ATAAAACAAGTAAGAGCTTATGGGGAATACCTAGGCATTTAGAAGCGATGAAGGGCGTGACTACCAACGAAATGCTTCGAGGAGCTGGAAGTAAGCTATGATTCGGAGATTCCCGAATGAGGAAACTCTTTATACTACCTATTGAATCTATAAATAGGCAAGAGCTAACTTGGTGAACTGAAACATCTTAGTAACCAAAGGAAAAGAAAGCAAAAGCGATTCCCTTAGTAGTGGCGAACGAAAAGGGAATAGCCTAAACCACTTTAATGAGTTTTAGTGGGGTTGTGGGACAGTATTTTTAAGTCTTGAAGTATTAGATGAATCAGCTGGAATTCTGTATCGTAGAAGGTGATAATCCTGTAATCGAAAATAGTTCATGATTTTTACTGAATCCCGAGTAGCATGGGACACGTGAAACCCCGTGTGAATCCACGAGGACCACCTCGTAAGGCTAAATATTACTAAATGACCGATAGTGAACTAGTACCGTGAGGGAAAGGTGAAAAGAACCCCGGGAGGGGAGTGAAATAGAACATGAAACCATAAGCTTACAAGCAGTAGAAGGATGACTAATCGTCTGACTATGTGCATGTTGAAGAATGAGCCGGCGACTTGTAGGTAGTGGCAGGTTAAGATAAAGAATATCGGAGCCATAGTGAAAGCGAGCTTTAATTAGAGCATAAGTCACTATTTACAGACCCGAACCCGGATGATCTAGCCATGGCCAGGGTGAAGCTTAGGTAACACTAAGTGAAGGTCCGAACCGACTGATGTTGAAAAATCAGCGGATGAGCTGTGGCTAGGGGTGAAATGCCAATCGAATCCGGAGCTAGCTGGTTCTCCCCGAAATGCGTTTTGGCGCAGCGGTTGATTCTATAGCTTAGGGGTAAAGCACTGTTTCGGTGCGGGCTGCGAGAGCGGTACCAAATCGATGCAAACTCTGAATACTAAGTGTGTAATTAATCAGTGAGACAGTGGGGGATAAGCTCCATTGTCAAAAGGGAAACAGCCCAGACCATCAGTTAAGGCCCCTAAATAATTGCTAAGTGATAAAGGAAGTAAGAATGCATAAACAACCAGGAGGTTTGCTTAGAAGCAGCAATCCTTTAAAGAGTGCGTAATAGCTCACTGGTTTAGTGGTCTTGCGCCGAAAATGAACGGGGCTAAGCAATTTGCCGAATCTGTGGGATGTTTTATCATCGGTAGGGGAGCGTTCTGCAAAAGATTGAAGCATTAGCGGAAGCGGATGTGGACGAAGCAGAAGTGAGAATGTCGGCTTGAGTAGCGAAAACATTGGTGAGAATCCAATGCCCTGAAAACCTAAGGTTTCCTTTGGAAGGTTCGTCCGCAGAGGGTAAGTCGGGACCTAAGGCAAGGTTGAAAAACGTAGTCGATGGATAACAGGTTAATATTCCTGTACTATTTATTATTGATAACGAGGGACGGAGAAGGCTAAATCAGCCGGATGTTGGTTACCGGTTTAAACTTTCAAAGTGAAGAAAGATGGAGAAAACATCTAGAGCTAAGAAGTGAGTACAAGGCAACAAGTTGCTAAAGTGATTGATGTCATACTTCCAAGAAAAGCTCGATATATCTTAATTAATAAATACCTGTACCTGAAACTGACACAAGTAGGTAGGTAGAGTATACTAAAGGGCGCGAGATAACTCTCTCTAAGGAACTCGGCAAAATAGCCCCGTAACTTCGGGAGAAGGGGTACCCTTGTAGGGTTGCAATAACCAGGCCCAAGCGACTGTTTAGCAAAAACACAGGTCTCCGCAAAGTCGCAAGACAACGTATGGGGGCTGACGCCTGCCCAGTGCCGGAAGGTTAAAGAAATTGGTTAGTTGTAAAACAAAGCTAGTGACTGAAGCCCCGGTGAACGGCGGCCGTAACTATAACGGTCCTAAGGTAGCGAAATTCCTTGTCGGGTAAGTTCCGACCCGCACGAAAGGCGTAACGATTTGGGCACTGTCTCAGAGAGAGACTCGGCGAAATAGAATTGTCTGTGAAGATGCGGACTACCTGCACCTGGACAGAAAGACCCTATGAAGCTTTACTGTAACTTGAAATTGAATTTGGGTTTAATTTGCGCAGTATAGGTGGGAGGCTAAGATTATATATTTGTGGATGTATATGAGCCACCAGTGAGATACCACTCTAATTAAGCTAGAATTCTAATATTGATTGCCATTAGCTGGCCAATAGACATTTTCAGGTGGGCAGTTTGACTGGGGCGGTCGCCTCCTAAAAAGTAACGGAGGCGTGCAAAGGTTTCTTCAGGCTGGTCGGAAATCAGTCGTAGAGTATAAAGGCATAAAGAAGCTTGACTGCAAGACTTACAAGTCGAGCAGAGACGAAAGTCGGCCTTAGTGATCCGACAGTGCTGAGTGGAAAGGCTGTCGCTCAACGGATAAAAGTTACTCTAGGGATAACAGGCTGATCTCCCCCAAGAGTTCACATCGACGGGGAGGTTTGGCACCTCGATGTCGGCTCATCGCATCCTGGGGCGGTAGTATGTCCCAAGGGTTGGGCTGTTCGCCCATGAAAGCGGTACGCGAGCTGGGTTCAGAACGTCGTGAGACAGTTCGGTCCATATCCGGTGTAGGCGTTAGAGTATTGAGAGGATTTCTCCTTAGTACGAGAGGACCGGGAGAAACATACCTCTGGTGTACCAGTTATTGTGCCAACAGTAAATGCTGGGTAGCTAAGTATGGAAAGGATAACCGCTGAAAGCATCTAAGTGGGAAGCCAACCTCAAGATGAGTACTCTTTCCATTAAAATGGATAAGATCACGGTCAGACTAACCGTTTGATAGGCGTTAAGTGTAAGTATAGTAATATATTCAGCTGAGACGTACTAATAGATCGAGCGTTTTATATTGTATAAATTAACAGTAGTATGATTTATGTCTTGATTCTTATAGCACAGTGGAACCACTCCAATCCATTCCGAACTTGGTTGTTAAACGCTGTAGCGGCGATAATACTGAAAAGGTAGCTTTTTGGGAATGTAGCTCAGTATCAAGACTATAAAGATAAAATTCTATATGATTTTTCTCAATTTGTAGGGTATTATAGATTGTAATACTTGCTGTATTTGGAATATGTCTTTAAATTGGTTGTTTATTTATTAGACTATTTTATTAGAAATTAATTTATTGAACTGGTTAAATACAGTATACTAGATCACATGATCTAGTCTTAGATATTAATTAGTATGGTCATTTTTATAGATAATCTTAATTTCTATTCATTGACTTTATATTTCTATATTGTTAATATGTTGATTTTTGATAGTTAAATATCTTATAATTAGTTCACTTAAATTCATAGCTTTTTCTAATATTTTCACTAAGTTACTGCTTGCATCATAGTTGATTTGAACATAAATACCATCATAGTAAGACAGTATATTATAATTTAAATGTCTTCTGCCTTTGTGTTGAACTAATATATTGCGCCCACCATATTTTCTAATTAATGATTTATACTGATTAATTAAATTTAAATTTTCCGCTTCTGTTATATAGGGTTTTAATATATAGATTGTTTCGTAACTATTAAACTTCATAATTATTACCTTATAATTGATTATCTATTTGTATTCTTACAGCTTGAGAAATTACTGGTATTTTAGCATATTTTCCTTCAATGGATTTAATAATGGAGTAGCTGATAGTTGATAAAACAAACCAAAATAACGTATTACAAAGCATAAGTCCATATAAACTCATTCTGAATTCTATAGGTAGGGCTCGAAATGTTGCTCCAAGTAAAGAATTAATAAGAAATAATAGTATAGATTGTAGTACATTAAATCTAATAAATGGACGATCTGGTATCGGACTTTTGTTACGTACAAATAGGTAATATAGTATAAAAAATATGATAACAGCTAATGTTGGGTGTGTAACATAAAAAATTACTAAGGGCATTAAAGTTTTTTTATAAACTTGCATAATATTAAAAGGATAGTCAGGTAAAATTTGTTGACCAAAGTTTTGTAAACCTTCTAATAATGGCAACCAATAAGGTAATATAGAACTAAAACGATCTACTACTGTAATATTATGATTTTTATAGGATTGTGTTATATATAAAAATAAGTAGCGTGTTATAAAGCTGATTAATACAGTGCTAACAATACTTAGCATGATAATAATCAACAAATTTGATTTATGATGCATAATAATTTTGATAATGCTTACAAAGAGCTATATTTTGAATATAAATTTTAGGTGTGTTTATTTAACCAACTATCAACTTGACTCTTGTTATAAAAAATATGGAGTATATACTGATTTTACACTAAAATAATAAAACATTTCAAATATTTTTTATTTATTTAATTTAATTAAAACAATGTCACGAAATTTTTCTTCATATTTAAATTTAACTCAGCCTCTAATCATTAATAATAAATCTTTTAAATCTCGTTTAATGTTAGGTACAGGTAAATATCGTAACCTAAAAGAGGCTACTATTAGTATAATTAATAGTGATGCTTCTATTGTTACAGTAGCTATTCGTCGTGCATATAATAGTAAATTAAGAGGTAAAAGTAATTTAATAGATGGATTAAACTGGACTAAATTGTGGCTTTTACCAAATACAGCTGGTTGTGAAACAGTAGAAGAAGCTATAAGGGTTGCTGTTTTAGGGCGAGAAATGGCTAGAAAACTAGGACAATTAGATAACAATTTTATTAAGTTAGAGGTTATTTCTGATTCAGAATATTTGTTTCCAGACCCTTACGGAACTTTAAAAGCTGCAGAATATTTAGTAAAGAAGAAATTTACAGTATTACCTTATATAAGTCCGGATCCTGTTTTAGCTAAACAATTAGAAGAAGTTGGATGTTCTGCGATTATGCCTTTAGGTTCTCCGATTGGTTCTGGACAAGGTTTACAAAATCTTCTAAATTTACAGATTATTATAAACAATGCAAAAGTACCTATTATAATAGATGCTGGTATTGGAACGCCTAGCGAAGCTAGTCAAGCTATGGAAATGGGAGCATCTGCAGTATTACTTAATACAGCTGTTGCTAAAGCTACAAGACCTGAATATATGGCTGAAGCTATGAAATTAGGTGTTATATCTGGTCGTATTTCTTACCTATCTGGTAGAATATTAAAACAAAAAAAAGCTATAGCTAGCTCACCTTCTGAAGGTATATTTATAAAGTAATTATTTTAAGCAAATAGTATATTTCATTAAAATTATGATTTTAGTTATCGATAATTATGATAGTTTTACGCAGAATTTAGTACAGTCTTTAGGTAAATTAGGTTTGTTTATTTGTGTTGTGAGGAATGATGAAGTATCTTTATCTCATATTAGTCAATACAACCCAACTCATATTGTTTTATCTCCTGGTCCTGGTAGTCCTGAAAATTCAGGTTTATCTTTACAAATAATTAGTTCTTATGCGCAAACTATTCCTATTTTAGGAGTTTGTTTAGGTCATCAGGCTATAGGTTATATGTATGGTGCAAAAATTACTAAGTTAGATTATCCTATGCATGGTAAGTTAAGTGAAATTTTACATAATTCTCAAGATTTATTTTATGAACTACCTAATCCTTTTGTTGCAGCACGTTATCATAGTTTGGTTATTAATAGTCAGAGTTTACCTGGTGATTTAGAAATTACGGCTTGGACAAATGAAGGTGTGATTATGGCATGTCGTCATAAAAAATATAAATTATTAAGGGGTATTCAATTTCATCCAGAGAGTTTATGGACAAATGAAGGTCAACAAATAATTGAAAATTTTATTAAGTTTTAGTATTCTTTAATTAATTTGTGATAAATTTGTCAAAATTATATAAGATCAATTGAATTTGATGAATCTTTATCATTAATTTTATAGTTTATATTTAGTGATATAAAAGTAAGTTAAAATTTCTTTTATATCTCTACGAATAAAATATTTTTTAGTTGTTTATTAGATAATTGTTTATTGTTTTTGATGAATATTTGTAATGTTAATAAATTTATTTAGATTAATTTTTAGATAAAAAACGATTATTTATTTTTTATCCATGTGTATTTTATATATATCTCTTGAATATTAATTAAGTCTTCTTCGAAATTTAACGTTGCTCTATTAGTAAAACCAGCTACTTTTATATTTTGAGCGATACTAGTTATCCACAGTTGAGAATAGGAGATATAACTAAGAATTGTGCTTATCATTAATATAAAAAAACCTGTATAAGTAATAAAAATACCTGGATCTGTTTTAATTTGTATACCTGTATTTGTTATTATTTCAAAGATTTTCAAAGTTGCATTATTAATTACTATTTTTTCATGTAATTTTATAGATATAATTAGATTATTTGATGTATCATATAACCATATTTGTTCATTTAATTTAGTAAATATAAATATAATATTTTTTTTATTGTTAATTGGAATTTTGAATGACCATAATATTTGATTATTGATTTTATTTTTCATAACGGGCTTTTGTATAATTTTACTATTACCTATTTGTAATCTTATACTACTTACTTCCCAATCAGTCTGATAAAAAGTAACACCATTAAATATTAATGGTGAATTAACAAAAATACGTTTTTGACTTGTATTTTTTCCTTGATTGGTACATATCATAATGTTTGAAAAAAATTGTTTTATTGAGTTATCTGTATTATATTCAATGTCAAAATCTTGAATTTTTCCTATTAAATTATCTGGTATTTTGCTATTAAAACCGGATTGAATTATGTTTTTTATATGAAATATTTCTCCCTCAGGTATTATTTCTTGTGCTGTAAATCCAGTTAATAAACTAATTAAAAAACCTATAAATGTTAAAATTATACTAAAATGTACAAAAATAGGTGCAATTCTACCAGATAGTCCTTTATAAGCATATAAATCTTTTGCTTTGTGAAAGATGTAGTAGTTGTTATAATGCAAGCTATAAATCATGTTACATAGAGATATTTGATGTAAGATTGCGAGATGAGCTCTATTATTTATTTTTTGGGTTTTTTGTAAAAATTTCCATTTACGTGCATTTTTTAGGGTAGGTAATTGATTTGAAAAAGTACATGCTAGTAAACTGCAAAAGAATAAAAGTAATATTAGCATGAATAATAGATTTGAATATATATGATCAAGTCCTAAATTTATGATTATTTTCCAGTTAATAAAAGAATGTAGTAAATGATTATTGATAGGATAATTTGTTTGATAATAAGTAATATGTTGATTTTGTTCGATAATTGTACCAATTATACTTATACTAGCTATTATAAGCAGTAAGCTTATGGAGAAATTTAAATTACTGAGTTTTTTGAATGTATGCCACACAATATTTTTCATATTTAATAGTTGTCTAAAGTTTAATAAATATTTATTTAGTTATATGAATATTATATTAAGTAAACCAAAAATACTATATCCTAACATTGTGCAGCCAATAAATGTATTAATAATATTCCATATGGCTGGCCATTGACTTATTTGATTAAACTTAATGTTATTATCAATCATTAGATAAATGGGTAATACATAACTTAACAAATATATTACAGTGTATAAAATTCCTAAAAAAACAGATTTACATACAGATATCCAAAGTAATATGATTAATAATATAGGCGCTGTGCATGATGTAGAACTAATACCTATGATTAATCCTGTTATGTAATTGTATAATAAGGGTATAAATGATAATTTATCATATGAGGTATTCATAAAATTAAGTTTATTATCAAATTCTAATATATTTAAGAAATTTAAGCTAATTATAATAGTCATAATACATGATAGTACAGGAAAAGCATGAAATAAATATTTATATTGCTTATGAAATAATTGAAATATTAGAATACTTATAGTAATGCTACTAAATATACCTAATAAAAATATTCTTTTTTGTAGTTGTGTAAGTTTTTCTATGTATATGTATCCTAAGCTAGTAGGTATTATAGATAATAAACAGGGATTAAAACTTGTCAATAAACCACTACTTATAAGTAATATGAAGATAATTGGATGAGCACTATTTATTTTGGATATTAGCAAAGTAAATAGCTTTTGTTCAATTTGATAACTTTGGCAATTAATTGTATTAAGAAGATAAAGTATAATCATTATTATATAATGCCTTATTTTTATTATTAGATTAAAGTGATTGTATTTTTTTTATTTTAACTCCTCAGGAAGGATTTGAACCTACGACCAATCGGTTAACAGCCGATCGCTCTACCACTGAGCTACTGAGGAATATAAAAGTCTTATATAAATAAATATACCAAAATAAAAACAAGATTACAAGTTTAATGAATATTCACTAATTATTTTAGATATTATTTGTTTGACTTGTATTTAATTATGTTTTTTGGTACAATTATCATATAAATGATACATATATTTTTTGTAGCGGACATGGTGAAATTGGTAGACACGTTAGATTTAGGATCTAGTGAGACTATCTCGTGAGAGTTCAAGTCTCTCTGTCCGCATGTATATGAAGCATTATACTATTTGTATCTTAATTCCATTTTTGTACTATTAATTTGACAGATCCATCTGTTAATTTTTCTGTCTCTATTGTTTTGAAACCTTCAATATTACTTACTTCTATAACAGAATTAATTGCATATTGTTGTAATATTCTTTCTATAATATTTTCTGGGCAAATATCATTATGATGTTGCCATAAATCAAAGTCTGTTATAAATATATATTCTTTCCCACTCCATAAAAAACCCATTATTTTTGCATTGTTCTTTTTTATAATTATATCTACGTACTGTAAGTTTCCGCTGCTATCTCGTAAATGTGATTTTTCTATATCGCATTCAAAGTTTAAATCTTTTAAGCTTTGTTTTAATATATTTAGATTAGTTATACTTGTTTTTATACGACTAAAATGTGACATAATATTATATAAATTAAATGTAAATAAATCTCATAATTTCCTCATATTATAATTTTATATATTCATCTTAAAAAATCAACTATTGATTTTTGTATTATTAAGATCTTAGTATCTAATTATAATATCTATAATTTTTGATCTTACTGAACTTTTATACTTTATTTTTATTTTATCTTTACAATTTCTTTTTATTTCAGTAATAATATATTTAACAAGTCGAAAATCCCTTGGGAAGTATCCTTAATTATCCTAAATCATTATATAATATTATGACTGCTACTTTAGAAAGACGCGAAAGCGCAAGCCTGTGGGAACGTTTTTGTACTTGGATTACAAGCACTGAAAATCGACTTTATATTGGTTGGTTTGGTGTTTTAATGATTCCAACATTATTAACAGCTACATCTGTATTCATCATTGCATTCGTTGCTGCACCTCCAGTTGATATAGACGGTATACGTGAGCCAGTTGCTGGTTCTTTACTATACGGAAATAACATCATTTCTGGCGCGATTATACCTAGTTCTGCAGCTATTGGTATTCATTTTTATCCAATTTGGGAAGCTGCATCTCTAGATGAGTGGTTATACAATGGTGGACCATATCAACTAATTGTTTTACACTTTTTATTAGGTGTATGTTGCTACATTGGTCGTGAATGGGAACTAAGCTATCGTTTAGGTATGCGTCCTTGGATCTCTGTTGCTTTTACAGCACCTGTAGCAGCAGCAGCAGCCGTTTTCCTTGTATATCCGATTGGGCAAGGAAGCTTCTCTGATGGTATGCCTTTAGGTATTTCTGGTACATTTAACTTTATGCTTGTGTTCCAAGCTGAGCATAATATATTAATGCACCCTTTCCACCAATTGGGTGTAGCAGGTGTCTTCGGTGGTTCTCTATTTAGTGCTATGCATGGTTCTTTAGTAACTTCTAGCCTAATTCGCGAAACAACTGAAAATGAATCTGCAAATAATGGCTACAAATTTGGTCAAGAAGAAGAGACATATAATATTGTTGCAGCTCATGGTTACTTTGGCCGTTTGATCTTCCAATATGCAAGTTTTAATAACTCACGTTCATTACATTTCTTCTTAGGTTTATGGCCTGTTGTAGGAATTTGGTTTACAGCAATGTCTGTAAGTACTATGGCTTTCAACTTGAATGGTTTTAATTTTAACCAGTCAGTTGTTGACAGTCAAGGGCGTGTAATAAACACTTGGGCAGATATTCTTAATAGAGCTAACTTAGGTATGGAAGTAATGCATGAGCGTAACGCTCATAATTTCCCTTTAGATTTAGCTTCTAGTAATTCTTTACCAGTTTCTTTAGTTGCTCCATCTATTAATGGGTAGTAAGTTTAGCTTCATATATTGTTAAACATTAAAAAAATACAAAAAGTATTACTTTTTGTATTTTTTATTTTAATTTTAGATAACTTTCAAATTATTACCGACTAATTTAAAATAAAGTTGTAAAGGAATAATGTAATTAGCTTTAGGATGTAATAGTTGGATGGGGTTTAAATTGTCTATATAATTGAAGTATTGGCTCACAAATATTTTAGATGGTTTAAAATACTTTTTCTTTAATACGACGTGCTTTTTAAATTGTTTGTTAAAAAATAAATATTGAATATTTTTATAAGTGCTTATTTTATTATAGTATTTTTTATTATTTTTTTTGTTATTCTGGAGAAATTTAACAAATTTTCTATCTTTTGAATTGGTGCGAAAATTTTTATCATTCATAAACAATTCTTGTAGACTTTGTTCTCTTCTTCTTCTAGTTAATTCGACTAAACCTAACTCTGATAATTGTATTATTTGTGGTTTAGCGTTATCAACTTTTAATACTTTGCTAAAATGTTCTAATAATTGTAATTGATCACCTTGTGAAGACATGTCGATAAAGTCAATAATTATAACCCCATTAATATTTCTTATTTTTAGTTGGTGAGCTATTTCAATAGCTGCATAAAAATTTGTTTTTAGAATAGCTTCTTTTGAATTAACTGATTTATTGAATGATCCAGAGTTTACATCAATTACTGTGAGTGCTTCATTACTTTCTATAATAATATGTCCTCCGTAAGGTAATTTTACTTTTGGCTTCAGTGCGTTTTGTATAGCATTTTTTATGTGAAATTTATCTAGTATACATTTCTGTTGATGATATAATTGTAGTTTTGTATTTTGGTGAATTTTTTTTGAACTGCAACTCCATTTGGATAGGTAATAGTTTAGCCGACTCAGTCCTTCTTTAGAATCAATTATTATCTTTGTTATATCATCTTCATAAAAATCTCTAATAATTTTTTTAATTAAGTCTTCGTCTTTATATAATAGTATTGGTGAAGAATAATTTATAATTGCTTTTTCAATAAAGTTCCATTGTTTTTTTAGATTATCTAAATCATTGAGTATAGTATTTTCTTGAATTCCTTGAGCAGATGATTTAATTAATAAGCCCATTTTACCAGGCTTAAGTAAAACTGCGAGTGATTGAAGATACATACGTTCGTTATAATCATAAATTGTGTGTGATATACAAATAGTGTTACAAAAAGGCATTAAGATAAGATACTTTCCATGTAAATGTATGTTGGCTGTTAACCTAGGCCCTTTGTAAATAGTTGGTTCTTTTGTGATTTGGACTAAAATAACTTGATTTATAGATAAAATTTCTTCTATATTTTTAATATGTTTTTTTCTTGTTAGAGGTTTTATATCATTGATATGTATAAAACCACTTTTTCCAGATTGATTTAATTTTATAAATGCAGCATTTATACTGGAAAATATTTTTTCAACAGTACCTATGTATATGTCGTTTACCTGATATAAATTACGAACTGTAACAATTTCTTGAATTTTATTATTGTCTATTATAGCTGCTAAATTATTGTAGTGAGAAATAACTATTTTTTTTATCATTCTTGTAAAATCATTATAACAAAGATATATATTTTTAATTATTTTCATTCGTTATAATACTAATTTTTGTTCGATTTTTTTTACTTTTTTTAAATACGATTTTGCCTTTAGCAACTGCGAATAAAGTATAGTCTTTACCTAGTTTTACATTAAGTCCAGGCTTGAATCGACTACCTCTTTGTCGAACAATTATATTCCCAATATCTGCTAATTCTCCTCCGTATTTTTTAATTCCCAACCTTTGTGAACGAGAATCACGACCATTTTTTGTGCTTCCACTACCTTTTTTATGTGCCATATTGTATATTGATAAATTCAGTTAAGATGTTTGATATGAGTTTTTATATTAGTGCAAAAATTCTTCTATTAATAATCTTGTAAGCTTTTGCCTATGTCCTTTTTTCTTTCTAAAGTTTTTCTTGGGTTTTATTTTAAAAACAGTTATTTTTTTTCCTTTTAAATGTTTTAAAATTTTAGCTTTTATCACTACAGATTTTATGCAAGGTTTTCCTAAGTAAATAGAATGTTCTTGTTTGAGAACTAATACTTTGTTAAATTTTATATAGTCTCCTGGTTCTCCTGGAATATAATTCAAATCATAATATTTACCAGGTTCTACCCAAATTTGTTTACCATCTGCCTCTATAATTGCATATACCATAAGTAAATAATTTTTTATTTTACAATATTTAATAACATAATAACCCAAATTTAAAATAGTAACAAATATAAAATTTGTGTTTTAAATTTTGTTTTTAATATTTAGTGTTTTTGAATCTTTAAGTTGGTTAATTTTTGATAAATTATGATTTAGTGAAAATGATACATAATTTTCTTGTTGTTCTTGAATAAAATGATTACTATTTATATTTGTTCCATCTGGTAAAATAAAGTTAAATCCTTTCTTCAATTTGCCATATAAAGGGCCTATCTCTAAATACCATTTTTTAGCATAATCTAGTTTAAATCTGCCTTTATTTTCAGTAATTTTGATAATAAATTCAAAACATGTAAATTTTTTTAAACAATATATTTGATATTGATGATTTTGTATAATATAATTTGTTTGTAATTGGTGAAAATATAAATTATATCTAAAATTAGTTTTTGAATATTTTTTTGTAAGTTCTAGATATTTAGCTAAATTAGCTGGACCATATAAATGTATAGCATCTTTTTTATTACTTAAGCTTAAGCTGGATAGTAATCCTGGCAGTCCAGATATATTACATATTTCCATATCTGTAATAATGATTTTAGATACTTGGCTTAGTTTAACTTTTTGTTTCATTAAATAATGTTGACAACCTTCAGAACAATTAAAAAGCCAAATTGTTTTCAAGTTTTTTAATTTACAATAAAAGCAGGCTTTTGTGTTTTTTAGCAATAAATCATTATTATTCAAACAGATAACTTTCATTGATACTTTGCTTGTAGTTTTAAACAGTATTTAAGTATTAATAATTTAAATCAGTTGTTTTCTTGTCTTTTTTGTATGTATATAAAACTACTAGCCCTACCTGTTATTACTGATTTTCCTAATGATATGGATTTGTTATAAGCATCATAAGCTTTTTGTTTCCATGTTGCTTTTCGTGATTTAGACTTAGATTTTGATGTGCGTTTTTTAGGTACAGCCATAAAGTATTTGATTAATTTTAATAATTTTTATATTTTATATTATATATTCATAGTTTTCATATTTCTTATATAAATATGAGATATCTCTTTTAATAATTCTTTATGTTTCTAAGGAATCATATATCATTATTATATGATTCCTTAGAATTGATTTTTAGTTAAAACAATATAAATTGTATTTTACATACTACGAAATTGCTGCAAAGCTACTCTGCCGATATTATATAAAGCCCAAGAAGCAGCTGCTAAAACAGGTAGTAATACTATGACAAGTCTTATATCCATACTTTTGTTCCTTAAGTTTTTATATAATTATATTATATTTTTATAAAAGTTATGACAAAGTACTTATTATGTTATAATTATACTTGATTAATTATGATTAATATTATATTTCTATACATCAAATTTTTGTTTTAATAAACAAAACTCTTATTAGACTTTTAATATTAGTATGTTGATATATTTAAGATATATTTCTTTGTTATTTTAATATAGCTATGAGGGATTTGCCTTTTACTTTAGATCAATTAAGAATTTTGAAAGCTATTATAAAAGAGGGAAGTTTTAAGCGAGCTGCAGATAGTCTATATGTGTCTCAGCCAGCAATTAGCCTTCAAATTCAGAATTTAGAGAAACAATTAAATATACCATTGTTTGAAAGAAGTAATAAAAAAGCAACTTTAACAGAAGCAGGTATTTTGTTATTAAGATACGGTGGTAGAATTTTAGCTCTATGTGAAGAAACCTGTAGAGCGTTAGAAGATGTTCAAAATTTGCAAGGAGGAACTTTGGTTATCGGTGCTAGTCAAACTACAGGAACTTATTTAATGCCCAGATTAATAGGTTTATTTAGACAGAGATATCCACAAGTTAATGTTCAATTACAAGTACATTCTACTCGTTTAATCTCTTGGAGTGTTGCAAATGGTCAAGTTGATTTAGCAGTAATTGGTGGAGAAGTGCCTAATGAACTTAAAGATATTTTACAAGTAACTTCATATGCAGAAGATGAATTGGCTCTTATTTTACCTACATCTCATATTTTTTCTAAATTACCAGATATTCAGAAAGAAGATTTATACAGATTGAGGTTTATTGCTTTGGATACACAATCTACTATACGTAAAGTAATTGATAAAATTTTGATTCAACATGATATTGATAGTAGTAGGTTTAAAATAGAAATGGAATTAAATTCTATAGAAGCTATTAAAAACGCAGTACAGTCTGGATTAGGGGCTGCGTTTGTTTCTGTATCTGCTATTGCAAAAGAGTTAGAACTGGGTATACTGCATTGGGCTAAAATAGAAAACGTTACTATTAAACGTATGTTATCAATTATTATTAATCCAAATCGTTATAAATCGAAGGCAGCTGAAACATTTAGTAAAGAAATTTTGACCTTGTTTGTTACACCTACTCCATAATCTATTTGGATTTGTAATTAATACTTTGTGAAAAAATATAATTAGATTGGAATTTACCTATTGCTACAAATCCGATTCTTAATTTTAACCATTGAATAAATTTCGCATCTCGTGAAATAATAGCAGCATAATCGTCCATCAGTTGTGTTTGTTTATATTTTAAATTAAATGTTTTTAATAATCTTGGATTTGTAATAAACCAAAAGTCTATTTCTTTTTTAATATTTTCATAGTGTTTAGTTCTTTCTCTTAAGATTTCTTCAATTGGTTCTTCATTCATTAAAAAATTTTTGCTTGCAATTGTGAAATAATATTCAGGCATATATTTTATTTCAATTATATGGTTAATTATTATATTATAAATAACTATACCATTATATTAATATAATACTTTAATAATAAATAATTTTTATTATCTAATTTATAGATAAGTAAATAGATAATATCTGAATAGTTTATATTTTTAAATATCAATAGATTAAAACATATATGGTAAACTATTGGCCTCATAACCAAGGAATATATCTTAATCATGAAGTAGCTTATTTGTTCGCCCATATAAAACAAAAATTTTCAAAAAATTTATCTAATAATACAAAAGATTATCTACATATTGATATATTAAGTAATTCCGTAAAACATAAATTATTTTCTATTGTTTTAGTTGAGTTAGAAATATTAGTTTTAGATTTAGTAGAGTTGAATGTAAGTCTTCAAAGTATTCAAATATTGAAAGAGAAAATTTTCTATGATTTAATACAAAAGGTGATAGCTCATTTTTTGATAGAATATGGTATTGATAATGGTTCTATTATTCTTGTACAGAGTAAGAGATATAATTATTTACAGGTTACTTTATTAGAATATAAGTGGTTATTAGAAAATTTATTGACCTATTTGATTTTTGGTTCTATGTATATAAAAAATTATATTTTTGCATTTGATACAAAATATACACCAATAAAGCATGTAGAAATTTTATTAGAGCATATAATGGTACAAATTAGTAATTTAGCTGTTTTTATGATATTAGAGAACTTGAAATCATTATCTAACATAATGACATTTTTGACAAAACATAAGTTATCTAATGCATCCTATATTTCTATTAGATCTTTAGCTTCTTTTCGTAATAACTTATTCTATCAAAGCTTGCTATATTTATATATTATCCGACCCAAGTATATTTATAGTAATCGTTATAAAGTATGTTTAATTAGTCGTAAAGGTTTAATTGCAAGACATATATATGCTTATAGATTAGAAGAGTTTATTCGACTATCATATTTACAGCTAATAATAATTACTTTGATAGAACTACAAGATTTCATAATGCCTAAATTTGAGAAATTTTTACTGATTTTAGTAAAACTTATACTTTATATATTTATAAATATATTAGGAAACGGAATAATGTTTTTTATTCGTATTATAATTTTAGCAATGGATAGTTTGCAAAGATAGTTATAAACTATATAAATAATATACTCATATGAATCTTGTAATCTAATTAGTATAATTTATGAAGGATCCTAATTATAATTCTATTGTTTCAGAGCAGATGGCGTTTTTAGATATTAGTACTGATAAATTACAACAATTGAAAATGGTTGAACAAATCATTAAATCTGGTAAAATTGGTCAAGAAGCCTTATTAAATTTTTTAGTTAATAGATGTATTATACAAAAACAAAATGTTGAAGTTTTAGATGGTTTAATATTTGAGTTTTTATATTTTTATAGTGTTGATGAAATAAAAAAAAGATTAAATTCTTATTTTTCTATTGGCCTTATAGATTTGAAATCTTCCTTGAAATTTAATTATCAGCCTTTGCAGGATTTGTTAATTAAGCATGATTTTCAACAAGCAGATAAGCTTACTCAATTTTATCTTTGTTCATTAGCTAGTTTAGGGCAAAAATCTAAACGCAATTGGTTGTATTTTACTGATATATTATCTCTTCCATCTGAAGACTTATATATTCTAGATAAATTATGGAGAGTTTATTCTAGAAATAAGTTTGGTTTCTCAATACAGCGAAAGATTTGGTTATCTAATAATTGTAATTGGGACAAATTTTGGATTCGTATAGGATGGAATATAAGTGGTATTCCACTTAGATATCCAAGTGAATTTATATGGAGTATTCATGCACCTGATGGTCATTTGCCTCTATTTAATCAATTGAGAGGTTTACAAGTTATAGCAGCATTGTTTAATCATAGTACTTGGTGTGATGATGGAATGGTATAATTATTATATTGTTTAAATTGTTTAGTCAAGCTAATAAAATATTTAAATAGATAATCTGAATCATGTGGTCCTGGACTAGCTTCTGGATGGTATTGTACTGAAAATATTGGTTTTGTATTATGAAATATAGCTGCTACGGTATAATCATTTAAATTGAAGTGAATAATATTTGTAGTTTTATTATGTAGAGACTCTTTTTTTACAGCAAAGCCATGATTTTGGCTTGTTATTTCTGCTTTTTGTTTACTACCTGAAGGATGATTTAGTCCTCTATGACCAAATTTTAGTTTGAATGTTGTAGCTTCCAAAGCTAAATTTATGATTTGATGTCCCATGCATATACCAAATATAGGTATATTTGTGTAATTAATAATTTGTTTTATTGTTTTTATTCCATATATTACAGCTGATGGATCTCCCGGCCCGTTGGATAATAAAATACCATCTGGATTATATGATATGATTTCTTTGTATGAAGTTGTCGCAGGTAATATATAAGTAGAGCAACCATAATTATTTAATCTAGATAAAATATTATGCTTAACCCCAAAATCTATTACAATTATTTTTAAACCATATCCATATGTTTTATCTGTCTTATATTGTAAATATGAAAAGTATTGATTGGAGTAGACTTTGAATTCATAACTTTTGTTAGTCGTAACTTGTTTTACTAAGTCATTTCCTTCTATTCGAGGTGTATTTTTAAGTTTTAGTGATAATAAATCGGGATCTAAATATTGGCTTGATATACATCCATTCATAGATCCACTTTTTCTTAGGTGTTTAGTTAATGATCTTGTATCTATACCAAATATATGAGGTATGTTATGTGATATTATATAATTCGTAAAAGATGCTTGTTGTCTCCAATTATTAGGTGAAAAACAAATATTTTTTACTATTATTCCCTTTATATGAATTTTATTTGATTCATTATCATCATAGTTAATTCCTGTATTACCAATTTCTGGATAAGTAAAAACTATTATTTGTTCTGCATAGCTTGTATCTGTAATAATTTCCTGATAACCTGTCATACCAGTATTAAATACAACTTCTCCAAAAGATATAGTAGAACTAATTAAACTCCAACCTTTATAAATTTTACCGTCTTCTAGCATAAGAATTGCTGGATATCGATTATTTGTCATTGATTAAATATTGAAGTATATGTATAAATTTCTTAGTATAGAATAATAGATAGTCATATAATGTAGTATAAACTATCTATTTTGTAGAGTATTTTTTAGTGTTAGTTTAAGTAAGTGAGCTAATAATCTTACTATGTTACCATCCGTTTTCTGACTTGCTTAAAACATAATTAGCGACGTTTTCTATATCTTCATCAGCTAAGCGTCCACCAAATGCAGGCATAGCATTTTTACCATTTTTTACTTGATTAGTTATTGCTTCTATGCTATTCATACTATTTTCTGACAAAGCATCACTTTTTAGTGTTTTATCTGGCATAATTGCGTTATTCCCATTTGCGTGACAAGCTGCGCAATTAGCTGAAAAAATTTGTTCTCCAGCATCTAAATCGGCTGCAAAAGTTGCTTGAACTTTATATGTGAAGATGTTCAAGATAATAAAAAAAGTGAATAGTAATCTCATAAATTATATATCCTTATAAATGATAAAGTAAATGCAATCTTAATATACATTATATTTGATTTTTATCATGCGTAGCATATATAATATAAATAAGACTTTGGTTTTTAGGTCAATTTAGTTTTTAATCTAATATTTTAGTAATATATTTTACCTCCTCCCCATTTTTCTGCAGCAATTTTAGGCTGAACTAGAATGTGACCTGCAATTGCAAATAAATCGTCATCTGTTAAATTACGCATTTTTGGAAAAATTTCTGCGCTTTTTATACTCGGATGTAGTTCAGCAATAGAATTAGCTCCATCGTAACTTGTTGGGTCTTTCATATATTCTATTAGATTATTAATATTATCTCTAACAGGTGTAGCACCGCCCAATGACTCTGGATCTAGACCTATATTAGGATTTGTTTTTGTAATTCCACCATTATGACATTGAGCGCATGAATTATTAAAAAGGCGTTTGCCTCTTTTAACTTGTTCTGGAGTTAATATTATAGTTTTTCCAGATTCTTCTAAAGTTACTGTTCTTGTTGCTTCATCTAATTCTATAGCATAAGCTTGATTTAGCAAAGTCTCAAAAATAACGATAACAGTAAATAAACTTAGCTGAATTTTAGTTTTTGATATCATAAGATTTATATTATCCTTGAATTGAGCAAATAGTTTATATATTATATACTACATAATACTTTAATTACTATTTATTAATTTACTAAATTTTTATTTTACTATAATTAGTGAGTTTATTGTATATAATAAATTATCAATTTTAAATATTATTAATTGCTAAGTTGATTCTTTAATTCTTATTATGATTACTATGAATCTAAAATACCATTAATTATTAATTTGTTTATTAAGTATTATAATAGAAAGATAAAATTTGATAAAGTTTAGCCTTTAAGTCTATTCTCGATATTATTAAGTCTATAAATCCATGTTTAAACAAATATTCGGATGTTTGGAAATTATCTGGTAAATCTTCTTTGATTGTTTGTTCTATGACTCTTCTGCCAGCAAATGCTATTAATGCATTTGGTTCTGCAATAATTAAATCACCTAACATAGCAAAGCTAGCTGTTACTCCTCCTGTTGTAGGAGAGGTTAGAATTGGGAAGTAAGGAAGTTTTTGTTGTCTATGCTTGTATAGTGCGGAAGAAATCTTTGCCATTTGCATTAGACTTAGCATTCCTTCTTGCATTCTTGCCCCTCCTGAAGCGCATATAATTACTACAGGTATTTTTCTTAATGTTGCTTTTTCAATTAGTCTGGTAAGTTTTTCTCCTACTACAGATCCCATACTTCCTCCCATAAATCTAAAATCCATGATTCCTAAAGCAATAGGGATATCAAAAACATTACCTAAACCTGTTTGTACAGCGTCAAGTAGGCCAGTTTGTATTTTCATATCCAGTAATCGTTTACTGTATAATTTTCTATCAGAAAAACCAAGAGGATCTGTTGAAGTTAAGTATATATCAATAGGTTTCCATGTGTTGTTATCAATAAGCTTTTTGATTCTGTCTTGACTAGTAGTTGGAAAATGATATCCACATTTTGGACATGTCTTGAAGTTTTCCTCTAATGTTTTATGATACATGAGGAAATTACATTTACTGCATTTTACCCACAATCCTTCGGGAACTTGTAATTTATTTTCTTTTGTATTGTTTTTTAATGATGTGTTACGCTTAATATTTAGCCATTCTGATAAAGACATATGAAATAAGATGATTTATAAATTTTTTATATGTGGTATCTAATATATAAGAAAAACATATGTCCACAGATCATTATCATCTGTAACTATGGTTTTTCTTAATAATTAGGTAAATATCTTCAAATAAAATCGAGTAGTTAACTTCTTAAGGTTTTGTCCTTCTGACTAACAAATAAAAGTGCTAATGTAATAGGTAATACAACAATCAGAGCACCTAAGATTAAGCTATTAAAAAAACTAGATAATGATGATGTCATTAGAGATTGTCCTTTATTAATAATTTCTGAAAAATGGATTTATAAATTAAATAATATAGAATACTCAATTATTTAATTTGAATCTTATAGATTGTTACTATATTGTAATATAGGTTCTTTGAATATTTACTTTTTTGTGTTTTCTATTAACATTTCCATTTAATTACAACTGTACCCCAAGTCAGTCCTGCACCAAAACCAGAAATTACTATAATATCTTCTTTATTAATTTTATTATTTTGTAATGCTTCATCAAGTGCTAATGGTATTGATGCAGCAGAAGTGTTGCCATATTTACTTAAGTTTGAAATTATTTTGCCGTTGTCGATAGATAATCTATCTGCTACAGCTTGTAAAATTCTTTTATTAGCTTGGTGTAATAAAAGCCAATTAATATCTTTTGTTGAGAGATGTAAAGCATTAAGACATTTTGTAATACTAGCAGGAACTTTTGATATAGCAAACTTATATACTTCTTTGCCATTCATTGAGATATATTCAAATTGACCTTGAAAAAGTTTAAAAGTATTAAGAGGAGAAATATTCTCTTTATATATAATTGATAGTTCATTAGATTGTTCACCATCTGTGTTTAATTGAAAACCTAAAATTGCGTTATCTTTTTCAGAACATGCTTGTATAATAGCTGCACCAGCTCCATCACCAAATAGTATGCACGTTTTACGGTCTGACCAATCAATCCATTTTGATAAGACATCTGCTCCAATAATAAGAATATTTTTATAACTACCATTTTGTATAAATTGTGCAGCTGTTACAATAGCTAATACAAATCCTGAGCATGCTGCTGTTAAGTCAAATGCAACTGCGTTTTTTGCACCAATTTTTGCTTGTACTTGACTGGCACTACCAAAAAGATCATTAGGACTTGATGTTGCTAATATAATAAGATCTATTTCTAAAGGATCCATATGGATTTTGTTTAATGCTTTCATTGCAGCGTGATAGGCAAGATCTACTACTGATTTATTTGCACCGGTTAATATTCTTCTTTCTTTGATGCCTGTTCTAGTTAATATCCATTCATCTGATGTTTCGACTATTTGGCTAATATCTTTGTTGTCTATACATAGATCTGGAACAGCAGAGCCTACAGAAATAATTCGGGCTCCTTGCATGATTGATGATTTCATGTCTTTTTCAAGTTCTATTGAATTATAATGATTAATATCGATTTTTGAATATTGAATATTAGAGATATGATTGATTTATTTATATAATGTATTAATTTTGATATTACGAATATTACTATAAAATAATAAAACCCGGAAAACACCTTATAGAATTGAGCTATATTGCTGCTACTTTCCAGTCCTGACAAGTTTAAGCTATTAATAACGTATTTTCCGAGTATAATTATGATTATAACATTAGACGGATAAGCAAGCAAATATTAACATTGCATTTTATAGATTAATGTCATTATACTGATTTTTATGACATGCCTTGTATGATAAAATTAAAGTAAGGCTCTATAATTACTATCTCATTTTCTTCTAAAATTTTGATACTTGCTTGTTTTAAGCAATTGATGGCATCAATCATACCTATAATAGGTACGCCTAATGAACTATACATTTCTCTTACTCCAATTATTCCTATTTTTTCAATAGAATTTTTGTCGCCAGTCAATACACCATAAGTAACTAAACGTAAATACCATCCATAATCTCGTAAACATAAAGATCTTTTCCTAGATCCTTCTGCATTACCTCCAGGAGCTATATATTCTGGGTGAATCTGAAAAATAGATTTACTAGCTTGTTGTATAATTTCTTTTTCTTTATCTCTTATTTTAATACTAATACCAATGCGCATTTCTCCTGTTTTTACATAATTGTTAATAGATTGTAATTCTCCAATAGTAGGGTATCTTAATTCTTTGTCTGCATCTAAAATAATTTGGCTAACTAGGCTCATATTTAATTAATATAAAATTTTAAATTGATATCTTTATATTTATTATATCAAGAGATTTTTATATAAAAAAACAAACTTATAGAATATACAGCTTGTCTTTATCGAATTAATATCTAATTAGATTTAGGTTTGTATCATAAATTATAAGTTATAATGATAGTGATAATATATCAGGAAAAAAACGATTGATTTCTATTATAAAACCTGCTGTAAATGTTAACCAAATAGCACCTACGACAGGAATAGTTGATAAATATTTTAATAAATTATCGTTCATATAAATTTTTAGACCTTATTGTTCATATAGATGATTGATTTCAACGTGGTGAAATGGGTATATCTTGATTTTGTGCGATTAATTTACCACTTGTGAGTTCTTTTATGGCTGCTAAAGGCCAAATAAAACCTGATAAACAGTGTTTAAGTGCTAATGGTACATCTAAAATAATTTCTTTTTCTGTTGGTTTATTAGTTTGTGATATGTTTTGTAAATATCCTCTACCAACCCATCCTATCCATCCTGTGATATATAGAAATAAAATTCCAGGAATCATAAATTCACCTGCATGGTTCCATCTACCATCTGCAATTAAATGTGGCAATCCATCTGTTCCACATAAAAGACCTGATTTAGCATATTTATCAAATCTTAATTTTGTTTTTTGTATTTGTGTTTGCAAAGCTATTGCAGGTGGACTATTTGAATCATATTTTGCTAACCGTGCTTCTAGTTTTTTAACACTATTATTTAGTCTTTTTGTAAACGCTGATGATTCTCCACATTTGATTAGTCCAGCTGTATCTGCTAAAGAGTTTATAGGATCAATGTATGTACAAAGTATAATCATACAAAAAAGAGCAAAAGTTTTTTTCACAAATTATCTCCTTTTAATATTTTAATTAAATATTTGAATATAACAAAAAGTTACAAGCTAATTAAAAAGATTGAATTAGTTATATTATATAAGAATAATAGATATTATAATTTTTTTGTTTATGTAGTAACATTTATTGAAAGTATAAGAAATTTTTATTTATATTATTTAATATAAAATTTTATTAGAGTAGTAAATCAATGGCTTTCTGGAAATTTTTTTTTAAACATCACAATATTTCTACTTCCAATTTATCTAATGTAAATAATCAGTTTAAAAAACACGAACCTATAGATAAAATTTTGTTAATAAAACATTTAGAATTTAGAGGTAAAATGATAAATGTTTATTTGAGTTTAAATAGTAATGTTAATTTATATGACTTGGAAAAATTATGTGATTCAGTTGGATGGGTACGTAGGCCATTAAAAAAAGTAAAAATAGCTATAGATAATAGTTTTCTAACTGTCTGTTTATTTTACGAAAAGAATAAAAAAGAATTTTTAATAGGTTTTGCAAGAGCTACGTCAGATACATCTTTTAACGCAACGATTTGGGATGTTGTAGTCCATCCTGAATTTCAAGGTCAAGGTTTAGGTAAAATTTTAATGGATCAAATAATCAAACATTTAAGATATGAAGATATCAGCACTATTACCTTATTTGCAGATCCACATGTCGTAAGTTTTTATAAGCATTTAGGTTTTATTACTGATCCAGATGGTGTCAAAGGAATGTTTTGGTACCCACTATAGATAGTGTTATAGATTGATTTCATTAGCTTTGAATAGAAAAATAGCCATTTCTTTTAATTTTATTAGACAATATTATAAGAGGAATGATAAGATATTTGTTAGTACTATACGGGATATAGCGCAGCTTGGTAGCGCGCCTGCTTTGGGAGCAGGATGTCGCAGGTTCAAGTCCTGCTATCCCGATTTTTTTAGTAATTATCGTTATATTTAAGTTATTTAATAGTTAGACGTATACTCATTTTTATTTAGTAAAATTAATCTCTGATTTATTTTTTTTGCATTTTTTATATCTCCAGAAATTTTATAAATGTTAGCTAAATTTTTTAAAATATTTTTTTCTAGAGGTGATATATTGTACGCTTTTAGATAATACCTTTGTGCTATTTTGTACATATTAGCAGACTCGTAACATAGTCCAATATAGTTATAGTATTCTGCACTAATTTTATTTATTGGAATTTGATTTATAGACGCTTCGAGCATCGTAATACAATCAAGCCATTTTTTTCTATTAATATATATCTTAATTAAAGATAGAATCTTCTTATTATTTAACTGGGTTTTATTGTTTATTTTTTGTATCTTGTTTATAGTTTTTATCTGATCATATATATACCTGAGACTATTTGTAATCAAATAACAAGTGGGTAATAAAAAACAAGTTATTAATACTAAATATAGTTCAAACATAATGAAAATTACTTTTTGAAATTTAATATTTGTTATACAATATAATATTTATATAATGATATATTATTAATTTATAAAAATCTGGCATATGAGTAAAGGATTTAGTAATAGAACTAATCTTAAGCGTATTAAAAAATCTGGTTTTAGGGCTCGTATGAGTAAATCTAGTGGTCGTAAGATTCTTAATTCTAGAAGAAGAAAAAAAAGAAGGAAAATAACCTTATAGTTATACTTTAGGTCCTTATACTATTTAATTGATATTGTAATTTAACTGCTATATTATATGTCTTTTGAAAATAATTTAAAGTCATTATTATCTACGCAAAATATATTGATTTATATTCTGAGTTATGAAGAAGAACGTTTAGAATATAATGTAAATCTTATGATTCAACAAAATATAAAAAAATCTATATATTGTTGGAATTTTATTGATGGTTACTATAATAATCCTAATTATTTAAAGAGGGCTATAAGAAATCCTTTGCAGTCTATTGAGTTTATCGAACAATTGAATTTCCCTAAATCTACAATTTTTTTTCTAAAAGATTTTCATGTTTTTATTAATGATATTAGTATTATTCGTAAAATTAAAAATGTGAGTCGTTATCTTAAACAATCTAATTCCTGTATTATTATATCTGCCTCGGAAGTTCAAATTCCCGTTTTATTAAAAGATTTTATAACTGTTTTAGAATTTCCTTTACCTAGTGATAATGAAATTAATGTAGAATTACATCGTTTATTCAGTGTTATGAATATTAGCACTTCTTTTTATTCTGAACATTTTTATGATTTGATGTTAGCTTATAGAGGTTTTTCTATTGATAAAATAAGAGTATCTATAGCTAAATTATTGTTTTCTAATTCATCTATAAGCAATTTAATTAATAGTATTTTGAGTGAGAAGCAAAAATTAATTGAGCAAACAGATATACTTGAATTTTATTCAGTTAATGATAGTTTTGAGAATGTAGGTGGTGTAGTTATATTGAAAGATTGGTTAAGCAAGCGATCTAAAGCTTTTTCTAAACAAGCTCAAGATTACGGTTTAATAGCGCCCAGAGGTATTTTATTAGTGGGTATACAGGGAACAGGAAAATCTTTAATAGCTAAGGCTATATCTGGTCAATGGAGGTTGCCATTGCTAAAATTGGATTTAGGTAAAATTTTTGCTGGTATTGTTGGGAAATCAGAAGAAAGAATGCGTAACATGATCAAAATAACAGAGCAATCTTCTCCATGTATACTCTGGATAGATGAAATTGATAAATGTTTTACTCGTTTGAATAATTATACGGATAGTGGAACTACGGGGCGTGTTTTAAGTACTTTGCTAACGTGGTTAGCAGAAAAAGATAAACCTGTATTTGTTGTTGCTACAGCTAATCAAGTACTGTCTTTACCTTCTGAGTTATTAAGGAAAGGGCGTTTTGATGAAATATTTTTTTTAGATTTACCAAATTTAGAAGAAAGAGAGAAAATATTTAAAATACATTTAATGAAGTTTAGGCCTCTATCTTGGTTAAAGTATGATATTAAATCTTTAAGCAAACTTACAGAACAATTTTCAGGTGCTGAAATAGAGCAAGCTATTATAGAAGCAATGTATAATGCATTTTACGAAAAGCGAGAATTTTCAACGCAAGATATTATTGATGTAATTAATAATTTTGTACCTTTAGCATTTACAGATCAAGTTAATATATCTGCTATTCAAAATTGGGCCATATCAGGTAAAATACGTATGGCTTCATAATTTTTATATTTATTTAGTATTTGTATAGTATATGTATTATACTCATATAGCTTTATTAATTCCATGAATTTATATAGCAATTTTTTACAAAATCTATGTTGAATATTAATTATTCAATTATTATATGAATTAGATTAAATTATAATTGTTATAAATAATTCAGGAGTATAGTTAATATGATTAGTGATGGTCAAATCTTTGTTGCACTATTATTTGCATTAGTTTCAGCTGTTTTGGCAATTCGTTTAGGTACAGATTTATATCAATAAATATCTATTAAGATTCTATATATAACAAATACTCTAGATGTGATAAAATATATCGCATCTTTTGTTAATATTTATATCTGAAATAATAGATATTTCAGTTATTATTTATAGTTAGTTTTTATATTAACTAAATATATTTATTTAATTACTATATTTATGCGAGTTTAATATTATTATTGTGAGTATTTTAAGAGATAGAGTACGTCCAGTTTTTCCTTTTACTGCTATTGTAGGTCAAGAAGAAATGAAGCTAGCATTACTTTTGAATGTTATTGATCCTAAAATAGGTGGAGTGATGATCATGGGCGATCGTGGTACTGGTAAATCTACAACTATTAGAGCTATTGCAGATTTGTTACCAAAAATTGAAGTAGTTCAAGATGATTTATTTAATTCTCATCCTTCTGATTATGATTTAATGTCTGATATAGTAAAAACTCAAGTGAGGAAAGGTGATCATATGCCAACTCAATTTATTGATGTACCTATGGTAGATTTGCCTTTGGGTGCAACTGAAGATAGAGTTTGCGGTACAATAGATATTGAAAAAGCATTGAACGAAGGAATTAAAACTTTTGAGCCAGGTTTATTAGCAAAGGCTAATAGAGGTATTCTTTATGTCGATGAGGTGAATTTATTAGATGATCATTTAGTGGATATTTTGCTAGATGCAGCAGCTTCTGGATGGAATACAGTTGAAAGAGAAGGTATATCTATAAGACATCCAGCTAGGTTTGTTTTGGTAGGATCAGGTAATCCAGAAGAAGGAGAATTAAGGCCTCAGCTACTGGATCGTTTTGGTATGCATGCAGAGATTCGTACAGTCAAGGAACCATCATTGAGAGTTAAAATAGTAGAGCAAAGGAGTAAATTTGATAGTAATCCTTATACATGTTTACAAGAATTTAAAGAACAACAAGATAAATTAAAATCTTCTATTGTTGCAGCCCAAACAAGGTTATCAAATGTAACAATTGATTATGATTTGAGAGTTAAGATATCAGAAGTTTGCGGCACTTTAGATGTTGATGGTCTTAGAGGTGATATAGTTACAAATAGGGCTGCAAAAGCTTTTGCAGCTTATAATGAAAGAACTAAAGTCAATATAGGTGATATTAAAACTGTTATAACATTATGTTTAAGGCATCGATTAAGAAAAGATCCTTTAGAAACTATTGACTCAAGTAATAAAGTTCAGCAAGTTGTGAGTAGTATATTAAATCAATAGGCTCAGTAGGATTCGAACCTACATTAGAGACTTAGAAGGTCCCTGTCCTAATCCCTTAGACGATGAGCCCAATATTAATTAATGATTTCTATAATCATGGGCGGTACTGGATTTGAACCAGTGACCACCTGCTTGTAAGGCAGGCGCTCTACCACTGAGCTAACCGCCCTTACATAACTATCGTAATATATTTTTGATAAAAATACAAACTCTAGACCTCAATAGTAGACAAGATAAAAATTATTTTAATAATAAACATGATTTTTTTATTAACTTTACTGAAAATGTTTTTAGAAATTGAATTAATTTATGTTTAATGATATAAAAAGTTGTTTATGTAATGCGATTAATAGTAGGCTGAAATGCACATTACATAATAGTAGTTATTTCAATATATTAGAACAAATGAAAATAGTTGGTCCTGACTCATTAAATATAGTTATAGTTACAGCTTTTTTTATAGGTATGGTATTTACAATACAGATCGTTAAAGAGTTTTTGTACATTAATGCATTAAGTTTAATTGGTTCTATTCTAACTATTTCATTTATACGTGAATTATCCCCTGTATTAACATCTGTGATTATAGTTGGCCGTATAGCATCATATTTTACAGCTGAATTAGCAACTATGAATGTTACAGAACAATTAAACGCACTTTATATGTTAGAAGTTAGTCCATTAAGTTACTTAGTTTTTCCAAGGGTTATAGCTTGTATTATAATGTTACCATGTTTAAATATTCTCTCTTTTATTACGAGTTTATTTAGTAGTTCTTTTATTTGTTTTACTATATACAATATACATCCTGAGATTTTTTTTATATCTTCTCTATCAGCTTTATGTATTCAAGATATATTTAAATCTTTATTGAAAACAGTTATATTTGGTTGTCTGATTTCTGTAATTAGTTGTTTTTGGGGTTTAGTGGCACGTGGTGGTGCAAAAGGAGTTGGTTGTTCAACTACTCTATCAGTTGTTACGTCTTTATTAAGTGTTTTCATTTTCGATTTTTTATTGTCCTATATTATGTTTAATAAACTTGGAAGTTCAGTCAAGGTTTTATAAGATCATTAGTACATATTATTTATGAATTCAGTATATGTATAGTAAAATACTTCAAACATTTTCTAAATTTGATTTAGATATTAATTTTAATCGTTTTATAGTTCTTGTTACTTTGATGATATCTGTTATTATGAGTAGTTTAACTTTTTATTCTTTAACTATTTTTCAAGAAGATTCAATCATTGCAGGTAAGCGTTTTTGTAAAGATTTAGGTTTATTGCTAGCTTCTAATATTATAGATTCAACTGATATTAACAATCAAAAACATATAGCTTATTTTCTTGAAAAAATTTATTTGAGTACAGCTAGTATCAGATATATTTTGTTTTTTGACCAATATGGGAATTTATTATTAGGTTTACCTATATACAATACTAAGATTCATAATATATTACAATTACATCAAAGTTTATTACAGTTAGAAAATAAAGAGTTTTTGTTTAATATACCTCTCATTAATTCAAGTAAGCTATTAAATCATGATATTATTGATATTCTCATTCCTTTAACTAAATCAGGTCATACTTTAGGTAGTTTAGATTTGGGTATAGATTTGAATACAAAACTGAGTTCATCTAGACTAATAAGGGATTTAAGCATTTTCGTTTTTGTGCTAGTTTGGTTAATGTTATTTATAGGAGTTGCATTTAATACATTAGCAATCGCAGTTTCTCAAAAACAGTTACTCTTAGCAATTCAAAATGTTGCTTCAGGTAATTTTTACCAAAAGTTGAGTTTGCCTTCTAATAGCACATTAGCTATTTTGTTTGTAAGTTTTAATGAAATGGCTGAAAAATTACAATCTTATGAAAAAAAAAATGTAGATAAAATTATATCTGAAAAAAATAAATTAGAGACCATTGTATCTGTAATAGCAGATGGTACTATTTTAGTCGATGCTGAACTTAGAATATTATTTGTTAATAAAACAGCACGAGATATTTTTGATTGGTCTAATACTGATTTAACTGGTATTTCTATTTGCAATTATTTACCTATTCATATTAGTGAAGCTCTTCTACCAATATTGAATAAATTAGTTAAATCAAGTTATATAAGTACAAATAAATCACAGACAGAAGAAGTTTATATTAATTTCGATTATAATTCAAGAAAAATTTGTCGTTTTTTGTTGACAACTTTATTGGATCGAATCTTAAAAGTTTTAACAGGTATTGTAATAATTATACAAGATATTAGTAAAGAAGCTAAATTAAATGAAGCTAAAAATCAGTTCATAGGCAATGTATCTCATGAATTAAGAACGCCCTTATGTAATATAGGTTCATTTCTTGAGACTTTAATTGACTATAATAATACATTAAGTGAAAAGGAAAAAAATAATTTTTTAACTATTGCTAATAATGAGACTAAGCGTTTATCTTCATTAGTTAATGATATTTTAGATTTATCTGTTTTACAGTCTGAGTATGATTATAAATTAGATTATATAGATTTTGCACAAACTTTATACAATGTTGTTAATACTTCTCAAATCATAGCAAATAAAAATAGTATTCAATTAATAATTGAATTAGAGAAGAATACAAGTTATGTTTTAGCACATGAAAGTTCTATATTGCAAGTTATATCTAATTTATTCAATAATGCTTTAAAATTTTCTCCTTGTAATAGTAAAATTGTTTTAAGAGTTTACAAGTTAAGATATGATAGTAGTCTTTCACTAGATATAGATACTCAAAATTTAGTCAGGTTTGAAATTATCGATGAAGGAATTGGTATTACTGAAGAAGATCAAAAAGCTATCTTTGATCGATTTGTAAGAGTAGAAAATAATGTTCATACTTTAGAAGGAACTGGTTTAGGTTTATCGATAGTCAAAGATATACTAAGCAAATATAAGATTGATGTAATTATTCAAAGTCAGTTGAATGTCGGTACTAGTATTTGGTTTAACTTGAAATGTCTCCGTTAGAAAATATATTCTAGTTTTATTAAAGTAATATTTTATCTTTTGTTTGGATTTATTCATTGAACTAGTATAATATATATATATTTATAACGATGAAAATATAAAATTTATTAGAAAATTAAATCATAAATGTATAATCTAATTTTCTTTTTAATTTACACTAATAAGTCATAATATTTATTATATGGTATTTATTTATACGATTAATCTATTTGGTTTGTTAATTAATAAATTTATATAGCTCGTGTTTATTTTATATTATTCTAGTTATCGTATTCTTATTTATAGGATTTATAGGAGGTATTTATTATGTCAGGGGGATCAACTGGAGAACGTCCTTTTTCTGATATTATTACTAGTATACGTTATTGGGTTATTCACAGTATAACCATACCATCATTATTTGTTGCTGGTTGGTTATTTATTAGTACTGGTCTAGCATATGATGTTTTTGGTACTCCAAGACCTAATGAGTATTTTACTCAGGATCGTCAACAAGTTCCATTAGTTAACGATCGTTTTAGTGCTAAACAAGAATTAGAAGATTTAACTAAAGGTATTTAAGTGAAATATAAGGAATGAATATAATATATATGACACGAGGGAATTCAAATCAACCAATATCGTATCCAATTTTTACTTTTAGATGGTTAGCTATACATGGATTAGCTATACCAACAGTCTTTTTTTTAGGTGCTATTACATCTATGCAATTTATTCAAAGATAGTAGAAGTAGGAGATTATAATATGAGTGGTCCTAATCCAAATAAAGAACCTGTAGAATTAAATCGTACATCTCTATTTTGGGGATTGTTACTGATTTTTGTACTTGCAGTATTATTTTCAAGTTACTTTTTTAATTGATCAATATATTTGTATAGTTAATTTTATTATAATTAGGGATAAAAAAAATGGCAGGTACAGGCAGAGTTCCCTTATGGTTAGTTGCTACAGTAGGGGGTATTGCAGTAATTACAGTTTTAGGAATTTTTATTTATGGTTCTTATTCTGGGATTGGTTCTTCATTGTAGTTTTAAATATATAAAATTTATTTGTTTGACTTTTCGGGTTTAACGACTAAAAATATATTTAAGCCGCCTTTAAATATAAAGGTGGCTTATGAACTTTATACTTAAATTGAATTGTATATCTAAGATATATTTTCTTCTTCAATATACAGAAATAGTAAAGCCATGCTTATTCCAGGAAAGATAATTCCTACTAAAGGCACGAGTATAGATGGTAAATAAGATGCTGTCATATAAATGTAATGATAATGAAACTATAAATAATTCTAATTATCACTTTATTAATAGTAATATTGTGTTATTAGATTTGTATCAATATATATTTGATTATAGATCTAATAATAATATTTTTCTTATGCTTTATAATATAAATATTGTAAAATGTAATATTTCTTTTTTTATTAATATTGTAGATTACAATATAATTATCATAGCTCGTTATAATATAGTAATAAATTACAAATTATTGTTTATATATAAATTTGATCAATTAGAAACATGGATGTTAAATCTTTTGATAAGAATTTGGAAGCTATGCGTAAATTTTCAGAAGTATATGCTAAAAGAACAGGTACGTTTTTTTGTTCTGATATTAGTGTGACAGCTGTAGTTATAGAAGGTTTAGCTAGGCATAAAGATTCCTACGGTTCTCCACTGTGTCCTTGTCGTCATTATGAAGATAAATATAAAGAAGTTTTAAATTCATATTGGAATTGTCCATGTGTACCTATGAGAGAAAGAAAAGAGTGTCATTGCATGTTATTCTTATCTCCAGAGAGTGAGTTTGCTGGAAATAATCAAGAAATTGATAATAATATTTTATTTAGTTACTTAAACTAGATTCAGTTCCTTAAGTTTACATGCAGACTGAGTTGAAAATTTGTCTGCATATTATTTTAATATTTTTGCTTTTGATAAAAGATATTTTTATAAATCACCTTTGCGTAATGCTAATAAAACAATTACAGCTGGCCCTACGAATACAATAATGGCTAGTGAAGTTAATTGACCTATAACTTGCCAGTTAATCATAATTTGATGATCCTTGATAATTATATATTATTTTATACTTTAATATTTATTATACTATTTTTTTATAAGATTTCATTGGTTAATAAGTAGATGCTATTAAATTATTCAAGAATTTTATAAAGAGATTAGTTTACTTATTAATAATATATTGTAATTGTAATAAAATTATTTAATATAGATCCAGTTATTATGTATACTAATGTTTAACCTTTTCCATATAATATTGACTTTTATTTTATTTTCTGAATTTAGGTATTGTATTATTTGATTTATCATATCAATATTCAAACATTTATTAAAGTTATAGTAAAAGAATATATTCAATACTCTTCTTTGCAAAGTTAAATGTTGATTTTTTATTGTTCTGTAATTAATAGCTAGATAGTACGAATGCCGACTGGCAATATATAATTTTATAGCATTTTGTTTTATATATTCGTTTTCTATGGATGTTAACTTCAAAAAATTTATAATGTTATACTCTATATTAGGACTAAAATATTGTTTTAAATAAGGAAATAATTCATATCGTATGCGATTTCTGTAATTTGAGTAATAATAATTTGTTTTATCAGACCATATAGGTAAATTAAATTTATGACAAAACCACGATATATCTCCTGTTTCTATATCAATCAAAGGCCTGATTATTTTGATGTAATTATTTATTTGTCTTGCAAATGGTAAGCTGCTTAATCCTTCTAATCCTGTTCCTCTGACTAAATTTAATAAAAATGTTTCTAATTGATCTGTTTGGTTATGTGCTGTAAAAATAAATTTGGCTTTATGTTTTGTAGCATGTTTGACCATGATCTGATATCTTATTTTTCTGACACTTGATTCAGACATTTGGATTTGTCGTATTTGATAAATATGTATTTCATTTTTTGTTGTATCTATATAGTTTAATAGGTGTTGAATATTTTGTTTTGAATCATTTCTCCATTGGTGATCAATATAAATATATTGTACAGTCTCAAAATAATTATGAATATTATTAAAATCCTCAATTAATTTCACTAGGCATAAAGAATCTTTTCCTCCAGATATAGCAATTAATATAGAAAAGGGTTTAGTTGAATTACAAAATCTTAGTACAATATTTAAAAATTGATTATATATATAAGTTTTTGTCTTTATCATGAAAGTATAATTATTTCTTAAAATTATATAATTTATTTTATTATCAAAACTTGATATTATATAAAGACTATGTTATTTATTTGTTATGTAGTTATTTAGGGTTGCTAACTCAATGGTAGAGTACTCGGCTTTTAACCGATTAGTTCCGGGTTCGAATCCCGGGCAACCCAATTTTTATAATTTTTTATTTTTCTAAATCAAAATATGAATGTAATTACAAATTTTTTACGTACAAAAAACTCTTCTTGCGTTTTAGTTCCATTTATTACAGCAGGCTATCCAAATATTAATGTATGCATACAAGCATTAAAGACTTTAGACAAAAAAGGAGCGGATCTAATTGAATTAGGTATACCTTATTCTGATGCTCTAGCAGATGGTCCTGTTATTCAACGTGCATCTCAGATTGCTTTAGAGCAAGGAATTTATATTGAACAAGTCTTAGAAATTTTAAAAAGAGTTGTGCCTGATTTGAATTCACCTATAATTATATTTACTTATTATAATCCTATATTGGTTAGAGGGGTTTATAAGTTTATTCGTGAAATTTCTGAAGCTGGTGCAAAAGGATTAATTATTCCAGATTTACCTTTAGAAGAAGTTGACTATATTATAAAATTGTGTGATTTGTATAACATAGAATTAATACTATTTATTGCTCCAACTAGCTCTGAATCTAGGATTCAATTAATATTATCTAAATCACCAGGGTGTATTTATTTGGTTAGTAGTTTTGGGGTTACTGGTCTTAGAGATAATATTAATTTAAAAGTCAAGTATCTAGCTGATGATATCAAAAGTAAAACGAGTAAATTCGTTATACTAGGTTTTGGTATTAATAATCCTAAGCAAGTGTCTGAAATTGTTCATTGGAATATAGATGGTATAGTTGTTGGTAGTGCTATGATTAATCGAATGGATAGTAAGCTATCAGAAAATGTATTATATTCTCTGGGAAAATTTTGTCAAGAACTAAAGTTTTCTATCAATATAGAAAGTAGAAAATAATAAATAATATACGCTTTATTATTTGAGTTTCATGTCTTTAATTAGTATAAAAATACCCCCAGGGGAATTCGAATCCCCGTTACCTCCGTGAAAGGGAGATGTCCTAGGCCTCTAGACGATGGGGGCATTACTGATTTATTTATAAGTTTTAAGTTGTATTTAAGATCGTTTATTTTTATACTAACATACATTAATAAATTTTATTATTTATGTCAAGTTTTTACTTATTGATATTTATAATTAAACGTGAACGCATTGTTAAGTACGTGACAGTTTGTCTTATATATGTAACCATATTAATAAATAAGGAAAATGCTTCATTTTTATACTCTATTAAAGGATCTTGTTGACCATAGCTTCTCCATCCGATGGATTCTCTTAATATATTCATTTTATCTAAGTGATCTTGCCATGCTTTATCAATTTGTTGTAATAAGTAATATTTTTCTAGTTTTCTGCTTAATCCTGGCCTTAATTGTTCTAAATAACTTTCTCTAAGATCATAGCTAATCCTTAATTGTTCATATAAAAATTGTTTTGTTTGTTTATAACTCATATCTTTCCAAATATTTAGGTTGAAATTTTCAGTTAGATTCAAAAGTTGGTATATTTTTTTTATAATATTATTTTTATTTTTTATGTTATCTTCTTGATGAAATGTTATTAATATTTCATCTATAGTGCTTTCAGCGTATTCTATTATGCAATCTCTGGTAAAATCAGATTTTAATATTCTTCTTCTTTCTGCATATATCGCTTGTCTTTGGTTATTAATTACTTCATCGTATTCAAATAATTGTTTTCTTGTATCATAAAAATAAGATTCTACTTTTTTTTGTGCAGAATCTAGGCTTTTACTTAAGATAATAGATTCTATGGGAGTATCTTCATCAATATTTAGTTTTTCCATAAGTTGAAATATTTTATCTCCACCAAAAATTCTTAGCAAATTATCTTGTAAGCTTAGAAAAAAACGCGAAGCACCTACATCTCCTTGTCTTCCAGCTCTACCTCTTAGTTGATTATCTATTCTTCTTGATTCATGCCTTTCTGTTCCTATTACATAAAGTCCTCCTAGTTCTAAAACATCTTTTCTTTCCTGATAGCAAATATTTTTATATTCGTTTAATATATTTAAATAAATTTTTTTTAATTTATCTTCTTCATGGAACTTTATATTTTTACTATTAATGATTTTTTCGATATAATCTTTTATTCTTACTATATTTAGATTAGGTTCTTTATAAATATCTAACTCTTTTACATTTAATACAAGATTGTTAATTATATTACTGATTTGATGTTCTATTTTATCTATTGGATATTTGCATTTTTCTGTTAGTCCTAACTGATATTGTAAATAATGGTTTAATATAAGTTTTGATAAAGCTTCTGGGTTTCCTCCTAATATAATGTCTGTCCCTCTACCAGCCATATTAGTTGATATGGTTATAGTTTTTTTTCTTCCTGCCTGTGTAATAATTTCTGCTTCTCTTGAAACATTTTCTGGTTTTGCATTTAATAAGTTGAAAGGTACTTTTAATGCTTTTAACATTGTAGCTAATAACTCAGATTTTTCTACATTCGTTGTTCCAATAAGAGTTGGTCTACCTATATGATACATATCACAACACTCGTTTGCTATAGATTGCCATTTTGTATATTCTGTTTTATATACTAGGTCTGGTAAATCCTGTCTTTTACAGGGTTTATTTGTAGGTATTTCTATGACTTCAAGATTATATATTTTATCTAATTCTGTTTCTTCTGTCTTAGCCGTTCCAGTCATCCCAGATAATTTTTTGTATAGTAGAAATAAATTTTGATATGTAATTGATGCAAGAGTTTTATTTTCTTGTTGAATTGGAAGATTTTCTTTAGATTCGATAGCTTGATGCAATCCATCGCTCCATCTTCTACCTTGCATAATTCTTCCTGTAAATTCATCAACAATAATAATTTCATTATTTTTAATAATATAATGCTGGTTTTTTAAAAATAATTCTTTGGCTTTTAAAGCATTTAATAGGTATTGTATCCAAGAGTTATTTATATCATATAAATTATCAATATGTAATATATTTTCGCATTTACTGATGCCTTGCTCTGTTAAGAAAATACTTTTTGTTTTTTCATCTATTTCATAATCTAAGTTGTTATATAGCTGATTTGCTATTAAGGTACAATTTTTGTATTTATTGGTTGCTATGTCAAAAGGACCAGATATAATTAAAGGGGTTCTAGCTTCATCAATTAAAATAGAGTCTACTTCATCAATAATTGCAAAATTAAACCCTCTTTGAACTATTAGACTTGAATCTATAGCCATATTATCTCTTAAATAATCAAAGCCTAGTTCGCTATTTGTGATATATGTAATATCAGCGTTATATCCTTGTTTTTTTTCTTCATAATTCATAGATTGTTTTATTAATCCAACCCTTAAGTCTACATATGAAAGAATTTTTTGAGCTAGTTCTGAATCTCGTTTAGCCAGATAGTCATTAACTGTAATGATATGTACACCCTGCTCAGTTAAAGCATTTAAGTATGCTGTCGTAATAGCAACAATAGTTTTTCCTTCACCTGTTTTCATTTCTGCTATTTTTCCTTGATGTAATACAATACTACCTATTAATTGAACATCAAATAAAATCATACCTGTAGATCTTTTTATTGCTTCTTTTGCTGTTGCAATAGATTCTGGTAATATTTGTGTTAAATCATAATTTTGATTTAATTTTTTTTTAAGTTTACTTGTTTGTTTTTTTAATTCTGTATTCGAGTAATTTGCTAATTTGTTGCCTATTATATGAATGTCGTTGATTGTACTTTGAAATTTTTGTAATCTATTTTTTTGTAAGAAATTTAGCATATGATTAATTGAAATTAGAAAAACGATATTATATGAGGAGAAAAAAATTCTTGTATTGTTGTGATAGGTTTGCATTCATGATATATAGTATATTTTCTGCCCCATACAGGTTCTGTGCTATTAAATATATGTTCTAAATATACAGAATATACATAATAGATTTCATGTATATCTTTATATATATCTACTTGTTTTTTTATCAATGATTTTCCTATAGGTTCGTGTTTAGTTAAACTTTCATATATTGTGTTATTTATTTTTAATATCCAATTAGATCGAGCAAATGCAAGATGTCTTTTTCTAGCATCTTGTAAATATACTTTTCTTATTTTTGTTTTATTTGTTACATATTTGGATTTTATATATGCAGGATTAGTTATAATTTGTTGTCCAGTTAATGAATTTAAATTTTGCGTAAATGATCCATCACTCATCAATAGACACCTCCATTCAGGAGGAATTAAGTGACAAGTTTGTTGATTAAATAAATGTAAGTTGTTTAGTGGCAGATTAATTATATAATTAATCGAATCAGAGATATTCATATTAAATTTTTTTACACTTATAAGAAATTACTTATGCTTAATTATTGTTTTAGTTTCTAATAAGGATTTTCCATTCATTTCAGATGGGATATTAATGTTTAATAACTCTAGAATAGTTGGTGCAATATCTGCTAAGTTACCGCTTTTTCTTAAGTGTTTTTTAGCAACATTGGATGGTTCTACTAATATAAATGGAACAGGGTTTGTGCTATGAGATGTACATGGTTGATTAGACTCATCTAGCATATAGTCTGCATTACCATGATCTGCTGTTATTATAAGTATATTATTCATACTTTGAGATTTTATCCAAAGTTGATTTATACACTTATCAATTTTGCGAATAGCTTTTATAGTGGCTTCTAAATTACCTGTATGTCCTACCATATCAGGATTAGCATAATTTATAACGATTAATTTATATATGTCTTGATTTATTGCATTAATTGCGCTTACTGTTAATTCTTCAGCTGACATTTCTGGAGACAAGTCGTAGGTTTCAACTTGTAGACTAGGTATTAATTGTCTATCTTCACCAGGAAAAGGCTCTTCAATACCGCCATTAAAAAAGTAAGTGACATGTGCATATTTTTCTGTTTCAGCTAATCTTAATTGTTTTAAACCGCATTTAGAAATAATTTCACCAATAAAGTTTATATTTTTTGTTGAAGGAAATGCAACTTCTATATTTAAGTTAGAGTCATATTTTGTAAATGTGGTAATTGCTAAGTTTGTAAATTTTTTTGTATTAAACCCTTTAAATGTAGGTTTAGTAAATGCATGTAATAATTGCCTCATTCTATCAGATCTAAAATTAAAAAATATAATACCGTCGTTATTTGTAATATTTCCTTTATATACTCGTGTAGGAGGTATAAATTCATCTGATATGTTTTGTTTATAATATTGATTGATAACTGATATAGGATTTCTTATGGATTCTAATTCATCATTTGTTAGTGTTTTGTAACTTTTTTCTGTCCTTGACCAACGGCAGTCTCGATCCATACTATAGTATCTACCACTAATAGTGCAAATATTTATTTGCTCTGATTTTTTAATATAACTATCTATTTGTTTAATAAATATCTGTGATTCGTATTGTGAAGTATCTCGACCATCTGTAATAGCGTGTATACAAGTTGTGATGTTGTATTTTTGGATGATATCAAGTAATGCAAATAAATGATTAATATGAGAATGTACACCTCCATTGGAACAAAGACCGATTAAATGCAGTTTTGTATTTTGATTTTTTATTTTTTTACATATATCTTTAATAATGGCATTCTTAAAGAATGCCATATTTTCAATAGATTTGTTAATACTCACCAAATCCTGGTTAATTATTCTTCCGGCTCCAATAGTTGTATGTCCTACTTCTGAGTTTCCCATTTGATTTTTGGGTAATCCAACATCTTCTCCCGAAGCATTTAATAAAGTATGCGGGTAATTTTTCCATAATTTATCTATTGTAGGCGTTTCTGCTAGTTGAATAGCATTTCCAGTTATCTTTTCTGAGTATCCCCAACCATCAAGAATAGTTAAAATAATAGGTTTCATAGTATAAATAAGAATGAATATTTATAGAAATATTTATTTTTTGAAAACAAAAATAAAAAATATCTTACTTGTATTTATTAAGTGAATTTAAATTCATATTATAAAAATATAGATGTTTTCAACTAAAATGTATACTATTTTCAGTATTTTAATATAAAAAACTGAATTTCATCTAAACAATATACATATATAGTTATATATGCATATTGTTTTATCTTTAATAGTAATTTTATTAAATTATAAATATATTTAACTTAATGCATTAATAGCATAGTTTAAATATGTATTTGCTTCATTAGCAGCTTGTCCTGAAAGACCGTGACTATTTTTTATGTATTGTAATGCTTCTATATACCAGCTTGGTGATAATTCAAAACTGCGATTGATTTCTTCAAGTCCTGCGATTAGATATTCATCCATAGGTCCAGTTGCTCCTACAACTAGACAGTAGGTTGTCATTCTTAAGTAGTATCCTATGTCACGTGAACATTTTGCCTTTCCTATTGCACTAGATGCATAAGTTGGACCTGGCATCTGAGTTGTGAATGGAAATTTAGTGTATACAGATTGAGCAGCTCCTGTAATTAATCTTTGGGCATTACTTGTTAATGATTTTGCTGCTTCTAGGCTAGATGATGCTCTTTGGTAGCGTCCATTAATTGATTGTAGTTCACCATTACTTAAGAATCTACCTTGACTATCTGCTGATGCTATGGCTTCTGTTATAGGTGTTTTCATAATTTAAATTTCCTTGTTTTATTTAACGATTCTAAATCGAATTGTACAGATTATCTAGAATGATATAGTTTTATACGACTGCTACAGCTGCTCTATCAAAATATACACCTAATTCAGCTATTAAAGAACTACAGTCTCCTGTAGATATTCCACTTGAGTCATTTGCTACACTTATTGATGCCTCTTTCATTTTTTGTACAGCTACAGCAACAGATGTTCCAGGAGTTCCTAAAGCTTGATATGTTTCGCGTAAACCGTTTAAACATCTATCATCTAATACGCTTGAATCACCAGCAATCATAGCGTAACTTACATATCTCAAGATAATTTCCATATCTCTTAAGCAAGCTGCCATTCTACGATTGGTATATGCATTACCACCAGGCTGTATTAATTGTGGTTGTTCAGCAAATAAAGCACGTGCGGAATTAGTAACTATAGCAGAAGCATTTGAGTTGATTCTATTTACTACATCAAGTCTCTTATTGCCTTCGGAAACCATATTTGCTAGAGCATCTAATTGAGTATTGCTTAAGAATTCTCCTCTAGCGTCAGCTTGAGCCACAACTTTAGCAAATGCATCCAACATATTAATATTCTCCTTAAACTAAAAATATTTCTAATAATTTAATAACAAAGAACTAATCTAAGATTTCTCTATATAATAATATCTGGATTTTACTTTATATTGATCAGTACTTATTAAATTATTATACTAATATATAATAATTTTTCTTTTACGAAATATTACAAACAATGTCTTCTGTAATAAATAAATAATTTAATCACCTATAATTTCTGGCTGCTTTATTTCATCTATTATTTCTAAGATGGAACGAATAATAGGTTTAATTGTTGGATCATCTATAATATCGAGATCTTCATATTTCTTTCTCTTAGCACGGTTTGCGATCTGAATAGTTATTTTATATCGATTATCAGAAATATTTAGTAACTCTTCTGTTTTATATATAATTTCATTCGATTCTAGTTGATTATACATATACTTATTTTATTTTTTAAATGAAAACTAATGAATATTGTACAGATTACTTATAATTGTACTAAAATCCAGTATGAAGTTTTAAATATGTATCTTTTATTTGAATATATGTAATACTATACCAATAGTCATATTTTATTTTTAATTAAATAAAAGACAAATTTTTTATTTTTATTGTATTGTTATAAGAATTTATATAATTTATATATTTAAATTTCTAAAAATTCAATGCAGTTTTAATAATATGTGAACAATATAAATAATCTTAAAGTAAAACAAAAAATAAGAATTTCATATGCAAGCATCAAAATATTATAACTATCATTTAAACAACTTATATAAATATCCTTTTATATCCTCTGAAAGGGATGCCTGTGGTGTAGGTTTTATTACTCGTATTAAAAATGTAGCATCCAATATTATTGTTAAACAAGCTTTAAATTCACTCGATTGCATGGAGCATCGGGGTGGTTGTAGTGCTGATAGAGTTTCTGGTGATGGAGCTGGAATTATGACTCAAATTCCATGGAAAATTTTATCAGATCATTGGCCAGACCATAAAAATAACCAAGTCGGTGTAGCTATGTTATTTATGCCACAAGATAAGATAGAATCTATACAAAATATAATAGAATGGGTTATAAGTTTAAATGGCTTTGATTTCTTAAAGTGGCGTACTGTCCCTGTAGATGATAGCGTTTTAGGTATCCAAGCTAAATTAAATCAACCTGTAGTAATGCAATTTTTTATACACTCTAAAAATTTAACTGGTGATGCATTAGAAAAATCTTTATTTGTTACAAGAAAAAAAATAGAAAAATTAGTTTCCCAATCTCATGTGAATCTTAATAAACAATTTTATTTTTGCTCTTTTTCTTCTAGGATCATTGTTTATAAAGGAATGGTTCAATCAGCAGTTTTGTCTAGATACTATCTTGATTTATGCAATACACAATATGAGAGTAATTTTGCAATATATCACCGAAGATTTAGTACAAATACTATGCCAAAATGGCCTTTAGCTCAGCCAATGAGATTTATGGCACATAATGGAGAAATTAATACTTTGTTGGGTAATCTTAACTGGATGCAATCAAAAGAGTCTTTATTTGAGCAAAGTTATGATTCAGAAGATTTTAATGTTTTGAAGCCTATCACTAATTTTGATAATAGTGATTCAGCAAATTTAGATGCTGTATTAGAATTACTCATACAATCAGGTAAGAGTCCTCAAGAATCTTTGATGATTTTAATTCCAGAAGCTTATAAAAATCAACCAGCTTTAGAAAATTTTCCAGAAATTATAAATTTTTATGAGTATTATAATAGTCTTCAAGAACCCTGGGATGGACCTGCCTTAGTAGTTTTTAGTGATGGGAAGGTTGTTGGTGCAACTTTAGATAGAAATGGTTTACGTCCTGCTCGTTATATAATTACTAAAAATGGTTTTGTTAGCTTATCTTCAGAAGTCGGTGTTTTAGATAAAAACTTAGGTGAAGTGACTCAAAAAGGTCGTTTAGGTCCGGGGCAAATGATATGTGTTGATATGGTGAATAATTTAATTTTAGATAATTGGACTGTTAAACAATCAGTTGCGAATAAATTCCCTTATAAAAAATGGCTTGATTTACACCAGCAATATCTGCAACCCCAAAATTATGTTAAAGATTCTCTTATTGATCCTTCTGCAATGATGCTTTTGCATACAGCATTTGGTTATACGAATGAAGATGTTGAATTAGTAATAGAACATATGGCTAGTTCAGCTAAAGAGCCAACTTTTTGTATGGGTGATGATACTCCTCTGGCTATATTATCTGAAAAGCCTCATTTATTATACGATTTTTTTAAACAACGTTTTGCTCAAGTAACTAATCCAGCTATTGATCCTTTAAGAGAAAGCTTAGTTATGTCATTAACAACTTATTTAGGGCCTAAAAGTAATTTTTTAGAACCGAATGATTATATGGCAAGGTCCATTAAGTTAGATTCTCCTATTTTAAATGAAATTGAGCTTCAAAGATTATATCAATATGGATTAAGTGTTTCTGTTATTAATACATTTTTTATACAAGATTCGGACAATATAAATTTTGTTAATAGAATTACAGAAATTTGTAAGCAAACAGTTGAGTACATAAATAAAGGTTCTGAAATTATTATACTAAGTGATCGCGTAGATTTAATAGATGAAACAAAAGCATTTCTACCTCCACTATTAATAGTTGGCGCTGTTCATCATTATTTAATATCTCAAAATTTAAGGCATAAGGTATCTATAGTTGTGGAAACTGCTCAATGTTGGAGTACTCACCATTTTGCTTGTTTAATAGGTTATGGAGCTAGTGCTATATGTCCATATATGGCATTTTTAACTGTTAGACAATGGTGGCATAAACCAAGGACTCAAAAACTAATGTCTAGCAATAAATTACGTAAAATTACATTAATAGAATCACAACATAATTACCGTTGTGCTATAGAGATAGGTTTATTAAAAATTTTATCGAAAATGGGTATTTCTTTATTATCCAGTTATCATGGAGCCCAAATATTTGAAATATTAGGTTTAGGTAAAAATATAGTCAATTTATCTTTCAAGGGTACAACATCATCTTTGGATGGTATTACCCTAAATGAACTAGCTACAAGTACAATTAATTCTTATAAGAATATTATTAATTTAAAGGGTGCTAAAAAATTACCTAATCTGGGATATGTACAGTATAGGCCAAGTGCTGAATATCATGTAAATAATCCAGAAATGTCTAAGACATTGCATAAAGCTGTTCGTAGTCAAAATTTTTATCTTTATAATAAATATAAAGATTTATTGCAAGATCGTCCACCCACTAATTTGCGTGATTTACTAGATTTTAAAAGTGATAGGGATTCTATAGGACTGGATGAAGTAGAATCAGTTGAGTCAATTGTTAAAAGATTTTGCACTGGAGGAATGTCCTTAGGAGCACTATCTCGTGAAACCCATGAAACTTTAGCTATAGCTATGAATAGACTAGGCGGAAAGTCTAATTCAGGTGAGGGAGGAGAAGATCACAGACGTTTTTCAATTATTAAGGATATAGATTCTTCAGGTGTTTCTGTTAGTTTTTCTCATCTTAAAGGTTTGAAAGACAGTGATATTGCTAGTTCAGCTATTAAACAAATTGCATCTGGACGTTTTGGAGTTACACCTGAATATTTAATGAATGCTAAGCAATTAGAAATTAAGATTGCTCAGGGAGCAAAACCAGGGGAAGGTGGTCAATTACCAGGTAAAAAAGTAAGCTCTTATATTGCACAGTTACGCAATTGTAAACCTGGTGTTACTTTAATTTCACCTCCTCCTCATCATGATATTTATTCTATTGAAGATTTAGCACAGCTTATTTTTGATTTACATCAAATTAATCCTAAAGCACAAGTTTCCGTTAAACTAGTAGCAGAAGTTGGCATTGGTACTATTGCTGCAGGTGTAGCAAAAGCCAATGCTGATATTATTCAAATTTCTGGCCATGATGGTGGAACTGGTGCATCTCCTCTGAGTTCAATTAAGCATGCAGGATGTCCTTGGGAGTTAGGTTTATCAGAAGTTCATAAAATTTTAGTTGATAATCAATTAAGAGATAGAGTGATTCTGCGAGTAGATGGAGGTTTGAGAACAGGTAGGGATATACTTTTAGCAGCTTCGATGGGTGCAGAAGAATTTGGTTTTGGAACAGTTGCTATGATAGCAACTGGATGTGTGATGGCACGCATATGTCATACTAATAATTGTCCTGTAGGTGTAGCAACTCAGCGTGAAGATTTACGTAAACGTTATCCAGGTATACCTGCCGATTTAGTTAATTTTTTCACTTTTATTGCTCAGGAAGTTAGAGAAATTTTATCTGTTTTAGGATACTCTTCTTTATTAGATATAATAGGGCGTACTGACCTAATTCAGTATAATCATCGTCGTTTACACAAAACAAAACATTTAAGTTTAGCTCCATTATTGAGCTCTCCTAAATATAACTATCGTTTATATTCACATACTACAGCACATGATAATGGACAAGTATTAGATGATACTTTATTGTCTGATCCAGCAATATTACACGCTATTGAGAAACAAGAAGATATACTTAAAAAAGTAAATATTGTAAATACAGATAGAACTGTAGGTGCTAGAATAGCTGGTTTTATAGCAAAAAGATATGGTAATGATAATTTTAAAGGCAATTTACAACTAGATTTTAAAGGTACGGCAGGACAAAGTTTTGGTGCTTTTATATTAAAAGGTATGCATTTAAGTTTAATAGGTGAAGCTAATGATTATGTAGGTAAAGGTATGAACGGAGGTGAAATAATTGTTGTACCTGAATTTAGTACACCACTTGATGAAATAAAGCCAGTTATTATTGGTAATACGTGTTTGTATGGTGCAACAGGTGGTTATTTATTTGTTAGTGGTCAAGCTGGTGAAAGATTTGCAGTAAGAAACTCATTAGCTCATTCTGTAATTGAAGGAGTAGGTGACCATGCTTGTGAATATATGACAGGAGGAATAGTCATTGTATTGGGATCAGCAGGTAGAAATATTGGTGCTGGTATGACAGGTGGTTTAGCTTACTTTTTAGATGAAAGCAAGAATTTAGTATCCAAGATTAATAGTCAGCTTGTTAAATATCAGAGAGTAAAAACCTATGAAGCAGAAAAACAATTAAAAAATCTGATAGAGCTTTATGAAATAAAAACTAAAAGCTTAAAAGCTAAACATATTTTACAGAATTGGTCTAAATTTCTACCGATGTTTTGGCAAATTGTTCCTCCTTCAGAATTTAATACAGCTCTGACTGATGTTTCTTATTCATCTTATCATTCAATTATTTATTAACTTTATTACCTAAAAATTTTGATATTTGATTAAGTGCTTTAAAATTTGATGTTTTATGAAGTTTTGAATCTTTTTATATATATTATGCATACTTTAAATTAAAATCTTATGTATAATGCATTATATAAGAGTTGTTAGGATAAGATATGTTCATTATATATAATATTAATTATTGAATTTGAAATTATTAAGGTAACGTTAATCCCTATGGCACATAATGTTAAAGTTTATGACACTTGTATCGGTTGTACTCAGTGTGTACGTGCTTGTCCATGTGATGTACTAGAAATGGTTCCTTGGGATGGTTGTAAAGCTGGTCAAATTGCATCTGCCCCTAGAACAGAGGATTGTATAGGTTGTAAACGTTGTGAAACTGCTTGTCCAACAGATTTTTTGAGTGTACGAGTTTATCTTGGTGCTGAAACCACACGTAGTATGGGTTTAGCTTATTAAAGTTTATAATATTAAATAGCCCTGTTAATTTTTAAGATAAGTCTATAAATCATTCTATAATTATTTTATAAATCTTTTAATAAAAATCTATTAGATTTTTATTAAATTTATCAATTTTTTCAATTATGAAAAATTTATTACCATTTAAATTAGAGCAACACATTTCAAAACGAAAAGCAGTTAAAATTATAACTGGATTAAATAATTTTTCTACTCATTCTATACTTAAAATTGTAAAAGCAGCAGAATTAGGTCAAGCTAGTTATGTTGATGTAGCTGCTAATCCTGAATTGGTAGCTAAAGTTAAATCTATAACTACTTTTCCATTATGTGTTTCCTCAATAGATCCTTTAGAATTACAAGATTGTGTTATGAAAGGTGCTGATATCATAGAAATAGGCAACTTTGATATCTTTTATAATAGAAAAATTTTTTTTTCTTTTGAACAAATACTAAATTTAACTAAAGAAACTAAAGATTTAATTCCTGATATTCCTATTTGTGTTACTATACCACATACCCTTTTATTAGCAGACCAAATTCGTCTTGCTATCCTCCTTGAACAAATGGGTGTTTCTGTAATACAAACAGAAGGCTATTTAACAAAAGATACAATAAATTTAAAAAACTTCAGTTTAATGAAATCAATTATTAATGCTTCTTCTGCGATTTCTTCTACTTATGCTATTTCTCGTTTTGTTAATATACCTATTATTGCATCCTCTGGTATAAATTCTTTATCTGCTTCTGCAGCATTTTCTTATGGTGCTTCTATAGTAGGTATTGGTTCTGCAGTATCCAATTATAATACGATTACTGATATGGCAATATATATTCATGAAGTAGTATCTTCTATTACGTCTCCTTATAATAAATCTATAATAGTTCCTCAGCTATGTAATATTGATCCTACATATCATGTAACTTTTTGATTTATCTTATTCTCATATATTTTTTTTTAAAAGCTATAGTTCAGATTTTTATGATTAAAGTAAAATTAAATCAAACATGGACCTATTTAAGTAATGTTTTTATATTTTGTGCTTTTGTATTTGCCTTGGTTATTATGTTCTTTAGTTTCAATATAAAAAAAAAACAATTATTCTTTTTTTATATTATTTCACAATGGTTATGGTTTGAAAGAAGGCTCTGAAGTTTTGATGAGAGGTATTAATATAGGATATGTAGATAAAATTCAAGTTAAATATAATTATGTATTAATTAAAGTTAATATTAATTTATCTTCTATATTGATTCCGAAAAATTCTTTAGTAGAGACCAGCCAAACAGGTTTATTAAATGATACAGTAATTGATATAACTCCTTTGCAAATAATCAATAATCAAGATGTAGAGAAATTCAGTGTATTTACTAAGTCTTGTGTGAAATCTATATTTTTATGCCACTATGATTATATAAGAGGAGAGAGAGGATTAAATTATGATGATTTAGTGAGAGCTGCGACAAGAATTTCTCAACGTTTCGATGACCCTATGCTATTTCAATTAGCAAGTATGTTATTGCAAAATACTATTAATATTTCCAATGAATTTATTGAAGTTACAGATAATGTAGCTAATATAACTATTTTAATTTATGATTATTTATATAAACTTTTTTTTAATTAATTGTAGATTGATAAATACAATATATAAATTATTATCTTTAACTTATTGTTTTATTTATTATGACAACTCGTAAGGCCTTATCGTTAGAATTTTTAAAACCTATATTAGAATTAGAGTACCAATTACAGCAGTTAAATAAAATATCTAATTCTCAACAAGTTTCTTTAGATCAAGAGTTAACTTTTTTTGAACAACAACTATCTATCTTAAAGTATGATATATTTCAATCTTTAACTCCTTTACAAAGATTGCATTTAGTACGTCAAGCAGATAGGCCAACAACTTTAGATTATATACCTTATCTTATGAGCGAATGGCTTGAGTTACATGGAGACAGAGGAGGTACAGATGATCCTGCTTTAGTTGGAGGTATAGGTAAATTAAATAATAATACTGTTATTTTTATTGGTCATCAGAGAGGTAAGGATACCAAAGATAATGTACTCAGAAATTTTGGTATGGCTTCTCCAGGAGGTTATCGTAAAGCTTTACGCTTAATGCAACATGCGAATCAATTTAGTTTTCCTATTTTAACTTTTATTGACACTCCTGGTGCTTGGGCTGGTATAGATGCAGAAAAGCTAGGACAGGGTGAAGCTATTGCTGTTAATCTTAGAGAGATGTTTTCTTTGGATGTTCCTATTATTTGTACAATTTTAGGAGAAGGTGGTTCAGGAGGTGCTCTAGGTATAGGAATAGGGGATAAAATTTTAATGCTAGAATATGCAGTATACACTGTAGCAACTCCAGAAGCTTGTGCTGCTATTTTATGGAAAGATAGCAAGCGTTCTTTAGATGCAGCAGAAGCATTAAAAATAACTTCTACTGATTTAAAGATTTTAGGTATAATTGATAAAGTAGTAAAAGAACCTATAGGTGGATCTCAGGCTAATCCTTCTCAAGCAGCATATATCTTAAAAGAAGTTTTAATAACAGAGTTACAAACTCTTTCAAAACTTTCACCATCTATTAGAAAAGAAATAAGATATGATAAATTTCGAAAAATAGGTACTTTTTATGAAGTATATTAATATCATCTAATTATTGTAATTTGTAAAAATATTTTAAATTAGATTTTATTATATGAATCTATTTTTAATGTGCTATACTGCTTAAACCAATAATTGTACCAGCACCAATGATATGTCCTAAGCTTGTTGTTGCTAATAATTCAGGGAGACCAAAGCCTTGCAAGCCTAAAGTAGGTATAGAAGGCCCTAATCCTCTAACTTTTATAGCATATCTTCCTAGGCCTATACATAATAAATTACAAATAATCATAATAATTGCGTTTGATATAGACCAAGAAGATGTGTGTGGAATGATACTAATTAAAATTTGTGTATTCATGTGTAAATTAGATATTAGGATAGTATATTATATATTATATGTTGGTCTTATATGTTTCTATAAAAATTAGATAAGAATTAACATAATATATTTTTTATAAAAACCAGCCATAACTGTGTAAACCTTGACCTAAAAAATTAACTCCTAAATAACAAATCCATACTACTACAAAACCTACAGAAGCTAATATTGCAGGTTTTTTCCCCTGCCATGCTTTATTTAATCTAGAGTGTAGATAAGCAGCAAATACTAACCAGGTGATTAAAGCCCAAGTTTCTTTTGGATCCCAACTCCAATAAGATCCCCATGCTTCATTGGCCCATACAGCTCCAGCTATAATTCCAACAGTTAATAATGGAAAACCAAGTCCAATTATTCGATAACTTAAATTATCTATACTTTGTAAAAGGTTTATTCTGCTTAATTGTTGTATTGAATAATTTGAATTTAAGTTTATTTGGTTTGTTCTTGTACTTCTTATTGTATACAGTACAAGAAATAGAATAGATAATAAAGAGCCTAATATGAGAGCTGCATAGCTTATTATCATTATACTGACATGCATCATTAACCAGTTAGATCTGAGTGCTGGTACTAATGGAGCTGCTCGTTTCATGGTATCAGGTAATGAAAGGCTAGCAAATCCTATAGTAAATAAACCTACAGGTGTAGTAATAGCACCTATAAATGGGCTTTTATTTTTTCGTTCTAGTATTAACTGTAGAAAACTTAATCCCCATGTGAGAAAAATCAATGATTCATATAAATTGCTTAAAGGAAAATAGCCATTATATATCCATCTTAAAATTAAGGAAATACTAAGTGCTAAGTTAGCACTTATATTAATAATAGTCCCTAACCTTTGCAATATGTTTGATCTTTTAAGTGCTAGATTAGTCCAATAAATCATCAAATTGATAAGAAAAAGTGCGAAAGATATATTAATATAATTGTTTTCCATTAATATCCTATTATTAATGTGTTTATTCAGATTAATCATAAATATATCACATATTAATTTAATATTGGTTAAATTAATATATTGTTTATAAACTATGATGAAAAGCATAAAAACAACCAAAATTAAATTTTTTAATTTTGGTTGTTTTTATGCTTTGACAAGATTAATTTTATCTATAATTTTGATATATTTTATTAAAATATATTTATTAATTTATGATAAAGAATTAATGATATAGTCTAGTGCAGTTGTATATTCTACTCCTGCTTGTGCAGACATATCTCTAGGAACACATAATCTATCACGAGTAAATATAAAAGCTGCAACATAAGCTGCAGTTGGAAGATTCAATGTACGATATACTTCACGAGCTCCTGCTATAGCCCATTCATCTAAAGGACCAGTACCACCTACTACTAGAGAATAGTTAACTAGTCTCATATAGTGATCTAAATCTCTATAGCATTTGTTAACTTTTTCTTGATTTTCTCCAGCTTCACCTGCGTTTTTTAAGTAAGAATATTTACCAAAACAAGCATCGCCTGCTTCTTTTACAACTGCATCATGGTTGTCAGCCAGTTTTTCTGCTGCTTCTAATCTCGCAGAAGCACGTTGAATATTACCTTGTATAGATTCAAGGTCTGAACTAGATGGAAAACGGCCTGCAGCATCAGCTGCACTAATTACAGTAGTAATAACTGATTTCATAATTGGTCTCCTATGAATTAAGATATGTGCAAGTTATGCGTACTTATTTATATACTCAACAGTATTTAGCTAATAGCAGAACATACTCTATCGCAATAGCTAGCAACTTCTGATGATAATGCAGAACAGTCACCACTAGTTACATCAACTTTTCTGTTAGATGCAGTGTTGGAAATAAATGCAACTGCTGCAGATTTCATTATAGTAACAGCTCTTGCAGAAGAATTAGTAGGTACTCCAAGAGCAATGTAAGTTTCTTTTAAACCATTTAAACAACGATCTTCTAAAACAGAAGCATCGCCTGCAAGAAGAGCATAAGAAATATATCTTAGGATAATTTCTCCATCACGTAAGCAGGCTGCCATTCTACGATTAGTATAGCAGTTACCACCAGGAGCTATAAGACCTGCGTTTTCACAAATCATTCCTGATACAGCGTCTGAAACAATACAACTAGCGTTACCAACAATAGAGTTAACTGCATCTAATCTTTTGTTACCTTCTGAAATAAAATTTTTAAGAGCTTGTAAATCGCTACCACCAACGTAAGCAGCTTTGGCATCTGCATTCATTACAACTCTAGAAAATCCATCAAGCATAGTGTTCTCCTTAAATTCTAATATAAAGGACTTAACTGTTTCAACTGTTATATTTTTGTCAGCTGATGTATTAGTATCATTAATATAATATAAAATATTCAGATAATTTTACATATAACAAATTAATATTATTTAATATTTTTATATAAATTAAAAATTTTATGCATCCCTCAATCTAATTCTTAATAATTTTAATAATTATTTTAAAGTTTTATTATAACATGGTAATTTAAATCATCTTGATATGACTGTTTTCGTTGCTATATTATAGCAATACAAAAGTTCTGATTTTTATGATTCTTTTAAGCTTGATGTTGTACATATATTGAACTTAATAGTTTATGATACTGGATATAGTCGCAGAAAGCTTTTGTCTTCATTAAAAAAATTATCTACGACTATTATTGATTGTTGTAAGCACTATCTGAAATTTATTGCAAATGATCTAAAATATCCTGATGATTATTATTTATTTATTTTGTGATAATTGGTTAAGTTTTGATGCTTTATCAAGTAAGAAGTTAACTTCTATAAATATTCAAGTCAGTTTACCGCTAATTAGAATGTTTGATGCTAATAATTATTATGCTTTAATAAATTGGCAAGTTTTTAAGTCTCTGCCTACGACGAAATTACGGTTATTATATTTCTATTTTTGTGTGAACGTTAAGGTTTCTAGTCATTATACTGAATTTACTGTTAATTACTTGGTTAAGAATTTGTACTCTAATTATACTTTTTTTCAAATACAAGAGTTTTTTCTAGAGAAATTAGAAAGATGCTTTCATTTTTTTTAGAACATCAAGATATGTTTATTGATTTTGATTTTGTCCCTATCATCAGTCAATCTTATAATACTATAAACTCCATTAAAATTAGAAGATCTAAGCTGATTTTGATTTAATTTTTTTGAAGGACATGAATAAATATCTTTAAGCCTTAATTTATCTTAAGGCCCTATTAACTTAATCTTAATAAATTGATACAACAATAGTTTTTATGTATTTTAATCTTAGAAAGAGATGTAATAAAACTCAATTTGAAAATCAATATTACATAGATTAAACATAGAAACACGTAAATTCTTTTATACTTTTACGTAAATTTCTTTACGTTTTTTTGCGAAAATACTACAGCAAAACGATAATTTACTCCCTTATTTATTTATATTTAGTGATAAGAAGTACTAAATTAAAAAATTTGACAAAAACAAACGATTAAAGAGGAAACAATTATGAGAAAAATACATCTAGCTATGATTCCAATTATTCTAAGTAATCCTTTTCATACTTATAGTAGAAAAATAATTGATACATGTTATTTAAATACATCAAGTTTACAAGCAAATTTAGAAGATAATCTACATTTAAATAGTAATGATTTAATGTCATTTGTCTTGGTTAATGCACATCAAGATTTAAATGATAATAATATTGAGTTTACTAATAATATTAAAAATACTCTGTTTCACAAGCCAGGTTCATCTTATACAGAAAGAACAGATTCAAAAGGTAAAAGAAAATCAAATATAGAAAGTACATTGGTTTTTAGACAGAAGACAAAATCTAACAATGGCAGAAAAGAAGTTCCTAAAGGCGCATCAAGTGCAATAAATCCAGAAAACTTAGCTAATTTTGAAAAAGCTGGTATACCAATAGATCCTATCAGAGATCCAAGGCAAAAACCTGATTCACATAATAGTTGGTCTTGGCACAAAGAAGAAAATAGGTGGATATTAGTGGGAGAACAGAAAATGTTAATTAGACATACAAGTAAAGTAATAAGTGAATCAGAATGGAATGATTTAGTAAGAAAATCAAAAAAGATTTAATTTAATTCTTTACTTTAATTTTATGAAATAAGTTCTTTAGTAGATTAAAGAAATCAACTTCTTCATAACGAGTTATATTATATTTGCATGTTTTTTATTTCGATTAAGTTTTAGAATTGTCGAATTTATTTTACATCCTTTATTTAAAATCTAGCATTTATGGTGACTCTTTATTAGTATTTTGTATATATATAAATCTGTTGTTGATTCAGGCTTCAAAGGTTTTATAAATAATACTTCTAATGCTGTACGTTTAATTACCCGCATATTATCTCTAGTTCCACAAAGAAGAGGAATATATTCTTTATTTGTACCTGCATCTCTTGCGATTATTTTATTGCGTAGATCTGTGCCCTTTATAAATCATATGTGTAAGGGGGCAGGAAATCTATTTAATATGTTATTTAGAAGAAATATTGATTCAGTACCGAATCCTAATAACGATAATATTGCAAACATTACTTTACCATCAATTTCAAGATTGGATAATGAAATTAATCATTGGAATTTAGATAATAATGGTGAATTCAATACTAAGCTTAATTTAAATACATTAAACTTCTTCGGGTGTTTAGTATTTATTTTATTGTTTGTAATATATTTCTTTATGTTCAGTTCTTTATTCTTATATCTTTTAGAAAAGATAAGTGTCAGTACAAATAATTTGAAAAGTATAGTAGATATGACTTTAGCTTCAACGGGCATGAATTCAATGACGACAGCTAATAATACAAAATTAAATTCAGGCCAATCGGATGTAAATCAACAGAATGACAACTTTTTAATGTATTAATTCAGATATGAAATTTATCAATATATGCAATTTATCAATTCCGTTTTATCTAGTAAATTTAATATTGCTAATAGTTATATATTAAAAATATGCCTCAAATTAAATGGTGAGAGTGTAGCTATTGAATTAAAAAGCATATAAATAACAACTAGGAATTATTGTTTATACGACAGATTAATATTTTAAATTTAAATATGAATAATAATTATATTTTACCATCTATTGATTTTAGTATTCAACAAAAAGTGAGTAATATTGAGAATACAATTAGATCATCTAAAGTACATTCTAAAGAGTATTTTATGTATATTGCTAATGATTTGATTTCCAGTAAATCTCAATCATAAGATGACTGGGCATTCTGTATACTAATATTAAAATTCTCACCTTCTGATGAACAAATAGATAATTTAGCATCTATACTTAATTGGTTTTTTTATAGGTATAGATATCGTGATAAATTTATTAAGCATTATAGTTATGTTACTAAGACTATAAGAAAAGTTGTATCTTTTTCTATAACATCTAACCTACTTGGATCTTGTTTAGATAATGAATTACTGAATAAAAATGTTAATTCTTCTGGTATTATCCAATCTAAGTTTTATAAATCTGTTGATAAGGAAGATGTAATTAAAATATGTAATTTATTTAATTTTTTTTATATGGATTTAAAATCCTCTAATTCTAATAATAAAGTTTTTGATAACACTCATAATTCTAATAACTATATTAGAATTATTTCTCAAGGTGATAAACTAAATCATTTTGATTTAACAATTTTAATGGGTATATTACATCAATATAAAACATGTAGTATTTATGACTCATTTAAGCTTGATGTAGCTTCTATATTAGGTTTAATAGGTTATGACACTGGATATAGTCATAGAAAGCTTATTTCCTCACTGACAAGATTATCTTCTACTACTATCGAATGCCGTAAGCAATATCTCAAATTAGATGCAGGTTCTTCAGTATCTACAGATGATTGTTTTTATACCTTTTGTGGTAATTTTTTAAGTTTTGAAGCTTTATCTAATAAAAAGCTAACTTCTGGAAATGTTCAACTTAGTCTACCATTGATTAAAATGTTTGGTGCAAATAACCACTATGCTTTATTAAATTGGCAAGTTTTTACTTCTTTGCCTACAACAAAGCTGCGTTTGCTTTATTTTTATTTTTGTTTGAATTTTAAAGTTTCAAACTATTTTACTGAATTTAGTATTAAGTCTTTAAATGATAATTTATATTGCACTTCAAGTTCTGTTTCCAACACTAGTTTTTTTTCTCAAGAATTTAGAAAAATGCTTCTATTCTTTATAAAACATCAAAATATTTTTATTGATTTTCAAATTAATCTTATTATCAATAGTTCTTATAACACAATTTTTAGTATTAAAGTCAGGAGATCTAGACTTACTTTAACTTCAGATAGGTAATATTAATACTTCTTTAAAAGATCTTAAAGAGCTATCAACTTTACCTACTCTGTTAGATATTTAAGAAAAAATAACTTTTTATGCATCATTCTTTGAAAAAACATCGCTTGTCATCTAAGAAGTTTTTTATAGTCTATCCCCAAGTTTTACTGAAAAATGGCCATTTAATAAAATTAAGTAGTCTTGATATTAAAAATAGTCTGTGCCCCATTTTTGAGACCAGACAAATTGAAGCTTTTGTGATTTATGAACAATCTGCAGATTTATATTACTCATCCGATTATTTTTGTACTTTTATTTTACTGAAAATGATTAAAAATATAGTTAATCCTGATATTTTAGATGTGCAGGGTATTAATGGTCATTATAGTACCGTTAAAATGCCTGTATTTGATAAATGTAATATCTGTAATGCTCATTATTTTGACTGCTTAGATGATTTTGATTATAGCGACCAAAAATCTAATAATAAGATTGTCCGTTTAAGTCAGAATGATGATTCTTTGCATTATGATCGTGATATTCATGATGTGAATAATTCCGAAACAGAATTAAATTTTAAGGACAAGCTTATACATAATTTAATAGTTGCAATATAAATTATGCATAACTTTGTCCTCACATTTTATATACCTAACATACAATTTTATCATATGAATCCATTTATACCTCCTATTCTCGGCAGAATCGTGGGATTCGCTAGCTAATGCAGCGATTAAGTCGTTAGGCACAGCTTTGATTGTTTTTAGTACAACTCGTGCTCAAAGTGCTAAGAAATTTATTAAGGCTCAACCTGAATCTCCATCAATTCAATCTTCATTGAATCATAGTGATAATAATAGAATTTTGAAAGGAGGTAGTATTAATACGGCTATTTTACCTTTAAGGCAAACTAGTGCAGCAGAAATAGATCAAATTTTAATAGAGGCAGCAGATCTTGAATCTAGTGAGCCTAATTATAATATTTCTGAAACTCTATCCAATACGGGTCAGAATGTAGTTCACTATTTTGGTAAACTGATAACTGATTTTTTTTTCAATAAAAAGAGAGTGAAACTTTCTGATTCAGAAATTATAGGAGATGTTAGTGGACCTACGCCTGGTTTAACTATACAAGTTCAAAGTGCCAATGAAGTATATAAACAAAGTGCAGACCAAGAAAAAGTTCTTTCAGTGCATCTTTCATTGAAGAATGCAGCTCGTATAGGTTTTTTGCTAAAAGCTCTTAAATTCCTAGTTTATGCTTTGTTAATTCTGAAATTATGGGACTTCTCATTATATATGTTGAGAAGAATATTAAGAAAGCAAAGTCCATCTGATGCAATAGATATTGATTATCAGGTAATCAATAATCAAGATGCAGAATTAATGCGTAAAAGGAAAGTATATTTAAATCCAGCTAATTATTTTAATCAAACATCAAATAAATATAAATAAAACTATATGGTACTAGATAATTTAACAAGTCAGAGATTAAATCAACAATTAAATATTATTAAAATACAAATAGGCACTTATATTAGAATCAAATCTTCTTATTCTAATCAAAATTCTAGTGATATCTATAATCTAGATTTGTGTTTTAAAGCTGTATCAGCAGGATCTACAAAAACTGTATTTCTAGGAGACTTAATACAAGACATATGTGATTATATAATCTCACCATTTCTAGCGGTCCAAAACTCAAGTATACGTTGGAATTACGTTAGTATAATGCATCCTAAAAACAAATCAAATAAAAACATACTTAACATACTTATTAGAGGTGTCCATGGTCAAATTTTAGATGAACAGAATGGAAGTGTATATACTAACTCAGGTGTTTTGAAATTTTGTGCAAGATATGAAGGATCTAAAGTATCTTCGATTACAAAGCTTGCTGGAGTGGGAGCTTATTATTTAAATCCTGAGTCATATAATCAGCAAGCTTGTCTTGATATTATTGATCAATGTGAAAGGATTTTTTATCAATCTATTGAGCTTAAAAGAATCAAAATAGTAATTGAGTTTGTTCAAGAAAAGAATCTTCGAAAAACTAATATTAAAAATACAGATAATAAAAATAAAAAAGCAGTAAAAGTACAGAAAATATATAAAAAACCTATTTTAGTAACAGCATTACCAGAGTAAGGATTAACAATATGAAAAAGATTCAAAAATTTATGTTAGCGAGCCTTATATCTATTGCTAATATACTTCCTTTAGAATTACCACAAACTAATTTTTTTTACAAAGGAGACCCAGAGATTATTAGACTAAGAGATGCTTGTAATAACGAAGTTAATCTTGAAATAAGTAAAGAAATTAAATCTGGTATTACGACTTTCAGAAGATGATCTTTGCCTACTATATATGTATATCTAAGCAAGGATCAAAAAGATTTTAGAAAAACTATTACGAGGGCATTAGAAGACTCAACAAAGAAGCAGTCCGTTTCTTTAGCAGACAGTGAATTAATTGCGTTAACAAAGCACTTATTAGGTAAAAGTAAAATGCTTAAAAAATATAAAGATGTAAAAATACAAGAGATAATTGAAATACTATCTTGTGTTGATAAAGCTATGAAGATAAAAAATAATCAAATACCTATAGGATTCGAGACTCAAGAACAAGTAGATAAACTTTTAGGGCAAGTTACAAGGGTGAAAGGTAAAGTTTTTGATGATGCAACAAATTCATTTTATAGTGAATATCAATCCCCTAAAAATAGGTCTCAAAATTATGATAAACCGTTTAAAAATGATTATTTTACAGATTAAAACTCAAAAATTTACGTAAATTTCTTTACGTTTTTTTTTGGAAATAATACGGCAAAACGAGACTTTTGCCCCTTATATATATATTTTAGTGATAAGGGAGTAAAAACAAAAACAAAGATTAGAAGAGATTAATATAGATTATTGTGAAAAACGGTTAAGAGTAAAACAAAAATAATGAACATACAATAATCTGGAAACTTATTGTATGTTCTATAAATGTATATATTGACAATTCGAATATTAAAATGAACTATAGTTATATTTTACCAGTTTTTAATCCTGGTCTTCAAAAAAAAGTTGATTATATTGATAACATAATTAAAATATCTGAAGAGCATTCTAAGAAGTATCTGATGTACACTTCACACAATATACTAAGTAAATCTTTATCTGAAGATGATTGGTCGTTTTGTATATTGATATTAAAGTTTTCATCTTCAGATGAACAATTTAATGATTTATTTTCTATACTTAATTATTTTCTTTGTCGATACAGATATCGTGATAAATGTGTTAAACATATTAGTTACCTTGATAAAAACATAAAGCAAGTTATATATTTTGTTTTAAGATCTAATTTACTTATTTCTTATTTAGATATAGTTGTAGTTCATGAAATTTCTTTTGATATTAATTCTCATTTTTCTAAGTCTATTAATGAAAATTTTGTTATTAAATCTTATAATATATTTAATATTTTTATTTGTAAGCTATTAAGATAAAGATTTTTTAATAAAATATTTAATCATATTATCTTTTATAATCATTTGTTTTATAGTTAATATCAAATGTCTTTTAATTTGTTTGTTATTCAGTTTATTAACTTTTTGACGATAAATAGTTAATTGAAATTCTTGTTCAAGAGTTAATGGGTTTTTATTACTCATATTTTATTAATCAATTTTTATTTCTTATGATTCAAGAGATTTCTCTTTTATAAATCTAAATTTATTCAGAATAATTTCCTGCAGTAATTCAAGTATAATATATGTATGGTACTATAAAGCTTAAAGTTACCAATATATAAGATTATGATAAATATAGTATTTATTACTTGTATAAATTAAAGTTAATGGTTAATATTCTTTCTGAAAGCACTTAGGAGGTTTTTATGTCTATACCTTTACTAAATTACTCATTATCTACACAAAATCAAAGAGTAGATGGTTTTGAATACTTACCTGGTGAAGAACAGCCTAAAATATATACTACAGATGATGTTCCAACGGCGATAGAAATGGATGAAATAATTTGGGCTGCTTATCGTCAAATTTTTAGTGAACATCAAATTTTAGTTAGAACAGCTCAACCATTTTTAGAGTCACAATTAAGGTTTAATCAAATTAAAGTAAAAGATTTTATAAAGGGGTTATTACTATCTGAATCATTCCGTGCTCTTAACTATAATTTTAATAATAATTACCGTTTTGTAGAAATGTGTATACAAAGAGTTTTAGGAAGAGATGTATATAATCAAAGAGAAAAATTAGCTTTCTCAATTATAATTGCTTCTAAAGGCTTAAAAGCCTTTTTTAATACTCTTTTAGAAAGTGATGAATATATAGAAAATTTTGCAGATAATACAGTTCCATATCAAAGAAGAAGAGTAATTGCACAAAGAAGTAAAGGTGAAGTGCCATTTAATTTGAAAACCCCTCGTATGGGTAAAGATTTTTTACTTAAGCAAGGTATGCCACAATTACTTTGGGCTGGCCCAGTAAGAAAATTTAGGCCTCAAGAACAGCAGCCAAAAGCAGGTGATCCGGCTTTATTTTTAAGTATGGTTAAAGATCTGTAATAATTTAAAAAATAATAAAAGTCCTTTTTAAGTATTATAGATAATTCTAAGTTTCTATATATTATATTAGAATTGTCTAAATACTTCATTTTTTTAAATTTGTATTATTTTAATAATCTTTTGTATTTAGTTTAAATAAACATTAGCAATTTGATTATACAAAATATCTAAATAATTATTTAAGAATTTTTGCTTAATACAAAAATTTTTGTTCTTTTTATAGTAATTTGTTAAATTGTCAGACTGTATTAAATAAAAAATTCACTTCTGTCAATATTTAATTTAACTTATTATTCTTTAAGATTTTTAATCCGAATGATTATTATACTTATGTTTATTGTTTTTATTCGACTTAATAAAAAGTAAAAAATATAGTTAATACTTTAATTTTAAATATTAAAGCATATTTACAATATATAATATAATTAAAATACTGATATTTAACCAATAAATCTTTATAATAGTTTTAACTATAATTTCAAGTATAAAATTATAGTATAATTCATTTTCTAACTACAAATTATATATAGGTTAATCATTTGCAGTATTAATTTGGTTCTAACTACCTAATTTAAAAGCATCTACAAATAATCCATAAATAGTACCTATTCTAATATAATTAAATAGATATAGGCTTAAAAAATCATGATGGTTTTTCATATATTTATAAGTATACTTACTAATTATTTCATTAAGAGTTACTATTATGGAGCCTACTATTATCCCCCAATCACCTGATTGTGATGGAATGGTTGAAAAAACTGTAGACAAAAAAAACCTAAAAATAAAGCAATGAATTGAGTTATTATAATGTTAAAATTCTGTTTTAGCATCTTTTGTAAAAATATATGATTTATATAAATTAAATATTTTCCTTAATGGGTTTTATCCATAATATATTTATTAATAGTATAATTTATATATCTTGTTCACTTAAATTCATAATCATATATTGGAACGGTTCAATAATACAATTGATTACATTTACATCCTGAAATTTAATTTCTTCTTCTGTAACTTCTTGTAACAGTTTTATACTTCTTACAGTAGGGGCAATAGGTACACTCAATGAATTATATACGTCTCTCAATCCATCTAGTACCCTTTCTTTTAAAATATTAGTATTTGCAGCAACTATTGCATAACTAGCATACCGTAAATAGTATTCAATATCACGTAAGCAAGCTGCATATCTTCTAGTTGTATAAGAATTACCACCAGGTCTTAAAAGTTCTGGTTGCTCTTCATATAAGCGTGTAGCAGCCTCTTTAATGATTTTAGCAGCCTGACAATTAATAATTTCTGTAGCTTTAATTCTGTTTAAAGCGGTTACAAAATAATTATTTAATTCTTCTATAGCTTTTGTATCTAAATATTTACCTGTCAAATCATATCGATTTAAAATTGTAGTAATAGCATCCTGCATTACTTATATCTCCTATCAAATTAAACTAAAATAGATATTATAATTGATTTTAATGATTTTTATATGTCTTGTTATAATTTATAAATCATAAATTATATATATATATATCAAAATATATTGAATAATAAGAAGAAATAATTATATTTTCAATGGAATCTAATTATTGTTTAATTCAAATAACAGATGATTATAAAATTAACTGTTTATTAATAAAAAAAAATATGTCTATTTATCAATATCCTATTTGTTTTACAGGATATAATTATGATTTAATTAATCAATTAATTAAACAACATGATTGTGGAAATTCATTGTCCATATCACATATAAAGTATATATTCAAAGAGCTATATAAAGCGAATTTATGTTTACTATTAAATCAAATTTATATTCAAAGTTAATTTCATCAAATTTCAAATTGCAGTAAAATAATTGAATACAATTTAAGAAAATTTAATAAATAATGTCAATCTTTATTATTTATATTTATAATCTATATCTTATGCTAAAATTTATGTTAGCTTTATCTCTATGTATTTTTTTATTTTAAATGATTAAAAATAAAAAATAGAGCATGTAACTCAGAGGATAGAGTGTCAGATTCCGATTCTGAAGGTCGAAGGTTCAATTCCTTCCATGCTCATTTTAATTACCAATTTATTGAAAATATATGAAAATAATATTTATATACTATACTTTTATCAAGTGAAAAAATAATTAATAATTAAATAAGATTTTTAATTTTTATTTTATTATTATATAATATGGAACATTAACCTTTACCTATTCCATTGAATACAATCACAGGGACTGTAAGGTTTCTACATATAATATATTATATATTATGTCATAAATATAAATTTTGTGAATATTAATAATAAATGCTAAAAACAATATACTAAATTTATCTAAACAATTAGTCTGTGTTTAAATTCTTTACATCTTTTATTAAGATGAAAATTTAATAATCACATACTTTTACTAGAACTCAAATAGTGTAAACCTATATATTTATTTGATATATTAAACTTGGTTGCTCTTAAGTTAATCTTAATCAAGAAATGATTACTAAGATAAGTAATAAATTGGTATAATATCAAACTATGTCTTTATCAAATTATATTAAACTATATAGCTTATCTAAAGTAATTTTATATAGTTAGACTGTGTATAGTATATTATTATGGACGTGGGTTCAATTCCCACCAGTTCCATAATCATTTTTATTTTAGAATTTAATATATAATTCCTATATCTAATTCACATTTCAGCTATGTACCATATTAACAATCATTTATCTTCTTTATTATTTGCAAAAAATGTACTCTTATCTAATTATAATTCTGATACTTTTTCAGCGAGTAAATCATTAGTTTCTCGTCAACTAATAGGAAAATTAATTAACCAATATTGGCAAGAAAAAATTTTTTTATCTAATCCAAATTTATATACAGAAAAATATATAAATCAATTAAAATTAGAAGGTATTTTAGTTTGTAAAAATGAACAAAAAAAATTCTTGCTTGATTTCAGTAGAGCTTTACTTTCAGGTAGAATTGAAACATCATTAAATTTTGGTACAACAAAATCAAATAATAATCAATATATTTCTTATATTTGGAAAAAAGGTTTTAATTTTTCTTTACCTACAAAGTTGTTATTGTTTAATAGTGATAAGTCGTATTTAAATACAGAGCAAATTACATTTGCAAATCAATTATACAATCAACCTTTGCCTTTATTTACAGTGATAAATAATATGAATCAAATGATATTAACTGATTCATCTGAAGAAAATATTGGTAATCTTAATTCCATAGATAAAATATATAAGTGGTATTATGATAAATTAGTAAGTAATGAGAAAATATTACCTATTTATTATGGTTTATTCTTTGTAGAACCAAAAGATGCTTTAGAATATATAAATTATATAAAAAGTAAATATCCTAATTCAAGTAAAATAAAAGAATTAAGCCTTTTTCCTAGTCATTTATCTACTTATTATAAAGTAACTCGAATAAACTTACAAAATTTACAATTTAGATTGATACCAGATCTTGAAGAAATATCAAGACTTCTTTGTAAATACAGATATTATAAAAATGTAACATTTCATAAATATCAAAAGTATAGTAAAAATTTTTTTCAAGGACAACCTTTATATATTATTGAACCTTTTTTTGCATATGAACGAAAAACAAATAAGTTAAATTTATTAAATTATTCTTTTGATCAGAATTCTGATATACATAATAAAAGTATTAAGTATGAAGCTATATTTACTAAATATGCAACCTTAATAGAAGCTTGGCATAAATTTAGACAAAAAAAAATAGATTATAAAATACCTAATAAGCCTAAAGTAATAGTATATAATCTTGAAGATTTTATTAGAAATAATGAACACAATGATGTAATTAAAGAAAAAAATATTTTATTTATTCCTTCTAAAGAATCTTATAAGTTTATAAAGCATTATAAATTTATTAACAATCAGAATAAAATGAGGCGAGTATTCTCTAATAAGTTTTTACTTTTAAAAATACTTAGTCAGAGAATTCTATGGTCATTAACAAGTAGGCAGCCTGTAAATTGGTAAGAAATTTTTCTATTACATAAAAAAGAATACTTTATTTAATAATAGTAATAACTATAATTAATTATATCATCAGATATTATTTTCTTGAGTAATACTCTACAACTAAAAGTTCATTCATCTGTAAAGCAACCCATTCACGCTCAACTATAGCGTTTACTTTCCCATTTAACATTTTTGTATTTAATTCTAAGTGATTAGGTATACTTGCTAAAGTAGGAAAACTTAGATAGTTTTTTACTAAAATTTGTGATGAGTTTTTATCTTGTATTTGAATAGTATCACCTGGTTTACATTGATAGCTGCATATAGATATTTTTTTCTTATTAATAAGAATATGACCATGGTTTACGAGTTGCCTAGCAGCTGAAATAGTTGGTGAAAGTCCTAACCGAAATATTATATTATCTAATCTCATTTCTAAAATTTGCAGCAATATTAAACCAGTTGAACCAGGAACTTTCTTAGCTATTTTAATATATTTTGAAAGTTGTTTTTCGCTCAACCCATAGTTAAATCTTAATTTTTGTTTTTCTTCCAGTCTTAAAGAATATTCTGAAGGTTTACGTGATTGTTGACCATGCTCACCTGCTGGAGCAAGTTTTTTAGATCTTTTTCTAGTTAATCCAGGTAAATCACCTAATCTTCTAGATATTTTTAGTTTAGGTCCTCTATAGCGAGACATTTAATTGTCCTTATTATTATAAATAGTTTTAAGTAATACGATATATCAATATTAGATAACATGTTTTATGAAAAATATAAAACTTATGATTATTATCCTATTTTTTTAGGTGATAAAATCATTATCATATTTTTTCCATCTTTCACAGGGGACTGTTGAATTTCTGCTATATGGCTGAGATCTTGTGCCATTTTATCTAATAGTTCAATAGCTAACTTCACATGCTGAATTTCTCTACCTCTGAATATTACATTAGCTTTAACTTTATCCCCAGCTTGTAAAAAACGTAATGCCTGATTAATACGCACATTATAATCATGTACATCTATTTTATATCTCATCTTTACTTCTTTTATTGTAACATTATGCTGTTTTTTCTTAGCTTCTTTAGCTTTTTTTTCTTGAGCAAATTTATACTTTCCGTAATCTATTATACGGCATACAGGAGGATTGGATTTTTCGCTAATTAGTACTAAATCTAAACCAGCATTTGATGCTATATTTAAAGCTTGATCAGATGAGTAAATACCTAATTGAGATCCAGAAACATCGATTAGACGTACTTGATTATACTTGATTTGCGTATTTATCAGGGGTTCTATATAATTTCTTTTTCTTTCTTTTTTCGATTTCTCTAACACAGATATTGAATTGCCTGTTTATAAGTTTATAAATAATGTTGTGAAATATATGCAAACTATTATAACATTACATGGATAATTAGAAATAATAATCAATTCAAGTTTTTATTAAAAATTAGGAGATAGTTTATGAAACATACTTTATCTGTTCTTGTTGAAGATGAAGCAGGAGTTTTATCTAGAATTGCAGGATTATTTGCTAGACGTGGTTTTAATATTGAGAGTCTTGCAGTTGGTCCAGCCGAAAAAGAAGGTGTTTCTAGAATTACTATGATAGTTAATGGCGATAATAGAACAATAGAACAATTAACGAAGCAATTATATAAATTAGTCAATATATTAAAAGTTCAGAATATAACTAATATACCTTCTGTAGAAAGAGAATTAGTTTTGATAAAAATTCATGCTCTATTAGAAAATAGGTCCTGTATATTAGAAATAGCGCATATTTTTAGAGCAAAAGTTGTAGACATGGCTAACGAGTATCTAATTTTAGAAGTTACAGGTGATCCTGGTAAAATGGTTGCTATTGAAAATTTATTAAAACAATACGGAATTATTGAAATTGCACGTACAGGAACAATTGCATTAGTCAGAACATCAAATGTGAATACACAAATATTGAAAACAAAATTCAAGAAGTATTCCTTATCATAATTATAAAAATACTACTACAAAGACATATAAACTTTATTGATGTAATATCCATTGACCAGGAGTTTCAATAAATGATAAACATTCTATTAGGTCCCAATCATAATATATGCTCTGATTAATATAAATAATATTAATATTAATTAATGTTTTGTTAGGTACGAAAGAATTTTTATAAAGATGAGAATTGTATCTATCATTATGTTGTTTTCTAATTAACTGATAAGTAATACAATTATTAACATGTCTACAGTTCACACATATACACATAATAAATATTTTGATCGTAAATTTTAAGAACTTGATAAATTAAGTCATTTTTATATTGGGGATGGAGGGACTTGAACCCTCACGATTATTGAAAATCAACAGATTTTAAGTCTGTTGTGTCTACCATTCCACCACATCCCCAAATATATTCTGTTGTAACAATTTTGATTAAAATTTACTAGGCGATACCCAGATTTGAACTGGGGATAAAGGATTTGCAATCCTCTGCCTTACCACTTGGCTATATCGCCATAGTCTTAATTAAAAATAATGGTATATGAAAAATCATACTTTGTCAATAAAAGAAAAAATATATAACAGATTGATCTATTAAGCAAATAAACGACTTTTTAATATATCCTCTGCTTTGATTGTTACCAGATCATCTTTAGTTAAAATTTTGTCTCCACTAATAAAAATTCTATTAGCCTGCCTCATTCTAGCCCTGTCAATTGCATTGCGTATACTACGAGCATTTGCAAAATGAGGTTGTTTCATACGTCTTCCAGCATATTCTAAAAGCACTTCATCTGCTTCTGGTGCAAAACGATATTGTTGCTCTTCTAACATTAACTTAGCTATAGCTAATAACTCTTCAGCTGTATAATCAGGGAAATCTACATGATTAGTTACTCTTGATGATAAACCTGGGTTAGATTCATAAAATTTATCCATTCTATCTTTATAACCGGCAAAAATAACTACTAAATCATTTCGTTGATTTTCCATAACTTGTAATAAAATTTCTATAGCTTCTGCTCCATAATCTCTCTCATTATCTGGTTTATATAAATAATATGCCTCATCAATAAATAAAACTCCTCCCATAGCCTGTTTTAGGACCTCTTTTGTTTTTGGTGCTGTATGACCAATATATTGACCAACAAGATCATCTCTAGTTACTGTTAATAAATGTCCTCTTCTAATATAACCTAATCTATTTAGAATATCAGCCATCTTCATAGCGACTGTTGTTTTACCTGTACCAGGACTACCTGTAAAAGACATGTGTAGTCCTGGACTTCCAGATACTAAACCTAGGTTGTTTCTTAATCTATCAACTAATAATAAAGCAGCTATTTCTTTAATTCTTGTTTTTACTGGTTGAAGACCTACTAATTCATTATCTAACTCATCTAAAACTTCTTGTATTTGAGTTTTGTTATATTCTTCTTGTAAATTTACTAAAGTATTATCAATCATATTTTTATTTCTTTATAAATTATTAAATTTAATAATACAAAAAGAGATTAACTTTGTTAATCTCTTTTCATGCTTTTATCTTAGTTTAGTATCTAGAACCTTCTGGTTTAGCTGTCGCATAACTGCGGAAACTATATCTTTGGCTTCTACTATCATCTTCTGTTCTAACTAGTTCAAAACCTGGTTCATAAGCTGGTCTATTAATAATAAACGATAGCACACAGCTCTCTGTACCTCTAGTATTATCAAATGCATTAAGTTTGATATATAAATTTGGATGCTGCTTACGACAACTGTTTATTTCAAATAATACCGTTGCAGGATCTTTTATATCAAACAATGGTAATCCCCATAATTCCCAATAATTATTACGTGGGTGCGGGTCTTCTGTATATTCAATACTAACAGACCACTTTTGTGCAATAGCATACTCAATCTGTTTAGTAATTTGATCATCTGTTAAGTCTGGAAGGAAAGAAAAAGTTCCTTGTGTTAATCTCACTATTAAACACTCCTTATAATATTTTTGTATCTGTTAAAACAATGAACATTTTATTTTCATTATATTTAATGAAAATAAATGTGATCATAAGATAAAGAATAGATATATTTTATACATTAGCTGTTGGAGTTTCAACAAAATCAGCTGTATCTGTAGAAGTATAATTAAAACTAATATCTTTCCATAGATCTAAAGCAGTTTGCAAAGGACCACATGTTTTAGCAGCATCACGTAAAATTTGTGGTCCTTCTGGAACATAATCACGGCCTTCATTACGAGCTAAGACCATAGCTTCTAATGCTACGCGGTTAGCTGTTGCGCCAGCCTGTATACCATCTGGATGACCTATTGTACCGCCTCCAAATTGAAGTACAACATCATTACCTAGATAATCTAGTAATTGATGCATTTGGCCACAATGGATACCACCTGAAGCAACAGGCGTAACTTTACGTAAAGAAGCCCAATCTTGTTCGAAAAATATACCTTGAGGTAAATTAATTTCTAGATGTGTTAATAATAAAGTATTATAAAATCCTTTTATCATTAATGGATCACCTTCTAATTTACCAACTACAGTTCCTGCATGAATATGATCTACACCAGCCATACGCATCCATTTACAAATAACACGAAAATTCATTCCATGAATTTTTTGACGAGAATAAGTTGAATTACCAGCACGGTGTAAATGCAAAATCATATCATTTTTACGTGCCCATATAGCCATAGTTTGAATTGCTGTATAACCAATTACCAGATCAATCATAATGATAACTGTGCCTAGCTGCTTAGCAAATTCAGCTCTTTCATACATGTCTTCCATGGTAGCAGCTGTGACATTCATATAATGTCCTTTGACTTCACCACTTGCTGCAATTGCTCTATTAACACCTTCCATTGAATATAAGAATCTTTCTTTCCATCTCATGAAAGGCTGAGAGTTAATATTTTCATCATCTTTCAAAAAGTCTAAACCACCTTTAAGACCTTCATATACAACTCTACCATAGTTCTTACCAGATAGACCTAATTTAGGTTTTACTGTTGCACCTAAAAACGGACGGCCAAACTTATCCATACGCTCACGTTCTACAACTAATCCAGTAGCAGGACCTTGAAAAGTTTTTAAGTAAGCAACTGGTATACGCATATCTTCTAATCGTAAAGCTTTTACTGCTTTAAAACCAAACACATTACCAATAATTGAAGCTGTTAAGTTAGCAATTGAGCCTTCCTCAAACAAGTCTATATCATATGCAATAAAAGCAAAATACTGGTCTGTAGTATTTGGAACAGCATCTACTTTATAAGCTTTAGCTCTATATAAGTCGCAAGCTGTTAATAAATCTGTCCATACAACAGTCCAAGTAGCAGTAGATGATTCACCTGCAACTGCAGCAGAAGCTTCTATTGGGTCAACTCCTGGTTGAGGACTAACACGAAATAAAGCTAATACATCTGTATCTTTAACTACATAATTAGGGTCCCAGTATCCCATTTTTGCATACGGAATTACACCAGACTCATAACGTTCGTTTTTAATTCTTGTCCGTTCTTCTACAGATTGAGACATTTGTTCCTCCTTGAATTTAAGGCAGTATCATTAGGTTTTTATTCGCCTAGTTAACATTAACATAACATACAAACTATATTCTTAACATTAATTTGGCTTCATAATACTATTATGTTTAATTAACCTTATATATAAATTTACCATTATCTATGAATCAAATAATTGCAAAATTATTTATAGTAATGATAATTTTTACTAATATCAAAAATATGTAATATAAATAATATATATGATCAAATACCAATATTGGTAAATGTACTATTTTTTATGCTAATATTTTTCAAGAAAGAAACAAAGGAGATAAATAAAATTGTCTGTACCACAAGTTATTGATGCTTCATTTCATGAAGAAGTAATAAAATCAAGTTGTCCAGTATTAGTAGATTTTTGGGCTCCTTGGTGTGGTCCATGTCGTATGGTTGCACCAATAATAGATCAAATAGCTAATGAATATAAAGATAAACTCAAAGTTGTTACACTTAATACAGATGAAAATCCTAGCACAGCGAGTGAATATGGTATAAGAAGTATACCTACATTAATGATTTTCATAAAAGGTCAAAAAGTTGATACTGTAATTGGAGCTATTCCTAAATCAACTCTTGCAAATACTTTAAAGAAATATATAAAAGTCAGTACCGAATAATACAATTTATAAAAGTTGAGGATCAAAAATAATCTTATGGTAAAAAAGTGTATGTTAACATATAAAAAGTCAAATAATGGTTACAAAATTTCACACTCGCATGTGAAAACTAAAAAAATACAAAATATTAACTTGCAAAATAAAAAAGCATGGTCATATAAACAAAAAAGATGGATTAAAATAAAAATATGTACAAAAGCAATCAAATCTTTATATAAATTTAAAATGTAAATCTATATTTTTATAAAAAATTAAATATAGATAGTGACAATTTGAATATAGTATGATAATATGTATTGTATATTATAAAATTTTTTATAGAGAGAGAAATGGGAGAAAGAATATGGAATCAATGCAATACATTAATAACATAAATATCAATGAAGATTTAGATATAAACAATCTATCTTTAGAAACACCTATAGGTTGGTCTTCAACCTGTTTTGATGAAACAATTCATTACTACATAGATTGCAATTCAAATTCTTTAGAAAGTAAAAATCAGAATGAAGATAATGTTAGTTAATTAACAATCAAAATAATTATGGTATAAAAAAATAAGATGGTAATACTAGACTCATTGTATTACCATCTTGAAACTGTAAAATGCTAGTATAGCTCAATTGGTAGAGCAGCTGATTTGTAATCAGCAGGTTATGGGTTCAAGTCCCTTTACTAGCTTTTTATATTCAATTTGCACTTTAAATTTTTAACTTAATCCAAGATTCTGTAAAGTAGGTATATTAGCTAAAAGTAAATAAGCAAAACCTGATCCTCCTACAGCACCAACTAAAAAACCAGCTGTGAATTGTCCCCAACCTTCTGGTGTTTGTAATATATCTTTTGCGTCATTTTTATTAAATGAAACATTGCCATACATTGATAAACATACAGTTAAAATAATAATTAATCCTACAGCAGATAAAAAACCTGATAGAAGAGCTACATCAGTATTTCTTAAAGGACCCAGTTTGTCAAAAGGACCAACTAAAAAATAGCCATGAGCCATACCAATCTCTAAACCTCTTAATAAAGGAGAAAGACCTCTTCTATAAGCAGGCAGGTTATTTAATAAACCTTTAGTAAATGTTGAAGTACTCACGGGAGTTGATAAGTTTCCTACAAAGGGATCATTGTTATATGATTGAATGAAATCTGACATAATTCTTTTCTCCAGAAGTGATAAATAATAAATTATATACTTAATGCACTTATATTAAATGCTGTATATTTATATTTAATAATTAGTATTATTTTAATCTTAATAATAACTAATTATATTCTATAATAATCATATTGTTATATTTCACTTTAATTATATTAATAAATATATATCTTAACTAATCAATTATAATAGGAATTTATCATGTACATTTTTATTAGCTATATATTATTTATAACTATATTTACAGGTTTAGCTTTAGCTTTGTACTTTGGCTTACAATCAATTAAATTAATATAAGCAAATTTATTGTAAAAAAATAAAAATATGTATCAAAAGATTAACTTTTGATACTCAAATGATTTTTTCATTAATCTTTTAAACTTAAAAAATACATTTTCATATCATGGCTCAAATTAAGACAGAGAAAATATTAGGATCTCGACGTATTAGTAATTATTGTTGGGCTACAATAATTTTCATAGGAGGATTAAGTTTTTTTCTAGTTGGTTTATCCAGTTATCTAAAGGTAGAATTGTTACCTTTTACCAAATCTATGGATTTATTATTTCTACCTCAGGGTATAATAATGACATTTTATGGAACAACAGCTATAATTATTAGTTTATTTTTATGGTTGACTATTATATGGAACGTAGGTTCTGGTTATAATGAATTTAATCGTGATCGTGGATTGATTACTATATTTCGTTTAGGTTTTCCAGGTAAAAATCGTGTTCTACAATTAGAATATAAAATCAATGACATTTATTCTATTAAAGTTAGAATAGAAGAAGGCTTAACTCCTAAACGAGAAATTTATTTAAAAACAAAAGATAAAAGAGAAATACCTTTAACACAAGTAGGACAACCTATGCTATTATCACAAATAGAAGAAGAAGCATCATCTTTAGCAAAATTTTTGGGAGTTATACTTGAAGGTTTAAACTAAACTTATAAGTATAGATCAAATAATAACAAGTTTTTAACTATAGTACTAAAATATATGATAACATTAGTTTATTAGCGGGTATAGTTTAGTGGTAAAACCTTAGCCTTCCAAGCTAATGATGCGGGTTCGATTCCCGCTACCCGCTTATAGTATATATCATAAGTAGATTGATATTGCATCTGGCTGGATTCGAACCAGCGACGTCTTTAATAAGATGGCGGATTATTAGAGTCGATTTTTTTAAAAATCTCTCCTACAAAACCGTACTTGAAATTTTCACTTCATACGGCTACTATCTATTAATTTGTTTTAAAAATATCATATATAACAACTCTGACCTAATACTGACAATAAAAGTAATGAATAGCCTATTATTCCAGTAATTATGTAATTGATGTAGTTTAAATTTTAGAATTTTTTTATATTTTTTTTTATACCAAAAATATAAAATATCAGAAAAGAGTTTATACAATTTTTTGATTATAACAAATGTTATTAATATACTATAAGATTCAAAAAAAGTTGTTAAAAGCTTGAACAACTTATAAATCAATTCTTTTAAATATATATGCTTATTTATGCGTAAACTTTTTAAAATATTTTTAGTATATAATAAGTTTCTACAATAATGTATCAACTGATTATATACATTTTGATTTAATTCTAACTTCCAGTATATATCATAAAATAGTAACTTGCATGTTTCTTTTATCATCCAATAACAATTGTGACTCTTATTATTTATATATTTTTTGTTTTTATTAATATTAATATATACACTAATATGACTATTGAGGGATTTAGATATAGTATATAGATTTTCAATAAAATTGATATAATATAAATTAGTTGAATTATATAATCCATATTTAAAAGACATATAATTACCTAAAATTTCTTCTTTTCTGACATGATTTATTTTTTTTTCTATAGAAATAAGTTTAAAATTAAACCATTCAATTCCATGTAAATATATATTACATATTAGAATATATATTCTATACTTATAAAGTACTAGCTCGCCTGGTTGCAAAAAAGATGAATAATTAGATACTATACATTGTTCATTAAAGTTTTGTACTCTTAACCATTTCATTATATTACAAAAAAAATATGAAAATGTTTGCATTTTTTTTTGAATATATTTAATATTAATATACTGGCTTGGTATATAATACTTGAAATTACTTAAGTAAGTATTATTAATACTATAATTACAATAAAAAAAAATAGGATTTTTTTCTGCTAATTTAGATGATAAATTATTGTATATACTGGTATCGAAGTTAGACTTAAATCTTACATTCCATTCTGACTCTAAACATAAATAGATTATATATTGTTCAATCTTTGTTATTATAGATTGAAAAGATTCACATATACTATCTGGCTTACAATGCTCAAACAAAAAGCTAAAAATCTTTGTTTTGTGTATATCTAATATACGATAGTTTTCTTTATGCCAGTTTATATATGAATTGTTGATGGATCTACATACATTTTGAATTGCTATAATTTTAGCTTCATTAGAATTCAATAAATTATTTTGTGTTTCATATATTAAATTCTTATCACACATTTTTGAAGCTTTATATATTTTATATTTTAATATAGCAACTCTATGATTTATTTGATTCCATGGCAAGTATTTCCATTTAGTTTGTTCATCGAGTATATAACTAGTCATTGTTATATATAAATTCCGTATAATTAAGATATTATATGAATTAATAGATGTAATAAGTTTGCTTTGAATATAGTCTTAATTGAAATACTAAATCAATAACTTTTTTATTACTTCTTACTGATAAAGATTTTATATTTGCCTTAAATTAAATATAATCAATTACTTTTCATAATATTTTATATTTACCAGTTTCTCCGTTCCATACTTTTTTATCCTTTGTTAACTTAGGTTCCTCTCTATATACTAACTGCCACTTATAAAAATCATGCTTATATTAACTCATAATAATAAAGCTTAAGGGCTATGTATATATTTTAAAAATGATCATTAAAATATATTTTAATAATTAGTACTTTCTGCAAGGGTTTGTTTTCCTAACCATATTAACTTATAAATGAGTTTGCTTTATTTATTTATAATCAAGGCTAATCTATAAATAAATTAACTCATAAATTATATTCATGATTTAGAATAGATGGATTCGAACCAACATAAAAAGTATAGTTTATCTAAATCTTATATTAATTTATTAAGATTTGATCTTCAGTTAGCTAACCTAATAATGAATAATTATAGATCGGTTAACACCTAAAAACGGGTCACACATGAGTCCGCTGCCTTCGGCCTCTCGGCCACAGATGCTTAACATATAATCTTAAACTTAAATATATAAAAAATCAAGTGCTTCTATTCATTCATATTATGATAAGTCGCAACAGCTGATGGAGAAATTCTATTTAAATACCTGAAAATCCAATATTTAAATATAGTATCTAAAATCACAGGAAAAGTAGAAATAAATACAAAAATAAAATCTCTACTTTCAGGTAAACCTAAATGCCTTAAAATCATTTCTATAATTACTTCCCAACCATGAGGAGAATGAAAACCAACAAACATATCTGTAAATAGTATTATAAGAAAAGCTTTAGCAGTATCACTTAAGCTATACATTAATTCATTTAAAAATGATGTTAATATAGAAAACTGCCTTTTACTTGATATGATAACAGAAATGAAAGTAGCTATTGATAGTAAATCTGCTAAAATATTTTTAATGGCACAAGAACTTTCATGGGCATAATTTACAGCTAGCTCTAAAGCTTTTTCAGTCATTTTATAATTAATTAAAGTTGAAGACGGATGATCCACTTTGCCAATAAGAACTTCAAAATGCAACTTTTCTTCAAATCTCTGTAATTCAGCAAATGCTCTTTCTTCTTGTGATTGATTAAGAAAAATAATATGTTCATCTTTATTCCATAAATAGTTAATAAAAGGTCCAAAAAGAAAACTTTTAGAAATTTGATTAATAATTATAGGCATAATAAATAAAAACACAAGATATTTAACTGATGCAACTGTTTGATATCTAGCTACTTTAAATTCTTCTATAGCTTCCACTTCTGCATTTGGATCTAGCTCTTTTTTAAATTTTTCAAAAAGTTTACTAATTGATCTAGGTATAACACCAGTTTTATCTAAAGATGACTGGTTAATTTTTTTTAAATTCCAATATTTCATGATTAACTATCAAAGAATATAAAAGAAGAAAAAGTTAATATATAATTAAATTGCACAAATGTACAAAATCAAATATGATTAAATCAATTTTAAAACACAATTAATATAATTTTAACTTTATTAGGATTAAACATTAAATGCTACTTATTTTTTTTCATTTACTTTCTATTATTACCTTTTTATTAAATTGTACTTCTAAAAAAATGCATTATTTTAATTATTATGCAATGGTTTCTAATACTTATTTTCAAAAAACATCACAATCTAATGAAATTAATACTATACAAATAAATATAAATAGATGTAATAAAAAATTGTTAAATAAAATAATAAATTATACTCAAGTTCAATATATAAAAATAAAAAATTCTAACTTTAATAATTTATTTTTAAAAAGATACATATATATGTTAGAAAATTCCGGCTTTATTAATTCCATTAATAAATATACAATATTTTATACAAAATATAAACAAGATATTTTTAATTTAACTATATATCCTGTTATAAATCAGATCAGTGTTACAGAATATAAACGATTAAAAATATGTACTAACTTTTTAGAAAAATTACTTAGTGAGCAATTAGGAATGCCTAAAAATCCTCTACTAATCGATTCTATTATTCATAAAATACATTCTTGGTATTTATTAAAAGGTTATAAATGGTCAAATGTAAATATAAATGACAAATCTCAAATCAATAACATTGGTTTAACAATTAATGAAGGTAAAATTCATGCTGTATATATAAAATTTAAAAGTAAACAAATAAAAAAAAAGATATCTTTCATGAATTTAATAATTTCATAGTAAAAACCCTTAATCTTTTACCTAATAAAGTATTAAATTTATATGCACTAGAATATAAAATATCGTCTTTAAAAAATGAAAAATTACTAAAAAATTGTATTTATAGTATAGATAATTTACCAAAAGGATTAATTATACATATTGATTATAGCTTACACAACAAAGAAATCAAATATATTTGTACACAAGATAATACTAATTTACTAAAAAATAATACTTCAATATTTGTACGAAATATTTCATATATTATTGAAGCATTTAAGTTTAAATATTCAAGAAATTTATTAAATCAACTTTCATTATTCAAATTTTCAAAAACTTATATACTAGAATTTAAATCTAATTTGAACTTTATAAAAAACTTACAAATTAAACTAAGTAATCCTAATAATTTACCTAATATAAATATAAAATTATCATTTCTAAGAATAATGAATAATTATATGAATACTTGTCTGTCATATGTTTACTATATTATTTATTATCATAAACTCAAATATAATTATCATTATATACAAATTATGAATTCTAATCTTTTAATTAAAGATATATCAAACTTAAGAATAAAAACTGTAAATTTAAAAGTAAGATTAAAATATACTTTAGCCAACAAACTAAATGTAATTCAAAAGCTAATTGCAGAATACAAACAAAAGCAATTGATTTCAATTTATAGCTATTCTTATAAAAGCATCTACATGAATACTAATCAGTATCTATGCAAGATATCTAAGCTAGTAAACTTAAAAGAATTGTATTTATTATCAATGCTCAAATATTTTAAGTTCCAATACTCTAATTTAGCAAATAATTTTATAATATATTTAAACTTTCTATTTCACTATGATACCACAATAACTGAATGCATAAACTTCACAATTAACTCATGTCCTTATATAACCTTGAGGTATAATAGAATATTTAGCCTACCATTAACTTTACCTAACATATATAAACATAATATACAGTTCGATATGGCAGCTAATATATTTGATATTACCAAAGATCTAACAACTACAAAATCATTTAATGAAATGGATGAACATTATGATAAAAAAAATCAGTATGACACTAATTTAATTAATAAAACTACTTATTTATTTCATACAAAATATAAAATATATCCTAATAAATATTTTTCAATATATTTATTAATTAATTATACAAAAAATATATCTCATCAAATTTTCTATTTAGTTGATATATATAAATCAAAATTAATATATAAAAATTATTATCAAATAGGTATTGGAATAAATTTTTATAATCCATTTAAATACATACCTATTGTATTTATAGAATATTTTATAAACAACAAATATGAAAATATTTTTTATATAGGAACAAATTTTAGTTAAATCACATTTTATAATTATATGATATACAAAAACATCTTAAATAAATTAGAAGGAAAATGGATATGTCAAAAAACTGTTTACTTTATCCGTAATAATCAAGTCATCTATAACAAACAAAAAATAGAAATCAAGCAAGTATATAATATACATACACTCGAAAAAACGAAAAGTATGATATATAATTATCAATTGTATAATATCAAAGATAATAACAAAACATACTACTTATTTTTGAAAGAAGATAAATCTGAATTTGGGGAACTACGTAAAATTACAAATGATGAAATTAAATATTACAGATTTAAAACTTACAAAAATAATTGTATTAAAATTGAATCCATAAAAAAGAATATAGTATATCATGAGTATATTTACTTGATTAACCCCAATTTTAAAGTAACTATCTGCTTATTGAAAAAAAATAAAAATTACTTAGCTACATCTTTTGTTTCTGCAATAAGGGTATCTAACCAATTATAACAAAAATAAAATTAGATACATTATTCTAAATCTTTTCTATTTGGATTTCTAGAAGGATCATTAGACAAAAAACCAAAAAAGAAAAGAGATATAAAAAAAATAACCGTTGTATAAACAAAGATTTTCAAAGTAAACATTACCAATATCCTTTGTAATAATTATAAAATTGTATAGTAAGTCAATAATATTGTATATGAAAATTATACAAAATAGACAAAATACTAAAAAAAATCAATAAGTTTATTGTAGATTTATTTATCTATATTGTAGACTTTATGAATTTTAACAAAAACTATTTTCATTTTTTTTGTATTTTTTTTTAACAATCTGTTTTTTTTAATGTAAATAGAGGCTTCAATAATCACACGACTATCTTGTTGATAAGAATCAAAAATATACTTCGCTATTTTTCCTATTGCAAATGCCTTGATGTTAATATTCGATATATTATCTAAAGAAATTAACATGTAACAAAAATTTTGATGTTTTCTTTTTATTAATTTAGGTTGAGTCAATAAATAAACTGTAAGAACAACAATATTCATAATAAAACTTTTAGTATAGTGAAATCAAAAATTACCCGTATTATTATTTTGATCGGTTGATCGATAGTTTATTTCTTTTAGTTTTTTCATGACTTTATTAAAATATTCTTTAAAATAATGCTCTAATTTTTCTGTGTCTTTTTTATTAGATCGTAGCATTGTATAGACTTCATCCATTGGTGCATTAAAAGTATCACTACTTGCCAAAACTGCAGTAAACGCCAGTCTATCAGATATGTTCCAACTCCATTGAAATAAGTACGTTAAACGACGAAATATACTTAAAACTAAAACAGGGATTCGAGAAATCTTGGATCTTTGACCAGATAGTTTTTCACATAATTCAATAATTTCGATTGAATTCCAAGATTTACAACCTACCAGAGGTAAAATCTTATTTTTAGCTTTTACTATAGATAAACTTCGGATAGTTAGTTTAGCTATATCTTGAGCATCCATATAAGCTACTGATTTAGTATCATCTGCAATCCAAACTGTTTGATTATCTAAAATAGGTAAGGCATATTGAACAATTAAACCTTGAAAAAAACCCGCTAAATTAAAAATTGTATAATTAATTCCTGAATTTATTAGATAATCTCTTATAATAATTTTCATCTGAATTAAAGGTACTTCAGAATATTTATTAGCATTAAGGATAGAAAAGCAAATATATCTTTTAATACAAGCCTTTCGAGCTGCTTCTATTAAAATATATTTACCATATAAATCTATCTTAGCAGCATTATACAGATCAGAAGTTCTAGCAGTAGAAGCATCTATAATTGCTGTAATACCTAATAATGTTGGTGGTATTGTTTCTGGTAATTTTAAATCTCCATAAACCAACTCTGCTCCCCATTCTTTTAAAAATGCAGCTTTTCTAAAACTTCTAACAAAGCATTTAACTTGAAAACCTTCATCTAAAGCTCGTCTAACAATTTGTCTTCCTAAAGTGCCTGTTGCACCTAAAACCAATAAACTCATACAATTTTATACACTTAATATTATCTGAAATATAGGTAGAAAGGGACTTGAACCCTCATAACTATAAGTTGTCACATTTTGAATATGATGCGTATACCAATTTCGCCATCTACCTTAGTATTATATATTCATATAGTATAAATTATAAAATCAAATATTAATTATATCCATTAATATAAACTTATATGAACCTTGTACACAATTTTTTACTTAATCAGTATATACAATCTCCTAAAACTTGGTTACATAAATTAAAATCATCTTATAAAACATATTTTTTATTTATATACTTGTATACTATTTTATATACTCATGAAAAGTATATTATAGTAAGTATATGCTTACATTTTATGCTTATTTTATATATTAAAAATATAAATAATAATTATAATAAATTATTACCCCACATTTTATACATATTCTCTATCCTAATTTATATAATGATTATATTAATTGAATCATCATTTAATATGATCATTATAAGATTATTATATATATATTATTTTTTTATCTTTGTATTAAATAAATATCTGTTGCAATTAAGGCCCTTTTTAATTCTAACACACTATTTCTTTACTCTTAAGATAATATTTTTAACAACAACATATGAAGATATAACATTTTCTTTCTTTAAATTATTTGAAATATATAAAAATAATACAATAAATCAAATTATCTTTATTTCTATATTTGCTTCGCAAGCTTTAGAAAGTATTATATTAAAGATTCAATATATATTATTGACTATAAAAATAAAAAAAGTTACTAAACTATTTAAATTTAAATGTTATATTTATCTTTACTTAATATCAAAATTTATTCAAGACATATATAATAATACCTATATAATATCTAGTGTTTTATATACTAAAGAATTCAATAATAATTGTATATATTACTTGTATTTATAAATCAATAAATGAAATTTGACTTAAATATTATGTAATTTTATATAATAGTAATTAAAATTCATATTAACTATAAATATATTAAATAAAATAAAAACTTGGACAATATCATGAGTGTAGACAATTTCATAAATCAACCATATAAATATGGATTTTATACTAATATTGAATCTGATAGTTTACCACCTGGTTTAAATGAAAATATTGTTAAAAGTATATCAGCCAAAAAAAATGAACCTACATATCTAAAAAATTTTCGGATCGATGCGTATAAAAAATGGATAAAAATAAATAAGCCTACATGGGGACACTTGCAATATAAAGAAATAGAATATGATAAAATTGTTTATTATTCTACACCAAAATATAAAAAAAGTCTCCAAAATTTAGATGAAGTTGATCCAAAAATATTAGATACATTTAATAAATTAGGCATTTCTTTAACAGAACAAAAAAAATTAACTAATGTTGCTGTTGATGCTGTATTCGATAGTACATCTATAGCTACAACTTTTCAAAAAGAACTTGCCGAAGTTGGTGTTATTTTTTGCTCTATGACTGAAGCTATACATAAGTATCCCGATTTAGTCAAAAAATATTTAGGATCTGTCGTTCCTGTTGGTGATAATTTTTTTGCTGCATTAAATTCTGCTGTATTTAGCGATGGTTCTTTTTGTTATATTCCTCCTAACACATATTGTCCACTAGAACTGTCTACATATTTTAGAATTAATAATAAAGAAGCTGGACAATTTGAAAGAACATTAATTATAGCTGATAAAAATAGTTATGTAAGTTATCTTGAAGGATGTACAGCACCACAATTTAGTAATAATCAGCTACATGCAGCTGTTGTAGAATTAATAGCTCTTGAAAATGCCACTATTAAATATTCAACCGTACAAAATTGGTATTCTGGAAATTCAGAAGGAGAAGGAGGAGTTTATAACTTTGTAACTAAACGAGGTTTATGCTCAGGAGAAAATGCAAAAATTTCATGGACACAAATAGAAACAGGTTCTGCTATTACTTGGAAGTATCCTAGCTGCATTTTAACGGGTAACAATAGTATTGGAGAATTTTCTTCTGTAGCTTTAACTAATCACTATCAGCAAGCAGATACTGGAAGCAAAATGATTCATATAGGATTAAATACAAAAAGTAGAATCATATCAAAAGGTATTTCTTCGGGTCGCTCTGTTAATAGCTATAGAGGTTTAGTCAAAATTGGTCCCAAAGCTAAATATGCACGTAACTATTCTCAGTGTGATTCTTTACTATTAGGAAAATTTTGTCAAGCTAATACATTTCCTTATATCCAAGTTAGAAATCCTTTAACAAAAATAGAACATGAAGCTTCAACTTCAAGGATTGGAGAAGAGCAAATATTTTACTTTTCACAACGAGGAATTGATATAGAAGAAGCTATTAGCTTAATGATTAGTGGATTCTGCAAGGAAGTTTTACAAGAACTACCCATGGAATTTGCTATGGAAGCAGATAAATTACTAAGCCTTAAATTAGAAGGAACTATCGGATAAACAATCAAAATATAAAATGAACGATCAGAATATATTAAAAATTGAAAATTTACAGGTTACAATTAACAGTAAAGATAAGCTTTTGAAAGGTATTAATCTGTGTATAAATAAGGGTGAAGTGCATGCAATAATGGGAAAAAATGGCTCAGGTAAAAGTACTTTAGCAAAAGCAATTGCTGGACATCCTAAATACCAAATAATAGAAGGTAGAATTTTGCTAGATCAACAAGATATGACTCATGAAGAAGCATCAACCCGATCTCACAAAGGTATCTTTCTTGCATTTCAATATCCAGTAGAAATACCTGGCGTAAATAATATAGATTTTTTAAGACTAGCATATAATTCTAATAGAAAAGCTAATCAAAATACAGAACTAGACCCACTATCTTTTTTTGAACTAGTTAGTACAAAAAGTAAGAGTGTTGATATACAATCCAACTTTTTAACTAGAAATGTTAATGAAGGCTTTTCTGGTGGAGAAAAGAAAAAAAATGAAATTTTACAAATGGATTTATTAAATAGTAAACTTGCAATATTAGATGAAATTGATTCAGGACTAGATATAGATGCACTTAAAACTATTGCCAAACAAATTAATCAATTTAAAAACAATTCTAATGCAATTCTTATAATTACACATTATCAAAGATTATTAAATTATATTGTTCCTGATTACATACATATAATGGATAAAGGAAATATAGTATATACAGGTAATTCTGATATAGGTCATAAGTTGGAAGAATATGGTTATAAATATATACATAATGTAAATCAATTATAAAATGAATGATTATAACATTTATATTATTAAATTAGGATATTTGGTAGTTATAACTATATTAAATGTTAAAAATATCCTAATGATTTCAATTAAGACTAAACTGAAAAAGCTTGTTTGACATCTTCAATGGATTGTTTTAATAACTCCTCTGCTTCTTCACTTAATTTTTTCGTAGTACGTATACTCTCTCCAAACTCAGGTTTTGAATTACGTAAATCTTCTCTTAAAGCTTTAACAAAATCTTTAACTTTAATTAATTCAATATCATCTAAATAACCATTAATTCCTGTATAAATAATCGCTGTTTGTTCTTCAACAGGAATAGGAGAATTCTGTGCTTGCTTTAAAATTTCTCTCAAACGTTGTCCGCGAGATAATTGATTCTGTGTTGCTTTATCTAAATCAGAAGCAAACTGAGAAAAAGCTTCTAATTCTGCAAATTGAGCTAATTCCAACTTCAATTTACCTGCGACTTGTTTCATAGCTTTAATTTGAGCAGCTGAACCTACACGAGAAACAGAAATACCAACATTAATAGCTGGACGAATGCCTGAATTAAATAAATCGCCAGACAGAAAAATTTGACCATCTGTAATAGATATAACATTTGTAGGAATATAGGCAGAAACATCCCCTGCTTGCGTTTCAATAATGGGTAATGCAGTCATACTACCGCCACCCAATTCACTATTAAGCTTGGCAGCTCTTTCTAATAATCGAGAATGCAAATAAAATACATCACCAGGATAAGCTTCTCTTCCAGGAGGTCTACGTAATAATAAAGACATTTGACGATAAGCTTGTGCTTGTTTAGTTAAATCATCGTATACTACTAGAGTTGCTTTACCTTTATACATAAAATATTCTGCTAATGCTGCACCTGTATAAGGAGCAATATACTGTAGTGTAGCTGGATCATCAGCATTAGATGCTACAACTATTGTATATTCTAAAGCACCTTTTTCTTGTAAAGTAGAGACAACCTGAGCCACTGATGAAGCTTTTTGACCAATAGCAACATAAATACAGATAACATCTTGACCTTTTTGATTAATAATAGTATCTAATGCTACTGCTGTTTTACCTGTTTGCCTATCACCAATAATTAATTCTCTTTGTCCTCTTCCTATAGGAATCATAGAGTCAATAGCTGTAATACCAGTCTGTAAAGGCTCACAAACCGATTGTCTACCAATAATACCCGGAGCATAAGATTCAATCAATCTTGTTTCTGAAGAATTTGGTGAACCCTTTGCATCAATTGGTCGCGCTAGTGGATCTACAACTCTACCTAAAAAAGAATCTCCAACTGGTATTTGAGCAATTTTACCGGTAGCTTTTACAGAACTGCCTTCTAATATATTTCTGCCATCACCCATTAAAACTACTCCAACATTATCACTCTCTAAATTTAGAGCTATACCAATGGTCTGATCTTCAAACTCAAGTAACTCTCCAGCCATAACTTCATCTAGGCCATAAACTCTAGAAATACCATCTCCAACTTGCAAAACAGTACCTATATTAGATACTTGAACTTCTTGTTCATACTTATCAATTTGTTGACGTATAACATTGCTTATTTCGTCTGGTCTTATATTTAACATACTAAAATTATAAATTATTACTTAATATATATTTTATTCTAAATACTCATATTTGAAGCTGATTTCAAATATGCATCTACATGTTTTAATCGTCCATATAAACTAGTATCAATAGTTTTAGATCCGATCTTTATAATAAAACCAGCTATTAACATTGGTTCTATTGTAATTATAAGTTTCACTGTTGCACTATTAGTTATATGCTTTATTTTATTTATTAATGCATTTTGCTGGATATCTGTTAAAACAATTGGTGTAAATACTTCTGCTATCACGATTGATTGTAACTGATATACTAATTCTAGATACTTACTGATAATAATATCTAATAGTGTAATTCTGCGCCTATCTATAAGAACAAGTAAAAACCTAATAACAAGACTATGTACTTGATCAGTAAATAGTTTATTTACAACATTTTTTTTAACTTGTGTTGTAATTAAAGGATTGTCAAAAAATGTTTTAAGTTCTTTTGATTCTTTTAATATTTCAGATATTAAGGATAAGTCCTGGTTTACTTCATCTAATGCACCGGCATTATTGACTGATTCTATAAAAGCTTCTGCATAAGGAAGAGCAACCTTAGACATAAATCCTTGATTGCTCATAAATTACCTCCTAATTGAGAAATATTATTATCAATAATTTTTGCCTGAAGAGCAGGCGTGATTTGATTTTGCAACTGCATAGTGACTCTTTGTATAGCTAAAGATGTAATTTGAAGCTGAATTTGTTGTTTAATTTGAATTTCAGCTGTTGCAATACTTGCCTTGCTAGCAGATATTAATTTATTTATGTCTGCTTTACCTTGATCCAATATAGATTGCCTAACTTTTTGCGCAGTTAATTCTGCTTCATTAATAATTTGTGTGATAACCATTTGTGTTTGAGCAAGCTGTTTCTCTGATTCACTTAATCTTAAATTAGCTTGCTGTAAACGCTCTTCTGACTCTTGTATAGCAATTAAAACTTTTTCTTGTCTGTTTATAAGAATAGAGCCTAGAAACTCTTTTAATACATATATAAGACCCGATAGTAATAATAAAATATTAATTACATTCGCTTCTAAGAAATCTGTATTAAAACTAATACCTTCATTAAGATTTACATCAGAATTTGCAATTATATTAATAACCCGCATAAAATTTTCCATTTTATCTATATATCCAAAGTATTACAAATTATTTAAAACAATAAAACACCTTATAGTTATCACATGTATTAATCATTTAATAACTTGGATTTAATCATATCACTTAAGGTATCAACTTGTGTCTCTAAAGTTTTCAAAGCATTTTCTTTCTGAATATTTAATTGATCATATGCTTCAGAAACTAATTTTTCTGCATCAACCTGAGCTTCTTTTATTTTGATAGAAACTATTTGTTGAGCTTGCTCTTGCGCTACTTTAATGATATTTTGAGCTTTCTTCCTCGATTCTGCTAATTGATGCTCATATTTTTTTGTTAACTCATCAGCCTTTACTAAAGAAGCAGAAGCTGTAGTTAAACTATTGCGAATATATTCATCTCGTTCATCAAGTGCATTAATAACAGGCTTATAAAAAATAAAATTTAATGCAATAGTTAAAGCCAAAAACTGCAATGCCATCAATGGCAATGTCGCATTAAAATCAAATAGCCCTCCTTCAGTTTCTGTACTTGACAGTTGAAACAATAAGAATGAAAAGTACATCATGTATCTATAATTAGTGTCAGGTTTATATTTTTAGTACAAATTTTATAATTAAAACTTGATAAAACGCCTAGTTTCTAATTCTAGATAGAAAAAACTAAGCGTAAATAACTAATTTAACCCGTATAAGGGTTTGCAAATAAAAGTGATAGCGCAACTACTAAACCATATATTGTTAAAGATTCCATAAAAGCTAAACTTAATAGAAGCGTTCCTCGAATTTTGCCTTCAACCTCTGGTTGTCTAGCAATACCTTCTACAGCATTAGCTGCAGCACTACCTTGACCAATTCCAGGTCCAATGGCAGCAAGACCTACAGCAAGACCAGCGGCTATAACTGAAGCAGCAGAAATAATAGAATCCATAAGTAATATTATATAATCAGAATATATAGAAAATTAACAGATTTCAAATTAACATAATATGAACGTAATTAGCTATTCAATATCTCAAATTCAATGATCACCATGTCCTTCCATAGCTTCACCGATATAAGCAGCAGATAAAGTAGAAAAAATTAATGCCTGAATAGAACTAGCAAATAGCCCTAAAATCATAACAGGCAATGGTATTAAAATTGGAACTAGTAATGTAAATACTGACACAACAAGTTCATCCGCTAAGATATTACCAAATAATCGAAAACTAAGAGATAAAGGTTTTGTAAAATCTTCCAAAATATTAATGGGTAATAATATCGGTGTGGGTTCAATATAACGCATAAAATAACCTAAACCATTTTTACTTAAACCAGCATAAAAATACGCTATTGAAGTTAATAAAGATAGAGCGACTGTCGTGTTTATATCATTCGTAGGTGCTGCTAACTCACCCTCCGGTAAATGAATTAATTTCCATGGAATTAAAGCACCTGCCCAATTACTCCCTAAAATGAACAAGAAGATAGTTGCAATATAAGGAACCCATAAGCGATATTCATGATCCCCTATTTGATTTTTGGCTATATCTTGCAAAAATTCAAGTATAAACTCCATAAAGTTTTGCCATTTTCCAGGTACTTTATCTAATTTCCTAGTTCCTATAAAAGCAATCGTTATCAATATTGCTATGACTAACCATGAAACTATAAAAACCTGTCCATGTAATTTATAACTACCTATTGTCCAATACAAGTGCTTACCTACTTCAACTGCAGATATTGGAACAAATAAAAAAAAATCTGATAATTTCGTATAATCCATAAAAATTATAATTTAAATAAGTAGCATACGTAATTTGAATATATTAGATTCTTACTTTAAACATATTGTGAATTAAAATAAAAATACTATTACAATTAATTATATATTGATATATTCATTATTTGACTTTATTTTCAAATTTTAAGAAGTTTTTAGCATTAATATAAAATATATAAATTAATGTGAATCTATTGTTTCACCTAATAAAAATCTTTGAAAACGTCTTACTTTTATATTTTCACCAAGTAAAACAATATGTTTTTTAATCAAATCCTCAATTAGAATACTTCGATCTTTTATAAAAGTTTGGTCCATTAACGACATGTCTTTCAATCTTTTATCTACTCTTGCTTTCATAATTTGATCTTTTATTTTTGGAGGTTTATGAATAATATCTTCTTTTGCTGATTCAATCCTTGTCTCGTTATCAATAATATCTTGAGGTATATCTTGTAAAGATACATAAAAAACATCCTGACAAGCAGCAACTTGCATAGCTAAATTTTTAGCTAACTCTTGAAATTCAGTACGTCTAGCAACAAAATCTGTTTCACAATTTAATTCAATTAATACACCTATTCTAGAACCGATATGAACATAACTATCTATTATACCTTCTGTTGCTAATCTAGTTGATTTTTTATGAGCTGATGCTAGTCCCTTTTTACGTAAAGTTTCTAAAGCTACTTCCATATTTCCATCTGCTGATTGAAGAGCTTTTTTACAGTCCATCATACCAGCACCTGTTTTAACACGTAATTCTTTAACAAAATGTGAAGAAATTTCCATTTTCATTTTATTTTTATCCTTAATGAATTATGAAATCATTATTTTAACTTTAGTTTACTATGTAATTTTCTTATTTATAAATTTGCACCTTCTATTATAGAATCAGCTATTTTACTAATAATCAATTTAATAGATCTAATTGCATCATCATTTGCTGGGATTGGAATATCTATAATTTCTGGATTACAATTTGTATCTAATATACAAATTGTAGGTATACCCAATTTTATACATTCTTGAATAGCAGTTGTTTCACGTTTTTGATCTACGACTACAACAAAGTCAGGCAATTTACTCATATTTTTAATGCCATTCAAATTTTTTCTTAACTTTTCTAATTCCTTACGATACATTGCTGCTTCTTTCTTAGGTAATATGTCAATTATACCAGAATCTTCCTCCATTTCTAATTTTTGTAAACGATCAACTCTTGATTTAATAGTCATCCAATTAGTTAACATGCCACCTAACCATCTTTGATTAACATAATAGGAATTAGAACGTACAGCCTGTTCTGCTATTACCCCTGCAGCTTGTCTTTTTGTACCTAAAAATAAAAATTTTTTACCTTCTTGAGAAGCATCACGAATGAATTGGCAAGCTTCTGTTAATAACTGAGCTGTTTGCACTAGATCTATAATATGTATACCATTTCTTTCTGTATAAATATATGGAAACATTTTAGGATTCCATCTTCTGGCCTGATGACCAAAATGCGCACCAGCTTCTAACAATTCATTTAATGAAACAATTGACATAACTTATGAAATAATTATATAAAAATAATATAGATAATAATCAAGAAAAACAAAATAGAATTTATATTAATATGTAAACCATGATAACATAATGACTTTACTCAAAAATATAAAGCAATAATATTTAAGCTTAGTATAGAATTATAAATTTTTATTCGTGGAATACATATGTGCATTCCTGTCATCAACAATAATGTCTTCAAAATTCAGTTCTTTAGATTTTTGATTAAGTGATAATAAATTTTTTCGATGAAAGTTTTGTATATTACTGCAATGAAACTGAGAATTATCATACATATTAAATCCAGTACCAGCAGGTATTAAACGTCCTATAATTACATTTTCTTTCAAACCTCTAAGCCAATCTAATTTACCTGAAATAGCTGCATCTGTTAAAACCTTTGTTGTTTCTTGAAAGCTTGCTGCAGATATAAAACTTTCTGTATTAAGTGATGCTTTAGTAATACCTAATAAAATCGGATGATATAATGCTTCTTCTTTACCTACCAAACGTAAAGATTGATTCAATGATTCTATTTTTTGCAACTCTATAATTTCTCCCGGTAAACAATCAGTATGACCTCCATTCTCAATCTTTACTTTAGACGTCATCTGTCTTACAATTACTTCAATATGCTTATCTGAAATTTCTACTCCTTGGGATTGATATACTAATTGTAGTTCCTTTACTAAATAAAGCTGCAGTGTTAATAAACTTAGTCTTGTTGCATCATATACACTTAAACCTTGATTTGAATATTGACGAAAATGAGATTCTAAAAGAACATGTGGATTAAAAATTGTATCAGCTTTTTTACGTGCTTCTAAAATTTCTTCTATTCTTGGTAACCCTTGTACTATATCACCAGTTTTAGCTCTGTCAAAAATTAATGTGGCAATGTTTTCACCTCTTTGCACTAAAGCTTTATCATCAACATGTATAAAAGAACCTCTGGATATTAAATATGGTTGTCCTAAACGAATAATAACCTGATTATCCATAATAGAAATAACTTTTCCTGAATTATATGATACTAAATTTGTAGCAATTTCATCTCCTGTATAAATCCAATCATTAACATTCACCTTGATATTTTGATTATTACGAATAGAAAAAACTTTTGTATCTAGTGAAGTAACTAATAAGATTCTTGGATTGGAAGCTTTATTTCGTTGAATGGACATTACCTGTCCTTGATGACAAGAAAATATTTCAGTTTGAGCTAATATAGTGTCACTTTGAACATATTGATTATTTTTAACTAATAAACGTGTTTTTGTATATAAATTTTTAATATCATTTGTATCATTTTTATCTTTCAAACATAATTTATCCATCGTCACAATTTTCATTCTCAACATAGAATTATCAATTAAATCAGTATTTAATTGCAAGGTACAAGTTAAATTCGAACATTCTTTCTGTAAGTCAGCTATTAAATAAGTTTTAACAATATCTATACCTGATATTGATTTTATTCTTTCACCATCTCTAAAGTAAATACGTTTCACAAATTTTAAGTTACATACATCAGTATTAAAAGAATCCTCAGAATAGCTAAAACTCATAGTTTTACTGGGAATTGAATACACTATTACCGGCCTAATCAAATTAAATTTCTCATTTTTGACATAAAAATGTTCCCAATAAACTAGTTTATCCGTTTTTAAATTATCAGTAATCATTTCACCTGGTCTTAAAAAACCTCTAGATTTATTTTCGTGATTTGTATAATACGGATATAATACACCTGGTTTAATTATAATTTCTCTAACAATACCCTCTTTTTGCAAAATATCAATAATTCCACTACTACCAGCAAAAACATTTTTTATAATCTCTGTACCTTCATTTATAAACTGACCATGTTTAACTAGAAGTAAAGATATATCTTTATTTATTTCATGTGTTTCCTCTGGTATCCATAAAACGTAACCAGCATTTAAAATATCGTAGTAATCTTTTTTATTATGGATATCTATATGCTTATCTGATACAGATAAATCTAAATACTTAATAATTCCTCCAGTACTTGTACGATAAACATCAGTAATTAACTCCCCTACTAATTGCTTATCGAGTATATACTGATTAGGTAAAGTTTTTAAAATAAATTGATCTTGTTCTTCAGTCACTAAAAAATAATGTTTATATCCATTATAAAACTTTATTAAAACATCTATATTAATATATGTTTTAGAAGATGTAATAATCACTATGTTTTTAACAAAATCTTTTTTCTTATCTAGAATATGAATTTTTCCACTATAACGACTTTTAAATTCTGTTTTCCCAATTAAATGATTTTCATGTATAAAATCATTTTCAGATATGGTTAATTTAGCATCATATGGTATAGTAAAAACACGACCAGCAAGTATCCATAAAATTCCTCCGCTCACAACGTGTTTAAAAGTTTTTTGTTCATTTTGCGTTTCACCTAAATACAAATCTTTTAGATAAATACTACCAGAAAAATCTGCTAATACAGATTTTTGTGCTTTTTCTGTAATAATCCTATTAGTTATAGGATATTCAGCTATTACTTGGCCAGACTTAATGAAATCTAAATTCTTGACAAATAACAATGAACCTTTAATTAAAGGTAAACTTACACTCTTTTTATGAATATCTACTAACTTTAATTTAATATCTTTTTCTAGTAAAAAAGCATGATCACCATGACGGGTTCGAGTATTACTTAGAATAATATTATTTGGATATTTAACTTGACACTCACAAACACTAATTATAGCTTGAGCTAATTCACCTGTAAAAACCCCACCTGTATGAAAAGTTCTCATAGTTAATTGTGTACCAGGTTCACCAATAGACTGAGCTGCAATAATACCAACTGCTTCTCCTAAATCTACCATTTTTCCGTGAGCTAAATTCCATCCATAGCATAACTGACAGACCGATTTTACAGCATCACATGTAATAGGTGATCTAACTAAGACACTTGATATTCTTAAACTAATAATTTCATTAGCCAGTTCAGGAGATACTTCCATATTTGCTCTGGCAATTACTCTGCCATTTGATGAATCAAGAATATCCTCCGCTAACACACGACCTATCAAGGCCTGATTTAAAGAAATTAAAGTTTTCCTATTATCTATCATAGGTTCTAAAAGAATACCTTTAGAAGTATTACAATTTAATTCTCTTATAATTACATCTTGAGCAACATCAACTAATCTACGAGTCAAATAACCTGAATCTGCAGTACGTAAAGCAGTATCTACTAAACCTTTTCGAGCTCCATAAGAAGAAATAAAATAATCTGTTACAGTTAACCCCTCTCTGAAATTACTAGATATAGGTAAATCAATGATTTGACCTTGTGGATCTGCCATTAGACCTCTCATACCTACTAACTGTCTTACTTGTGAAATATTTGCTCTTGCTCCAGAAAAAGCCATCATGTAAATAGAATTTAAAGGATCTTTTTCTATAAAATATTTAACTACTTGCTTTTTTAAGGTATCACTTGCGCTATTCCATGTATCAATAACTTTCTGAAACCTTTCAACAGCTGTTATTTCTCCTCTTCTATATTTAGTATCTGTATCATGTATTATATTCATAGTCTTCTTAAGAAGCTTATTCTTGGTAGGAGGAATACGTAAATCTTCTAAACTTAAAGATATTCCTGCTTTAGTAGCATATGAGAAACCCAAATCCTTTAAAGTATCTGCCATATTAGAAGCACGAGCTATCCCATAATTTCTAAAAGCCCACATAATAAGTTTTCTTAATTGTGACTTATCTACAACTTTATTTAAAAATAATGGTTGGATATTTTTTTCTTGTATCATATTATAAAATAAGAATAATAGATTATAAGAGTCAAATCAAAGACTCTCTAATAGCTTTATTAAACAAAATACGTCCAGCTGTTGTACGAATATACTGAACCAACATTTCACCATTTAGATCATACTTAACTATTCTATCAGAAAATATTTTAGTCATGGTACCATCAAGATTCAGCTTTGATGAAACAGCAATTTGATTATCAGAATCATCCACCAAGCCATTAAAACGGACCCAAATTAAAGCATGTAAGCTTATATTATTTTGATGATATGCCATTAAAACATCGTCTAAGTTAGAAAAATATTGATTAAAATTGTTAATTACAGTTGGATTATAAGTTGTTAAATAGTAACACCCTAAAACCATATCTTGACTTGGCATTAAAATAGGTTGTCCTGTTGCTGGAGACAAAAAATTATGTGGTGCCAGCATTAACAGACGTGCTTCTGATTGTGCTTCTAAAGATAAAGGTATGTGGACAGCCATTTGATCACCATCAAAATCAGCATTAAATGCAGGACAAACAAGGGGATGTAATTTAATTGCCCTACCTTCTACTAAAATTGGCTCAAATGCTTGTATTCCTAACCTATGTAAAGTTGGAGCTCTATTTAATAAAACAGGATGACCATATATAACTTCTTGTAATACAGTCCAAACAATTGATTCATTTTTCTGAATAATTTTTTTAGCAGCTTTAATATTATTGACTAAACCTTGTAAAATCAATCTATGAATTACGAAAGGTTGAAATAATTCTAGTGCCATTTCTTTTGGTAAACCACATTGATGTAATTTCAAGCTGGGACCAACAACAATAACCGATCTACCAGAATAATCAACTCGTTTTCCCAACAAATTTTGCCTAAATCTACCTTGTTTACCTTCAATTATATCAGAGAGAGATTTTAAAGGACGATTATTAGCACCAATTACAGTTCGACCACGACGTCCATTATCCATTAAAGAATCTACTGCTTCTTGCAACATTCTTTTTTCATTTCTGATGATTATTTCAGGCGCTAAGATAGCTTTCAATCTAGCTAAACGATTGTTACGATTGATAATTCTTCTATAAAATTCATTTAAATCAGCCGTTGCAAATCTGCCCCCATCTAATTGAACCATAGGTCTCAAATCTGGTGGGATAACAGGAATTACAAACAAAACCATCCATGAAGGATTTGCTCCTGTAGCTAAAAAATTTTCTAATAAACGCAATCTCTTCATTTTTTTATTAAACTTAGTAGATGGATTTTTAAATAGTTTAGGTGGCTTTAAAGACTCTTCTCGTAAAGCTTCTACAGTATTTTTGAGATTTATATTACTTAATAACTTATAAACTGCTTCTGCTCCTATACCAACTTCAATATTAAAAATAGTAGAAGAATGTAAAGATAATTTTTCTTCTAGATTTCTCCATTCATAACCTTCTAAAAGTTGTTTATAATTTAATTTATGATAGTCACCTGGATTAATAACTACATAAGAGTGAAAATATACAATTTTCTCCAATTCCTTAACAGTCAAATCTAAAGCTAGTGCAATATAACTAGTACTTCCTTTTAAATACCAAACATGAGTCACAGGTGCAGCTAGCTCAATATATGCCATTCTATGTCTTCTAACTTTTGATTCAGTTACTTCTACACCACACCGTTCACATACAACACCTTTATAACGAAATCTTTTATATTTACCACAATGACATTCCCAATCTTTCACAGGACCAAAAATTCGTTCGCAAAATAGACCATCCATTTCGGGCTTTAAAGTTCTATAATTAATTGTTTCAGGCTTAGTCACTTCTCCGACAATTTGTCCATTTGGTAAAACTCGTTCACCCCAACTGCGTATTTTATTAGGAGAAGCTAAACTAATTTTTACATAGTCAAAATGATGATCAAGTTTAGTCATGAATTAAAAATCGATAAAATAAATTATAATTTAGTAACTCTATTCTTTTTTCGAAACTATAATTAGTGTTTCTGATTATTACAGCGATAATATAAAAAAGCAACATAAATAAAACTTCAATGTATTTAATTTTCTATTTTAAATAGAATTTATTTGTTCTACTTGCTCATCAGACATTAAATCAACTTCTACACTAGTTTTATCTCCATCATCAAGTGACTCTATTTTATGTACAGCAATATCAATTGCTAAAGACTGTAACTCTCTCATAAGAACTTTAAATGACTCAGGAGTTCCAGGCTTAGGTATAGGTTTACCTTTAACTATTGCATTTAAAGCATCATTTCTACCTTGCATATCATCTGATTTAACTGTCAAAAGCTCTTGTAAAGTATATGCAGCTCCAAACGCTTCTAATGCCCATACTTCCATTTCACCTAATCTTTGCCCGCCATGTTGGGCTCTTCCTCCTAAAGGTTGTTGCGTTACTAAAGAGTAAGGGCCTGTAGAGCGTGCATGAATTTTATCATCAACTAAATGAACAAGCTTTAAAATATATGCTTTACCAACAGTTATGGGATTATCAAAGAATTCTCCTGTTCGACCATCAACCAACATAATTTTACCAGGATGTAAAGGATTAAATAACCAAGAATTGTTATTAATTAAACTAGCTTGTTTCAACTTATTATTTACCAAAGCACGAGAAGCTTCCGGACCATACATTTCATCAAAAGGTATAATCTTAAAACGTTTATTTAAATAAGCTCCTGCCAAACCAAGTAAACATTCAAATAACTGTCCAACATTCATTCTTGAAGGAACACCTAAAGGATTCAAAATAATATCTACTGGTGTTCCATCTGGTAAAAAAGGCATATCTTGCACAGATAAAATACGTGAGATGATGCCTTTATTACCATGACGACCAGCCATCTTATCACCTACTTGAATTTTTCTTTTTTGTGCTACATAAACTCTTATAATTTCATTTGTTCCCGGCGGAAGTTCATCTCCTTTTTGACGCTTAAAAATTTTTATATTAACCACTCTACCTTTAGTAGCATTAGGTAATCTTAAAGAAGTATCACGTACATCTCTTGCTTTTTCACCAAATATAGCTCTTAATAATTTACCTTCTGGCAACTGATCAGACTCTCCTTTAGGTGTAACTTTACCTACTAATATATCTCCTGCATCTACCCAAGAACCAATAGCAATTATACCATTTTTATCTAATAAACTAATCGATGAGTCACTAACATTAGGAATATCTCTGGTAACTTCTTCTGAACCTAACTTTGTTTGTCTACACTCTAATTCATATCTTTCAATATGTATAGAAGTATACAAATCATCATAAATAAGACGCTCACTAATCAAAAAAGCATCTTCATAATTATAGCCTTCCCAAGGCATATAAGCAACTATAATATTTTTACCTAAAGCTATTTCACCTCCATCTGTAGAAGCACCATCTGCAATAGTTTGTCCTACATTAATATCTTCCCCTGGCCATACAGTAGGTCTTTGATTAATACAAGTATCTTGATTAGAACGATAATACTTTTTCAATCTATAATGAACTGTATAACCCTCTTTATTTTGTATACCGATTTTTGTTCCAGATACATAACTCACAATACCTTTAGTACGACTAATTATAATCATACCTGAATCCTTAGCTACTTTAGCTTCTAAACCTGTACCTACAATAGATTTTTCCGGAAATAATAAAGGCACTGCCTGTCTTTGCATATTTGAGCCCATTAAAGCTCTATTTGCATCATCATGCTCTAAAAAAGGTATCAATGAAGTAGCAGCAGATATAAATTGAATAGGAGAAACAGCTATATAGTCTACTTGATCAATACTAGCTGTAATAAATTCTTGCCTATACCTCACAGCAATAACTGGATCTTTTATAAAATTATTAATATCTAAAGTTATATCAGCAGGAGCTATTCGTAAGTAATCTTCTTGATCAGCAGTTATATAATACAATTGATTATTTTTTAATACTTGTCCATTAATAACCTTGTAACATGGAGTCTCTATAAAACCATATCGATTAACTTTAGCATATATACTTAAAGAACCTATTAAACCAGCATTAGGTCCTTCTGGTGTTTCTATTGGACATATACGTCCATAATGACTAGGATGTAAATCTCTAACAGCAAAACCTGCTCTATCCTTATTCAGTCCACCAGGACCCAAGGCACTAATTCTCCTCTTATGAGTTAACTCAGATAAAGGATTTGTCTGATCCATAAATTGAGACAATTGACTAGAGCTAAAAAATTCCCTAACTGCAGCTATCAAAGGTTTAGGATTAACTAAATTTGATAAACTTAAAGAATCAATATCACAAATCATCATACGCTCACGTATAATTCTTTCTAATCGATTTAAACCTATACGCATTTGATTTTGTAGTAATTCCCCGACTGAACGTACTCTCCTATTTCCTAAATGATCTATATCATCAAAAGTTCCAATATTTTGTTCTTTTATATTTAACAAATAATCTAAAGAAACCAAAATATCTTCAGGAGATAAAACACGAAAATGATTAGGGACTTTCAGATTTAACTTTTGATTAATCTTGTGTCTACCTACTTCACCTAAGTCATATCTTTTAGGATCAAAAAAACGTGTATACAACATATGTTTAGCCACATTTAAAGTAGCTGGTTCATTAGGACGTAATTTGCTGTATACAATAACTAAAGCTTCTTCTTCTGTTAGCTGCTCAAGAGATATATTATTTAGATCTTTACCAAATTCTTTTTTGTAAGAATTTAATGAAGAATTAATAAGATAGTTATATTTTGTTAATCTTGTTTGGATATATTTATTCGTTAAACCTATAGATCTTAAAAAAATATATGCGTTGACTTTATGATTCTTGTCAATTTTAGCCCAAATCTGAGATTTAGAGTCTATTTCAAATTTAAGCCAAGAACCACGATTCGAAATTAAACTACAACTATATATTTGTTTATTGTTTTTATCTAACTCTTTTTTATAATATATCCCTGGACTTCTAACTATTTGATTAATAATTATTCTTTCTGTACCAGAAATAATAAAAGTACCTCTATTTGTCATTAAAGGAAGATCTCCTAGAAATACAGGCCTTTTTCTATATTTTTTATTTAAATCTTGACCATTAACTAAATAAGACAAATTTTTATTAGTTGATGCATTTCTTCCAATTAGTTCTGTATCTTTTCTAGTTAATTTTGCAGGTATATATATCTGAACACTATACGTCCTATCCCTGCTTTTTGCTTTTCTTACATTATATCTGGGAAATTTTAATTTATAATCTTTACCAAAAAATTGCAGTTCTAGTTTACCCGTAGGGTCAACTATAAGAGGAAAAGATTCTAGTACTTCAGATAGTCCTTCTAACAAAAAGAACTTAAAACTTTCTTTTTGAATAGCTGCCAAATCTGGAAATACGTATTGAAATATCATTTTTTGTGACATTAATAACCTCACAATTAAAAAATTTACTTTTTATAAAGGGTGTAGACTCGAATATACAATAATTTTTAATAAAGAGAAACCTAATATTTTTTGTATTATGTCAGTATATTCAATATCGATATGTAAAAAGCATAACAAAAATTTACTGAAAAAATACCTGAAAATCTTACTAAATCAAAAATGAAGAATTAAATATTAATAAGAATTCAGATGCTTAAATTATTTATATACTATATATTACTAATAACTAAACTTTTTAAAGCTTTTGCAAGAAGAGATTTCTTACGAGCACCATTATTTTTATGTAAAACTCCTTTAATTACAGCTTTATCTATTTTTTTGTAAAGCACTGATAATTCTGAAATAAACTCATCACTATTTTGAATCTGTGGTTTAGTTCTCAAATTAGATATATATTTTTTAGTTAAAGTTTTAATGACAGACTTGTAACTTTTGTTTTTACGTCTATTACGTATAGATACTTGAAATTTTTTAACTGCAGATGGATTCTTAGACATTATATATGTTATCTTTATTTTTAATTAAAAGTATATAAATATTGAAAATTTAATTCTTAGTCTAATTGGATTATAGCACTGATTAAGATAAATAAACAAGAATATCTTATTCTATATTTAGAATATTACTTTCTATAGATACTGACAATAATAAATCAAACTTGATACATCAAATATAATTATGACATAATAGTTTTATACTTTAACTATTGAAAACTAAATAATCATGAGTAAAAACAAGGGAGCTCGTATCACAATAACACTAGAATGTCCCTGCCGAAATTTAATTAATATACACAAAAGAAAGAAAGGTATTTTTCGTTACACAAGTACAAAAAATAGAAAAAATACTCCTAATAGAATGGAATTAATGAAATTCTGTCCTATGTGTAATGAACATAAAAAATTCAAAGAAATTAAATGATACTATATAAACAGAAAAACCTCAATATTAAACCAAGTGAAACAATCGATTATAAAGATATAGATCTATTACGTAAATTCATTACAGATCAAAGTAAAATTATTTCTAGACGCTCAAATGGATTAACTGTTAAACAACAAAAAAAATTAACAAAATCAATAAAAAGAGCACGTATTTTAGCATTACTTCCTTTTGTACACAAAGATTGAGTAAAAATATCATTAAATATTAGAATATATCTATCATATTTTAATATTTATAGTATTTTTTCAAAACTACAAAGTTTTAGTTTTTTTATATAACTCATATACTTCTATAAAATCCTGCGATTGCCATAAATTATAATCGCTGCACATTATACCACATTCATTACCTACAGTTACTTCATCTACATCATCTTTAACTCGTTTTAATGAGCTAATAATACCTTCATAAATCAAATGATTATTACGATAAACATTTATAAAAGATTTTTTTTTCATCTTACCTGATTTAACTACACAACCTGCTACAATCCCTTTATTTATAGGAAATGTAGTTTGAACTCTAACTTGTCCAATTAACAGTTTATCATACTCAGGATCTATTAACTCAAGCATGTGACCACGAATATAATCAATTAAATCATAAATAATACAAAATTTAGATAAATGAACATTGAATTTTTCTGCTTCATTTAATATATTAGTAGAAATATTAATATTAAAAGCAACAATTAAAGCTTGAGTACTATAAGCTAAATCTATATCTGTATTAGATACAATTCCCAAACTAAAAGCCAAAACATTTAATTTAATTTTACTTTGAGGAATTTGCGTTAATGAATTAATTATAGCATCAATACTTCCTCTTGTATCTGCTTTAATAATTAAATTCAAATTTTTAACATTTGTTTGATTCTTATAATTATATAAATCAATATTTGAATTCAATAAATTCTTCGTGTGATCATTAATACTATCTGAAGACATTTCAGATATTAATTTTTTTGCTTCTTTCTCACTTTTTACTACCTGAAAATGTTTTCCCGCTTGCGGAATGGAATAAAAACCTAATATTTGCAAAATAGATGAAGGCTTAGCCATATCTATAGTATTACCCCAATTATTAATAATTTTTTTTACACGCCCATAAGCATTATAAGTAACCATGATATCTCCGATTTTTAGAGTACCATTTAAAATGATACTATTAACTACAGTACCTTTAGTCTTATCCAAATAAGCTTCTAAAATAATACCTTGAGCTAATTGAGAAGGATCAGCTTTTAGATTAATAGATTCTAATAAATTACAAATAGTTTCTAATAATTTATCTATATTGATCTTTTTTAATGCACTGATTTCAACAAATGAAATATTACCTCCCAAATATGTACTTAAAATATTATAGCTCGCCAGTTGCTCATATATACTATTAAGATTAAGGTCTTGTTTATCTATCTTATTTATAGCAACAATAAAAGGAAGTTTCTTAGATAATATGTAATCAATTGCTTCAATTGTTTGAGGCTTTAAACCATCATCTGCAGCAACTATTAAAATAACTATATCTGTAATTTGAACACAACGTGATCGCATACTAGAAAAAGCTTCATGTCCTGGTGTATCAATAAAGATTAATTTTTTATCCAATGATTTAAAGCAGTAATTTACTTCATAAGCATTTATAGATTGTGTTATTCCTCCCGCTTCTTTGCTAGCAAAATTAGTATCTCGAATAGAATCCAATAAAGTTGTTTTCCCATGATCAACATGACCTAAAATTGTAATTATAGGAGCTCTATTAATACAAGTAGAAGAATTAATTTCTTTTAATTTATCTTCTTGATCTAATTTGAAGTCATGATTTTGATTAAAAACTATAAAATTATATTTTTCAGCTATTTGAGTCGCAATAGATATATCAATTATTTTGTTAACTGTTACAGGAATACCTTTTAAAAACAAGCCTGTAATAATTTCTTCTGGTGGTATTTGAAGTTTTATTGACAGTTCTTCAATACTCAATGGACTATCTATAATTACAGATTTATTATCATTGTTATTTAAATCAATATTTAATGATTTTTTTATTTCTATATCAGAATTATTAATATTAATATTTAGCTTTTTTTTAATTTTTTCTTTCTTTCTTTGCTTGTTAAATCTTATCGACTCCATATTAACACTATTTAAATCATCTTTAGCATGAACTATGATTTTACTCTTATTTTTTTTCTTAAAGATATGGTCTTGGTATAAATCAATAACATTAGACTTCTTTTTCTTTAATTTAACTTTATTATCATTATCCTGCTTAAATACATTTTTCACTTTCTTATCAAATTTCAAACTGAATTCTGAATTATTAGTAGAATTTTCTATTTCTAATGAAGATTTAAGATCTTGATCTGACTTAATATCTAAAAACCTAAAACTACTAATGAATTTAGGATTCTCTAATACAAAAATGTTTTCATTTTTGATTGATATAGATGATCTAAAATCAATAAAATAATTATAATTTAACAATATATGAACTCCTAATCATAAAAAATACTTAAATGTTATTTTAATATTAATATATTACATATATATTTTTCTTTAAAAAATTCAAAAACGCTACTTATAGCCCATATATAAAAATAATGAAAATAAATATACAAATTACTATAATAATATTTAATTAAAATTAATCATAAGGATAAGTATGTCTCGTTTACAAAAAAATGACAACTTTATAGATAAAACTTTTACTGTGTTAGCAGATATCATTTTAAAAGTGTTACCTACTACAAAAGAAGAAAAACAGGCTTTTTGTTATTATCGTGATGGAATGTCAGCACAATCAGAAGGAGAATATGCAGAAGCTTTAGAAAATTATTATGAAGCATTAAGATTAGAAGAAGATCCATATGATAGATCATATATAATATATAATATTGGTCTAATTTATGCAAGTAATGGAGAACATACAAAAGCTCTAGAATATTATCATCAAGCTTTAGAATTAAATCCTAGATTACCACAAGCATTTAATAATATAGCTATTATATATCACTATCAAGGCTTAAAAGCTGCTGGTAAACAAGATGATAATATTTCAAAAGCTATGTTTGATAAGGCAGCAGAATATTGGAAACAAGCTATTTATTTAGCACCTAATAATTATATAGAAGCTCAGAATTGGTTAAAAACAACAGGGAGACTCAACAAAAACTAAACTAAAAAGTACTCATTTCTAGCATTGAACAATTATTTTTAAATAATCTTGTTTCTATCTATAATTGGAGTATAATCAGTATAATGTAAAAGAAAAATAATTAAAGAAACTAAGTTTATCTACTGTAATTAAATTAAATTCAAATCAAAATGGTAAATGTAAATAATCAAGGACACGTAACACAAATTATAGGACCTGTATTAGATATAGAATTCCCTAATGGACAGTTACCAAAAGTATTTAATGCATTAAAAGTTAAAGGTTCAGACAGCACAATAACATGCGAAGTGCAACAGTTATTAGGCGATAATAGAGTTAGAGCAGTTGCTATGAGCTCTACTGAAGGTCTAAAAAGAGGTATAGAAGTAACTGATACAGGAGCTCCAATTACAGTTCCAGTAGGTATACCAACACTAGGTAGAATTTTCAATGTTCTTGGTGAACCTGTAGATAACTTAGCAAATATTAAATCTGAAGACTCACTACCAATACACAGACCAGCTCCTTTATTTACTCAATTAGAAACAAAACCTTCAATATTTGAAACAGGTATTAAAGTTGTAGATTTACTTGCACCGTATAGAAAAGGAGGTAAAATTGGCTTATTTGGTGGCGCTGGTGTTGGGAAAACTGTATTAATAATGGAATTAATTAATAACATTGCAAAAGCACATGGTGGTGTATCAGTATTTGGAGGAGTTGGTGAAAGAACTAGAGAAGGCAACGACTTATATGAAGAAATGAAAGAATCAAAAGTTATTAACGCAGATGATTTAAAGGAATCAAAAGTAGCTTTAGTCTATGGACAAATGAATGAACCACCAGGAGCAAGAATGCGCGTAGGTTTAACAGCATTGACTATGGCAGAATATTTTCGTGATATCAATAAACAGGATGTATTATTATTTATAGATAATATTTTTCGATTTGTACAAGCTGGTTCAGAAGTTTCTGCCTTACTAGGACGTATGCCATCTGCTGTTGGTTACCAACCAACATTAGCTACAGAGATGGGAACTCTACAAGAAAGAATCACATCAACAACCGATGGATCTATAACATCAATACAAGCCGTATATGTTCCTGCAGATGACTTAACTGACCCAGCTCCAGCAACAACATTTGCACATTTAGATGCTACGACTGTATTATCAAGAAGTTTAGCAGCTAAAGGCATTTACCCTGCAGTAGACCCATTAGGATCTACATCAACAATGTTACAACCATCGATAGTTGGACAACAACATTATTTTACAGCACAACAAATAAAATCAACTTTACAAAGATATAAAGAATTACAAGATATTATAGCAATATTAGGTCTTGATGAATTATCAGAAGATGACAGATTAACTGTTGCTAGAGCAAGAAAGATAGAAAGATTTTTATCACAGCCATTTTTTGTTGCAGAAGTATTTACAGGATCACCAGGCAAATATGTATCATTAGAAGAATCCATCAAAGGTTTTAATATGATATTAAGTGGAGAATTAGACGACTTACCCGAGCAAGCTTTCTATTTAGTTGGAAATATTGAAGAAGCTATAAATAAAGCAGAAAAATTAAAATAACAACATTAGAAAAATGACATTAAATATTAGAGTTATTGCTCCAGACAGAACCGTTTGGGATGCAAATGCAGAAGAGGTAATTTTACCTAGTAGCACTGGACAAATAGGTATATTAAAAGGGCATATTCCTTTACTGACAGCAATAGATATAGGAGTTATGCGTGTACGCCTTCAAAAAGAATGGCAACCTATTATACTACTTGGAGGATTTGCTGAAGTCAAAGATAACAAAATTACGATTTTGGTAAATGGAGCAGAAGAAGTATCCGAAATAGACATAAAAACAGCACAAGAAAATTTAGAAAAAGCTAATAAAATTCTAAATGAAGTTAAAAATGATAAAGATAAAATTGAAGCTACACAAAATTTAAGGAAAGCACGCGCTCGTATACAAGCAGCAAATGTATTAAATAGTTAGAAAATCTGTTGAAAAATCGAATAAATAATGATGGTAATTAAAATTACCATCATTATTTATTCGATTTTTATTATTTTACTAACTTAAGCCAGAACAAATATAATCAAAATATACACCCATTTCCTTACCAGCATCCGTACCTACTAAACTAGAAGTAACTTCTTTCATTGCTTGTATTGCTTGTATTGTTGCACCTATAGGTACACCTAGCGAATTATATGTTTCTTTTAAACCATTTAATACACGCTCATCTAAAATAGAAGGATCACCTGCTAACATACCATAAGTCGCATAACGAAGATAATAATCTAAATCACGTATACAAGCTGCATATCTTCGGGTTGTATACATATTACCGCCAGGTCTCGTAATATCAGAATACAATAGAGCTTTAGCAACAGAGTCTTTAATAATTGTTGCTGCGTTAGCTGCTATTGTAGCTGAAGCTCTAACTCTTAATTCACCAGTTTGAAAATAGCCTCTTAATTTATCTAATGAATTATCATCTAAATATTTACCTTGTACGTCAGCTGCATTAATCACAGAAGTAATAGCATCTTGCATAATTTTTAGTTTTCCTTAAGTTATTTCTATTTAATATAAATTTTTATTCTTTATTGCATTGCACCTAAGGTATAATCAAAATAAAATCCTGCTTCAGCTGAATCTTCTCCAGATAGCAAGGAACAAGCAATATTCTTCATTGAACGCACTCCTTGCGCAACTCCAGAAATAGGTGTTCCTAAAGAGTTATACATTTCTTTAACTCCGACTAAACCTATTTCTTCTATTGGAGTTACATCACCAGCTACTATACCATAAGTAACTAATCTTAGATAATAGTCTAAATCACGTAAACATGTAGCTGTCATTTCTTCTCCATACGCATTTCCACCAGGAGATACTACATCCGGACGCTTTTGAAATAGCTGTTGACCACCTTGTTTTACAATTAATTCACGATTATCTGTTAAAATTTGTGCTATTCGTAGACGTCTTTGGCCAGATAGTACAAAACTCTTTATTCTATCTAACTCTCCAGGGCTTAAATACCTAGCTTCTGCATCTGCATTAACAATTGACTTAGTAATAATACTCATTAATAGAACTCCAATAATAGTACAATCTATAATATTTATACCATAAAATATGGTTTAAACTAAAATCTCAACTTTATAACCAATCAACTTGTTTCCTTTTTTTATAAGTACAAAAAAAGTATATTTAAGGAGTACTAAAACAAGAAAGTTAAAATCATATCAGGGACAATAACTTATTGATTACCACTATTAGATCTAAAACTAGGTATGATAATTGAACTATTTTGCTTAGTCAAGCTACTGTATAACTTCTCTGTATTTGGAAAATTAGCAGCTGGTAAAGTTGGAAAGCGACGATATGGAACAGTATTCATACCAAAAATAATATTATATTCTTTACTGTTAACTAAAGCAGATATAAAATAAGCTAATCCTTGAGATGCTAAAATTTGATTATAATATCTTATCTCAGCTTGATTATTGGGCGCTCTACCTAAAAAATGCTTTGTTCCTAACTCAATAACTTTTGTATTCGGATATGGTTGATAAAATTCTTTAGCATATAAAGAAGAAGATCCTAATTTTTCTACCAACTGCTGAACTGTTATCTGTTGATTAATAAATGCTTTTTCCAAATTAAAAAACTCATCGCCTATAACAAAAGAATTCAAGTCTCTTTCAAAAATTTGGCGATAAATAGCTCTTAAAATTTGAAGCATATTAGATATATTCATTGAAGAATCAACTTTAAAAATTACGTTTTGATTTCTTTTAATATTAACACCTTGCTGAACTTTTTTCATAATTCTATCTTGTTGAATAAACTGAAAATTTAAGTCCATTCGCTTATAGCTTCCTCTAGAATTATTAAGATTATACCGTTGATTACTTAACTTTAAATTTCTAGCAGCTAGTTCAGAAGGTGTAATATATCGCTCATATGGAACTATATTACTTCCAAAAGTTTCTAGATATTCAGGACTACTAATAATAGTGTCTATCATTTTATAATAACCTTGCTTATAAAATATATCAAAATATTTATTAATTTCTTGCCTTCCATAAGTAGGTCTACCTATTAACCTATTATGTACATATTCTATAGCTTTACATATATATAAATTATCCCAATACAATGAACGAAATATAGAAGACTTCGTTAATTCACCAACAAATTCACGAACAGAAATTTGACGATCTTTAAATAAATCCTCAAACTTTTTGACTACAGTTTGTTCAGCTTGATAAATAAAACGTCCAAATACTCTTAAATATATAGCTCTTATAACCTGTTCTATATTATCATTCAGCTGAACTTGATTTAATTGAAACACTTTAGGTTGTAATAACCCTGAAACCTTAGAGCGTGAATTCGGACTACTAATTTGGCTATAAATACCAGGACCAATTGCAGGTAAAATTCTTCTAGTATCTTTTCCAAAAGGAGATGACTTTTTACGTAAATTAACACTATTTTTTACAAAAATTGCACCAAATTGTATTAATAATGGATCATTACTCAAACCATAAGGATGTTGATCAGGAAGATTAGATTTATAATCACTAAATAAAGTGACAAACTGAGGTATTTTTTGAAAAGCTGTACTATAGTTCAATAAATCAATTTGAACACCCCAATTACGAGCTTCTTGTGCTTCTTCTCCTAAACTACGCAAATAAGGAACAGTTTCTTCACCAAAATAATCTGCATATTCATTACTATTAACTATAGTATCTATAAAACCATCTAAACCTCTAGAAGATAAAATAGCAAAATATCTCTTAAATTCTTCTAAAGAACTTATACCTCTACCTAAAAAATGTCTAAATGCTAATTCAACAACACGACTATTAACAAAAGACTCAACAAATTGCTTACGATAAATAGATGATTTTCCTAAACAACGTACAAATTCTTTGATGGACAAAGTGCCATTCTTAACTTGAGATTCTAAATCTTGAAAACTTAATCCATATGCTTTTGAAATATCTCTTTGAAAAATTTGTCTATAACAAGCTTTAATGACTATATTTTTTTCTTCAGAAGATAAACTTGTCTTCATTACAAAACGCTGCTTGATAATACTAGATTTTGTATATATTTGAGGTAAGCGTAAACCTTGTAAATCACCAGAAGTCCTTCTACGTATTCTATCAGTTAAACCAGATTGTTCAAATTCTGAAATGATAATATCAAAATATTGTTTTACTAATTCTTTTCCTGTTACATCATTATTAAAAATACTCAATGCAATTTTACGCATTTCTCGCAACGCTACTGTTGCTGCAGCACTAGAACATGCATTATCAATTAAATCTCTTAAGCCTCTAATATTAACAGATAAAATATTCGGATCCCCTGCAACAATAGCATAAGTTAAATATCTTAAAAACCAATCCAAATCTCTCAAAGATTTTTTCATACGACTAGTTCCATAACGGATTACACTGATAGGCTTGAAACCAGCTGGTAACGAATCACTTGCATTAAAAGTTGATGATACTATTCCGGCTAAATTATTTTGAATATTACCTGACAAACTTTGTGATTTTAACTGATTATTTAATGTATCCGTCGATAAAAATGATGCTTGCGGCCTTTCTAGATAAGAAATCGGCGATCCTCCTACAAATATTTTATCAGCAGCTTTAGAAACTAGTATATCAGCATTTTGGGTCAATATATCAGCTACTTCTAAACGCTTATTCCCTGAATTTAAAAATGTAACAAGTTGATTAAGTTCGCCTAATTGCAAAAAACGATCCTGTTGTTCTGCTTGTGTTATAGCAGAAATTGAAGCTGTACGAAAAAGCTGTGGATAAACTAAAGGACTTCCACCAACTGCTTTAATACTCATAAAATATTAATCTCCTAAATCTAAATACCATATTTTTTTCTAGACTAGAAACTGAAGTTAAATAATTTAGTATAAGAATACAAACACTAAATAATTCAAAAATGATTTTTATACATTTATTGTATATCCATAAAATTTAAGCTTAATGTATTCTAGCAATATATATACTAGACCATATTAATCTATACTTATAATATATTTAAAATATATATCTACCTTGAATAAATATAAACTTTGTAATACTTACTAAATATAAATCATAGGAAAATAGTATACATAGTTAAACTACTAAATTACAATATATTCAAACTAGGCAGTACCAAATCAATAATATGAATAACAAAATAAATCCTGACATTGAAATGTCTATTTTAGAACACCTAGAAGAATTAAGACAACGTATATTTCTTGCTTCTTTTATTCTTTTGATCATAACAAGTATATGTTTTATATACATGAAAAATATCGCATACATATTACAAAAACCAGCAATAGGAGTGAAGTTTTTACAACTAGCACCAGGTGAATATCTTTTTACATCTATAAAAGTAGCTTTATATACAGGCTTTCTATTAAGCAGCCCTTTCATTATTTATCAAATAACTTTGTTTATTCTACCAGGACTTACTAAAAAAGAAAGTAAATTTATAATACCTATACTTTTTACATCTATTATCTTATTTTTTAGTGGCATTATTTTTGCTTATAAAATCTTAGCCCCTGCAGCTTTACAGTTTTTAATTAATTATGGAAATGAAATCGTAGAACCAATATGGTCATTTGAACAATATTTCAATTTCATATTACTTCTTCTATTTAGTACAGGTATAGCATTTCAAATTCCTATCATTCAAATCATTTTGGGAATATTAAAAATTTTTTCTTCTACAGAAATGTATGCATATTGGAAATATATTATTTTAATCACTACAATAATTGCAGCTATAATTACGCCATCTACAGACCCAATAACACAGATTATTATGTCTTTGGCTATTTTAATTTTGTATAGTAGTGGAATTATCATATTAAAAATTTTAAATAAGTAAGTTATACAATAAAAAATTTAAATAAAAATTATGTAAAATTATGATACTCACTATAATTAAAAATATAAAAAACCTCATTTATAAAAAAATAATAAATATAGAATGTTATTATAAATAAATAAAAGATATAATTATTAGAAATCCAATTTTATTTAATATGACTTACAATTACAATAAATACCCTTATATGAATATTAAATTTATATTATTAGTTTTCATTGGTATTCTAAACTTCATTACCATCCAACCTGTAAGAACTCTAGCTTTTCCTATATATGCACAACAAGGATATGAAAATCCGAGAGAAGCTACAGGCAGAATAGTATGTGCAAACTGTCATTTAGCACAAAAATCCGTTGAAATTGAAACTCCCAAAGCTGTACTACCTAATAGTGTGTTTGAAGCAATTGTAAAAATACCATACGAAAAAAATAGTAAACAAATTCTAGGAAATGGGCTTAAAGGACCAATAAATACTGGAGCAGTAATAATTTTACCCGAAGGTTTTAAATTAGCTCCTAAAAACCTACTATCTGAAGAATTAAAAGAAAAGACTAAAAATATTTATATACAACCATATAGTACAACAAAAGATAATATTCTCTTAGTTGGTCCTTTACCAGGAGAGAAAAATCAAGAAGTTATTTTTCCGATTTTATCACCAGATCCCAAAAAAGATAAAAATGCTCATTTTTTAAAATATCCAATATATATAGGTGCTAATAGAGGAAGAGGACAAGTATATCCAACTGGAGATAAATCTAACAACAATCCAATAGTTGCTTCACAAAATGGAAAAGTTATAGATATCATACCAATGGAAAAAGGTGGATATAAAATGAATATTGAAAAGAAAAACGGAGAAATTTATACAGAAAATATACCAACAGGATTAGATCTACTAGTATCTAAAGGAAACGAAATAATGGTTAATCAAAATTTAACCACTGATCCAAATATAGGAGGATTTGGACAAACCGAAACAGAAATAGTATTACAAAACCCTACAAGAATCAAGGGTATGATAATATTTTTCTTTACAGTCACAATAGCTCAAATATTTTTTGTACTAAAGAAAAAACAATGGGAAAAAGTACAAGCAGCAGAGATTAACTTCTAAAATAGAAAAGTTAACACAATTCAATAAGTAAGTTTATATGTACTTACTTATTGTTTAATATTGTTTAACCAAAATACATTAATTAAAGATAAAAACTATACTATACTTTTAACAGCTTCAATAATTTGTTTAGGATAAATAACTGTTGCTTCTTCTAATTTGCCATTATATGGAGTAGGTATATCTTGAGAAGACAATCTTATTATAGGAGCATCTAAAAAATCAAAGTAATTATCGTTGATTTGCGCTATTATTTCAGCGGCAATACCTCCTGTTTTCATGCATTCTTCTACTATAATAATCTTATGTGTTTTCATTAAAGACCGTGCAATGGATGTTATATCTAAAGGTTTTAACGAAATTAAATCTATTACTTCTGGATCATAGCCAATGCTCACAAGTTCTTGAACAGCTTGCATAACATGATGACGCATACGAGAATAAGTTAAAATAGTGACATCTAATCCAGATCTAACTATCTCAGCTTTATCTAAGGGTAAGAAATAATCATAATCAGGTAGCTGACCTTTTAAATTGTATAATAAAACATGCTCAAAGAAAATGACAGGATTATTATCTCTAATCGCAGATTTTAATAAACCTTTAGCGTTATACGGAGTTGAACAAGCTACAATTTTCAGTCCTGGTATAGCTTGAAAATAAGCTTCTAGCCTTTGTGAATGCTCTGCACCTAATTGTCTACCAACACCACCTGGTCCACGTATAACTAAAGGAATTTGAAAATTACCTCCCGAAGTATAACGTAACATACCCGCATTATTAGAAATTTGGTTAAAAGCTAATAATAGAAAACTCATATTCATACCTTCAACTATAGGCCTTAAACCTGTTATTGCTGCTCCAATAGCCATACCCATAAAACTATTTTCAGCAATAGGAGTATCTAAAACCCTTAAATCACCATATTTAGAATGTAAATCTTTAGTAACCTTATAGGAACCACCATAATGCCCTACATCTTCTCCTAAAACAAATACAGAAGAATCTCTGTTCATTTCTTCACTAGTAGCCTCTCTTAAAGCATCAAACATAAAAACTGAACTCATAACTAACCTAAATAAAAATATAAAAAAAAACATATTAATCTGAAAACAAATATTTTTTTAAATCTTGAATATTTGGTTCAGGACTAGATATAGCAAAATCAACAGCTTGATCTACTTCCATTTTTACAGTTGAATTTACATCATTAATTTGTTGTTCTAAAAATAAAGAATTGTCTAGAATATAATTCTTTAAACGCTTAATAGGGTCACGAGCTAACCAGGCTTCTTTTTCAGTAACCGATCTTAATTCATCTGGATCAGCTAATGAGTGTCCACGAAAACGATAAGTTAAAGCCTCTATTAAAGTAGGTCCATGCCCCAACCTTGCCCTAGTAATAGCTTTTGTAGCAACCTCACGGACTGCTAAAACATCCATTCCATCAACCTCTACTCCAGGCAAGCCAAAGGCTTCTGCCTTTTTATGTATTTCGGGAAATGAAGTAGATCTGTGATGAGCCATACCAATTGCCCATTGATTATTCTCAACTATAAAAATAATAGGTAATTTCCATAAAACAGCCATATTTAAACATTCAAAAAATTGTCCATTATTGCTAGTTCCATCTCCAAAAAAACAAGCTGTTACACGCATTGGATGTGAGTCATTTAAAACTTGCTTTCTATAAACACTTTGAAATGCAGCACCTACAGCAACTGGTATACCTTCACCTATAAACGCAAAACCACCTAAAAAATTATGAGGAGCTGAAAAAATATGCATTGAACCACCACGTCCACGACTACAACCTGTCTCTTTACCAAATAACTCTGCCATTACAAGTTTAGCTGGTACACCTTTACTTAAGGCATGAACGTGATCACGATATGTACTACAAACATAATCATATTTTTGCAAAGACTTTATCACTCCGGTTGAAACGGCTTCTTGTCCATTATATAAATGAACAAAACCAAACATTTTACCTCTATAATACATTTGAGCACACATATCCTCAAAATAACGACCAAGCAGCATATCTTTATAGAGAGATAATATAACCTGAGAATCTATTTCATATTCACTAAATAAGCTTGAGGGTAAACTAATTCTATTATTCATTTGTTGAGATACTATAAATTAATTGAGATATTAAAAATCATAAATTTAAATAATGGATATATAAATATAATAAATATACAAATAATCATACATTAGGAATTTTTATATATCAATTAGAAAATAACTATAGATAATTACTTATTAAAAATAATATAGTTATAATAAGTTGTTTGAAGATATATTTTATATAAATTATATAACGAATATGGATATGAATGTAGTACCTAAAATTTTACCAACTATACAAAGAGATTTACTAATTTTAGAAAAAAACTTACAGAAAATGATTAGCGCTAAACATCCAATACTATACGCAGCAGCTGAACATCTTTTTAGTGCTGGAGGTAAAAGGATAAGACCAACTATAATACTTCTAATAGCCTTATCAACAACTAAAAATTTAAATATATTACCAGAACATAAAAGATTAGCTGAAATAACCGAGATAATACATACAGCTAGTTTGGTACACGATGATGTAATTGATGAATGCGCAACAAGAAGAGGAGTAAATACAGTACATAATAAGTTTAGCACTAAAGTAGCTGTATTAGCAGGTGATTTTTTATTTGCTCAATCTTCTTGGTATTTAGCGAATTTAAATAATTTAGAAGTAGTTAAAAATATTTCCAAAGTTATTACTGATTTTGCAGAAGGTGAGGTAAGACAAAGCTTAACATGCTTTGATGGAGATATATCTATGGATAAATATATAGAAAAATCTTTCTATAAAACTGCATCATTAATAGCATCTAGCAGTAAAGCAGCAGCTATAATTAGTGAAACTAGTCCAAAGACACAAAATCAGTTTTATCTCTATGGAAAACACTTAGGACTAGCTTTTCAAATCGTTGACGACATTTTAGATATTATTGGCTCTCCAGTTTCTCTTGGAAAACCAGCTGGGCTAGATCTTAAAAATGGAAATTTAACAGCGCCTCTTCTTTTTGCTTCACAAGAAAATTCAACAGTCTATTCTCTCATTGCAAGAGAATTCGAACAAGAAAATGATATTCCTAAAACTATAGAAATAATCAAAAATAGTAATGCTATACAAAAATCATATGATTTAGCTCAAGAACATATCCAAGCATCTATACAAGCTATAAACAAAATAAATAATAACTTAGCTCGAGAAAGTCTATCTTATATTAATAATTATGTAATAAAAAGATTAAACTAAATTCTAGAATAATAAAATCAGATTTTTTACTAAAAACCCCAATTAAGACCTATATACACTAAAGTGATTTAATTTGATTTAAAACTAACTATTATAAAAAATATATTAATAATCATTTTTACTACAAATATAACTTTAGTATAGATCGCTAAAATACATAAAGAATTTTACTTTTAATAAAAAAATTCAATACTTTGTTTCCTAATATTAAACTGAGTCACATAAACATAATTGTATAATGTCTTGAAACAGATTTTTATCTAAAATAGCTAATTGTGATAACATTTTTCGATTTAAAGCTACACCCTGCTTTTTTAATTTTCTCATAAACTCACTATATGTAATACCATAAGGCCTAACAGCAGCATTAATACGGACTATCCAGAGACTTCTGTAAACACGCTTACGTTTTTTTCTGCTTATATAAGAATATTTCAGGGCTTTTAATACTTGTTGTTTAGCTGTACGAAATAAGATTGAATGAGCTCCTTTAAATCCTTTAGCTAATCTCAAAATTTTTTTTCGTCTTTTGCGAGCAATATTACCTCTTTTAATTCTAGTCATAAATATAATATTAATGCATGTAAGGTATTTGTAATTTAATATTTAATATATTAGTTTTTTTTAAATTCAAAACTCTTCTTAACTTTTGTTTTCTCTTAGATGATTTTTTCTGTAATAAATGACTATGACCAGCCATTCGCCTTGAAATTTTGCTTTTAGATTTGAACTTAAATCTTTTAAGAATTGATTTAGAAGTTTTTAATTTATACATAAGTAAGATTGAATTAATTAATCAGAATAAAAACAATAAATTGATTAGATGACAATAGATAAAATCTTACAAGATAATATAAAAAGTCATCATAAATATTATATTTTAGACATTTTTTTTACAAACTAGTGATTGCGTCCAACAAAAATTTACATATTAAGTTAAAAGCTATATTAGCTTTTAGATATAATACTTTTAAGCTGCATTTGATTTAAGTTATCATCTAATACATCGATACATTATCTTAAATACCTTTCTTGAATTATCAAACCAATTCAAAGCTACTTTAAAAATTCTGTATTGGAATTTGTTTTCTAAATATTTAATATAAGCATGAGCTTTTAGTAATTTTATTTGATTAATACTCATATTGCAAATTCTATCCATGCAAAGTTTAGTTGCCAAAGAAGAAGAAACTTTTTATTTCGAATTAGAAATTTAGTCATTTTCTAAATCCTTTTTTCAACTAAAGATATGATTTAATTCTGTAAACTTACAAAAGTAATATAAATAGAAAATAGATTAACTATTAATTTACAATAAGATTTTTTGTGAAATAAAGCACCCAAAAATCATTTAACAAGACTAAAATTTTCAGCCATATTCATATTATGAGTTTTTGTTGTTCTCCTCACATAATTTTTGAGCTAAATTAGTAGACATATCTATTTTTTCAATGAATCTATATAATACATAAGAATAATAGAATTCTATCAGACTCAAATGATCTATTTTATACTCATAACTTAAACTCAATACTATAGAATAAAACTTATAAATCAAGTAAGTTATATCGACTGAAAATAATCTTTTGATTTTTGAGGATTATTAATTATAGTAGCCTGGCCAGGTTGCCAGTCTGCCGGGCAAACTTCATCTGGATGAGATTGTACATATTGAATAGCTTTTAATATTCTTAATGTTTCACTAACACTACGACCAACATCAAGATTATTAATAAGAGAATACTGAATAACACCTTGTTTATCAATAATAAACAAACCTCTTAATGCTTTACCTTCTTCTGTTAAAACATTATATGAAGAGCTAATATCTTTCGTTAAATCAGAAACTAATGGATAGTTTAAATTTCCTAAACCGCCTAAATCTCTTTCCATTTGTAACCAAGCTAAATGTGAATATTCGCTATCAACAGATATACCTAAAATTTCTGTATTCAAGCTTTGAATCTCGTTATATGAATCACTGAAAGCAGTGATTTCAGTTGGACATACAAAGGTAAAATCTAAAGGATAAAACAATAATATAACATATTGCCCTAAATAATCAGATAATGTTACTTTCTTAAATTCTTGGTCATACACAGCAATAGCAGAAAAATTTGGTGCTTGTTGACCAACCCTCACATCATTATTCTTTGTTACCATGTTAATATTACGCTTTTTATTATAACACTTAGTTTTGTATATTATATATTTTAAAATCAAATTAATAAAACAATATCATACATTAATCTAAGTATTACATGCAATGCTAAACTATTACAATAGCGGAGAATGGATTTGAACCATTGACCTTCGGGTTATGAGCCCGACGAGCTACCAGACTGCTCTACCCCGCGACTAGAATACAATACTAATATATATATCATATTAAAAGCAATGAATATAGTATCTTTTCAAAGAATAATATAATAAGACTGACAATTATACCACACTTAGAACGAAACAAAAAAGGCATGACTTCATAAAATGCTACAAGACGGTCTTGAATTAAAGCTTCTGGACTTTTAATCCATAACTGACCATCATACCAACCTGATTCTTCATAAAAAATAGTCGCACTAATTAGCCTTTTTGTAATATAAGACCAACCTAAATATAAACGTATGAAAATCAATAACACAATAAAAGTTGCTATAGATACGTTCAAAATAATTAATTTTAATATACCGTAAGTTTTTAAAGTTGTATAAATAAGCAAAAAAAAAGATACAGTAAAAATAAATAAAAAAATAATAAATAGTCTAATCAAATATTTATCTAACGACAAAGTAGACCAAGAAAAAAAACAAGAAGCTTTTAAAGCAAAGTACTCATTTAAAGGTTGCTGGTCAAACGGTACAGGACATATTTTTTTAGAAATAGACATAGGTTTTTCTATATATTTTATCTTAAAAAATTGTAGACAAAAACAAATGTAATATAGTCAATCCTAAAAAGAAACATATATTGATAATTATAACAATTTGTAGATTTTTTTGTGTACTGCGTGTAAAGTTTAAATTGTTTGATTTATTTGAAAAAAAACCTAAAGTTGTGAACTTAGGATTATTAATTAAAATCAATATAATTGTAATAAATCCTGATATATACCATAAAACTTTCATATAATTATATTTTAAAAATAAAGTCTGTATAAACAATAAGAATATGATAATCATATTCTTAACTATTTAAATTAGTAAATAATATATCAAAACTAATAATTTTATATTTACATTTATTCGCCTTGAATCTTCAATAATATAAATCCTAAAATAAGACCTAATAATATTAATATAAAACTTACTGTACCAGAAATTACAATTTCTCCTCCCACTATATTACTCCATTTCTATATATAATTATTAACTAATATAAATACTTTGACGATTAAAAGCCATTACGTCCCCATACAACTAAAGCAATTGAAAAGCTAAAAACTGCTAATAATGATCCCCAACCAAGACTAATAATATCCAACATTATATTATAAATTCCTCTTATATCTATATAATTATATAATAACAATTTAACTTATAAAGCTAATTGTATCAAAAACTATTATCAAGAGATAATTAATATGAAATGAAAAATAATATATTATATAAAAATCACAAAATGTAAATTTTTTACAATTATCAGTCAACTATATAAAACTTGAAGTTAGTATAAAAATAATCATAATATATTATATCTTAAAATTAATTACTTATGGACATCAGTCAAAATTCATCAAAAATACCTGCAAAAGAAACTTTACTTACTCCACGATTTTATACAACAGACTTTAATGAAATGTCTAAGCTAGATATTTCATTAAACATAGATGATTTCAAAGCTTTACTTGAAGAATTTAGAGCAGATTATAATAGGCAGCATTTTATTCGAGATGAAGAATTTGAACAATCTTGGGATAATTTAAGTAGTAACACTAAAGCATTATTTATTGAATTTTTAGAAAGATCATGCACAGCAGAATTTTCAGGTTTTTTACTATACAAAGAACTATCAAGAAGATTAGAGAAAACTAACCCTATTATTGCAGAATGCTTTCTGCTTATGTCAAGAGATGAAGCTAGACATGCAGGTTTTTTAAATAAAGCTATGAATGATTTTAATCTATCATTAGATCTAGGATTTTTAACCAAAAGTAGAAAATATACTTTTTTTTCTCCCAAATTCATTTTCTATGCAACATATTTATCAGAAAAGATCGGATACTGGAGATATATAACTATATATAGACACTTAGAGCAATATCCTGAACATAGAATATATCCCATTTTTAAATTTTTTGAAAATTGGTGCCAAGATGAGAACCGTCATGGCGATTTTTTTGCAGCATTGTTAAAATCACAGCCACAACTATTAAATAATTTAGAAGCAAAATTATGGTGCCGATTTTTTTTATTAAGTGTATTTGCAACTATGTATTTAAATGACTTTCAAAGATCAGACTTTTATAAATCTATTGGACTTGATGCTAGACAATATGATATGCAAGTCATTAGAAAAACCAATGAAAGCGCATCAAGAATTTTTCCAGTTGCTTTAAATGTTGACCAGCCTGAATTTTTTCAGTATCTAGATCAATGCGCTTCAGAAAACAGAAAACTAATAGAAGTAGATAATCAATATAGCAGTTGGACAATTAAGAAAATCATTAAAATACCTACTTATATTAAATTAAGCTGGTATCTATTAAAATTATATTTACTACCAACTATACCTTCATCATATTTAACATCAACAATCCGGTAATATTCTTAATTAGAAATATAAATATATAAATATTAAAAAACGCTTTATAAATCAAAGAATAAAGCTTTATTTCTTATTTAACATAAATAATAAAAAATAGCTTATAATCTTGGTCTATACATATAATATTCATTTAAGTATTTATTATGACTAATAAGATTGATTTAAAAATGCCATCACCGACCTTTGGAGGTAGTACAGGTGGTTGGCTAAGATCTGCAGAGACAGAAGAAAAGTATGCTATCACATGGACTAGTAAAAAAGAACAAATTTTTGAAATGCCTACAGGTGGAGCAGCAATAATGAATGAAGGTAGTAATCTGTTGTATCTAGCAAGAAAAGAACAATGTCTAGCATTAAGTACACAACTAAAAACAAACTTCAAAATTATAGATTTCAAAATTTATAGAATTTTCCCCAATAGTGAAGTTCAATATTTGCATCCAAAAGATGGTGTATTTCCAGAAAAATCTAATTCTGGCAGAATTGGCGTAGGAAATATCAATCACTCAATCGGTAAAAATGAAGATCCAGTAAAGAAAAAGTTTACAGGAAAAGCTACATATGAATAATTTTTTCGAAATTTATTTTATAATTTTATAAAAGAAAACAATAAATATTAAAATATAAAATGAACTATAAGTAAGATTAAAGTATAAAATTGTGTTTAACATCTTACTTATGCTATAATTTTTTGTCAAGTGACTAAAAATTTTGGAGAGGTGGTAGAGTTGGTTTATTGCGTCTGATTTGAAATCAGATGAACCGTCAGGTTCCGTGGGTTCGAATCCCACCCTCTCCGTATATCTATTATATAAATTTCATTTTAAATACTATTTAAACAATCTTTTCTTTTATAAGAGTTATAGCTTGATCTAAATTACGTATTTTTTCAGCATCTTCTTCAGATATATCTATAGAAAACTCTTCCTCTATAGCCATCACAAGTTCAACTGTATCCAAAGAATCTGCTCCTAAATCAGTAAAATCTGCTTTTTCCGTCACCTCTTGAATATCCACACCTAATTGTCTAACTACAATTTTTTGAACCCTTTCAAAAATAGATGGTGATTGAGTTGATGACATAATAACTCCTTCATTAATCAATGTAATATATTACTAAAAAATAGCCTGTATCTATATATCTATAATTATTAAAATAATATCATTACATACTAATCAGAATAAATTTTCAATCTTCTATTAGGCTCTTCACCAAAACTACGACACCTTAGATTGTAAACATTAATTAATTGATGTTGCAATTTACGTAAATCTACATTTTTTGGAAGTAGTTCTACCGACTGTTTTTTACGGTTTACAATTTTTTCTATAGCAATTCTAGTTTCTATCAAAGCTCTTAACTCTGTGACTGTTCTATTTTTACAAAGAAAATCCCAATTACAAGTAGAAATTTTACTAATATTCAACATTTTTATTAAAGCACGTTTAATATTAGCAGAAGTAGCACTATGTATTGTATATATTACAATTTGTTTTGATTTTGCTATTTGTTTCAGTTTTGTATTGTGCTTAAAGTTTGATCTTAAAGCTAGAATTATATCTGCTTGCATAATATCTCTTGTAACAATAATAGACAAATGCAAAGAATTGATTATTACTTGTACTTGAGAAATATTAATGTAATATATATATAAGTATACACTAATAATATTATGTATTATAGCTTTAGAAGTATTAGTTATAGAAGAGATATTATGCCATTGTGCCTGACTTTTTATTCTACAAAAAGATGAAGAGATTCGTGGATTAACTAAATTTACATTAAAGTCAGTAGACTCTGAATTTTTAATATTAATTTTTGGATTATAAAAGCTAGAATTTGAAACAAAATTCATCGGTATATATTTTTGACATTTAATAATAATCGAGCCGTCAGATAGTAATTTACGTTGCTGAACCCATAAGTTCGTACCTTGTAATAGTTGATCAACAGCTTGACCAACAGACTCGTGCACAATCCAACTATGACGGTCATGAATCTCTATAGCTACTTGAAAAGCAGAAGATGCTTTTCTTTCTAGAATACTTTTTTGAGATCCTCTTCTTTTTGCTTCATCATCTCCAAGAGTGACATATTGGATACCACCAATCAGGTCAGATAAAATAGGATTCTTTATTAAACTTTCTAAATAATTACCATGAGCCGTACCAACTAATTGAACTCCTCTCTCAGCTATTGTTCTAGCAGCTAAAGCTTCTAATTCTGTTCCTATTTCATCAATTATAATAACCTCAGGCATATGATTTTCTACTGCCTCGATCATTACTTGATGCTGTAACTCAGGTCTTGATACTTGCATCCTCCTAGCTCTTCCAATAGCAGGATGAGGTATATCACCATCACCAGCTATTTCATTAGATGTATCAATTATAACAACTCTTTTTTCCATTTCATCTGCTAAAACCCGCGCTATTTCTCTAATAGCAGTAGTTTTACCTACACCTGGCTTGCCTAATAATAATATAGAAGGATTTTTATCTAGTAAATCCCTAATAATACTTATAGTACCTAAAACAGCTCTACCTACTCTACATGTTAAACCAATAATACTTCCCTGTCGATTTTTAATAGAACTAATCCTGTGTAATGTCCTTTCAATACCAGAACGATTATCACCACTAAAATTTCCTATACGCTTAATAGAATAATCTAAATCTTGCCAAGTTATAATCTTACTAGATAAATACTCAGGTCCATCTGGAAAGCGCGCTTCTGGTTTTCTACCTAAATCCATAACTACCTCAATTAAGAGCTTACGATTAGTATGAACCTCTAAAGGATGCTTAATAAAATCAGGTAATATATCCAATAGTTGAGCTAAATCATCTGATATTAACATTATTAATTTATAAATAAATAAAACAACAATTTATATTGTTAAGTATAATAATTTTTAATATACTTATATAAAAAACAAGATGTATATAAGAGATATATCATATTTTTGTTATTGGCTATCAAGCGAATTTTTTATTATATAATTAATAATATACAATGGAAATATCATAATACAATAAGTCTATTATAATAAATGAATATACAAAAATATTTAAAAATCAACTACAATAATAAAAGTAAAATTATAAAGCAAAGTATGAGTTCAATATATTAATATTAGGAGAAAGTATAGTAAATATGAATTTTCAAATAAAAGATTTAAGAAAAATATTATATTCAATTAAAACAAATAAAATTTATCGCCTTAATATTGTCAGTGAAAAATTTGAATTATTCATTAATAAGGATAATATCATTTTTAATACAAATTCTACAATTACAAGAGAAAAACATTCTCATATTCCTATAAACAATGTAATTCCAGTGCAAAAAAACGAAAATGCACTAAAATATAATAGCTCTCATAATACACAAATACATTCAAACGAGAGTACAACCTATTCTACAATAGTATCACCTATGGTTGGTACATTTTATAGATCACCAGCACCAAATGAGCCCCCATTTATAGAAAAAAACGACTTAGTTAATAAAAAGCAAATAGTATGTATAATTGAAGCTATGAAATTAATGAACGAAATAGAAGCTGAAGTCAATGGAAAAATTATTGAAATATTAGTGCAAGACGGGGAAATTGTTGATTGTGGTCAAGCTCTAATGAAAGTGCAAACAATATAATAATTAAACATACTAAATATGAGCAATAAATCTCAGATTTTAACTATTGTTAACAGATTTTAGGGAATACGTTAGTTATATTTATAATATAATATAGTAATAAAAACTCAATTGTAAAACTAAATAGCTTAATATCAAGTAAATTTAGCAATGTACTTATAAAAGTAATGGTATATTTACATAGTTAGTGTTTTATTCAATTGTCTCATTGTATTTTATTAAAATAAACAGGAGAAGCTCAATGACAATTAGCTCACAAGAGCAAGAGACAAAAAAAGTTCAGGTTACTGTAGACAAAGATCCTGTTGCTACATCATTTGATAAATGGGCAAAACCCGGCCATTTTTCAAGAACTTTAGCTAAAGGTCCTAGAACTACTACTTGGATCTGGAATTTACATGCAGATGCTCACGACTTTGATAGTCATACAAGTTCTCTAGAAGAAATTTCACGAAAAATCTTTAGTGCACACTTTGGTCAACTAGCAATTATATTTTTATGGCTTAGTGGAATGTATTTCCATGGTGCAAAGTTCTCAAATTATGTAGCATGGCTTAGTAATCCAACTATGATTAAACCTAGTGCTCAAGTTGTATGGCCTATTGTTGGTCAAGAAATTTTAAATGGTGATGTGGGTGGAGGCTTCCAAGGAGTTCAAATTACATCTGGTTTTTTTCAACTCTGGCGTGCATCTGGAATAACAACAGAATTTGAACTTTATGCAACTGCAATAGCTGGACTATTTATGTCATTTTTAATGCTTTTTGCAGGCTGGTTTCACTACCATAAAGCTGCACCAAAACTCGAATGGTTTCAAAATGTTGAATCTATGATGAATCATCACTTAGCTGGTTTACTTGGATTAGGTTGTTTAGGATGGTCTGGACACCAAATTCATATTTCTATACCTATTAACAAATTATTAGATTCTGGTGTATCTCCACAAGAAATACCTTTGCCTCATGAATTTTTGGTTAATAGAGATCTGGTCAGTCAACTGTATCCTAGTTTCAGCAAAGGAATAATACCTTTCTTTAGTTTAAATTGGAATGAATATTCAGACTTTTTAACATTTAAAGGAGGATTAAATCCTGTAACTGGTGGTTTATGGTTAACTGATACAGCTCATCATCATCTAGCTTTAGCTGTATTATTTTTAGTAGCAGGTCATATGTACAGAACTAACTGGGGGATTGGACATAGTATGAAAGAAATACTAGAAGCTCATAAAGGCCCATTTACAGGAGAAGGACATAAAGGTCTTTATGAAATTTTAACCACTTCTTGGCATGCACAACTAGCAATAAACTTAGCAATGATGGGTTCATTAAGTATTATTGTAGCTCATCATATGTATGCAATGCCTCCATATCCTTACATTGCAACTGATTATCCAACACAACTATCTCTATTCACACATCATATGTGGATAGGAGGTTTTTGCATAGTAGGAGCAGGAGCACATGCTTCAATATTCATGGTTAGAGATTATAACCCAGCACAAAATTATAATAATGTACTAGATAGAATTATAAGACACAGAGATGCTATAATATCTCATTTAAATTGGGTATGTATCTTTCTAGGATTTCATTCATTTGGTTTATACATACATAATGACACGATGAGAGCTTTAGGTAGATCACAAGACATGTTTTCAGATACAGCTATACAATTACAACCCATATTTGCACAGTGGATACAAAATATTCACAATCTTGCACCAAGCAATACGAGTCCAAATGCCTTAGCAACAACTAGCTATGCATTTGGAGGAGATATAATAGCAATCAATAATAAAATTGCTATGATGCCTATAAAACTAGGAACAGCTGACTTTATGGTACATCATATTCATGCGTTCACCATTCATGTAACAGTACTTATATTAGTGAAAGGTTTTCTTTTCTCTCGTAATTCAAGATTAATACCGGATAAGTCTAATCTAGGATTCCGTTTTCCTTGTGATGGGCCTGGAAGAGGTGGGACATGCCAAGTATCTGGATGGGATCATGTATTTTTAGGTCTTTTCTGGATGTATAACTCATTATCTATAGCAATTTTTCATTTTAGCTGGAAAATGCAATCAGACGTTTGGGGAAGTGTTACATCTTCAGGAGCAGTATCTCATATTACAGGAGGTAATTTTGCTCAAAGCTCTATAACTATCAATGGCTGGTTAAGAGATTTTCTTTGGGCCCAGGCTTCCCAAGTAATTCAATCATATGGATCTGCTTTATCTGCATATGGTTTAATTTTTTTAGGAGCTCACTTTGTATGGGCATTCAGTTTAATGTTCCTATTTAGCGGGCGTGGATATTGGCAAGAACTTATAGAATCAATCGTATGGGCTCATAACAAAGTAAAAGTAGCACCATCTATCCAACCAAGAGCATTAAGTATTACACAAGGAAGAGCTGTAGGTGTAGCTCATTATTTATTAGGAGGAATTGGAACCACTTGGGCTTTCTTCTTAGCAAGAATTATATCAGTAGGATAAACTATTAAATCAGGAATATACAACAATGGCCACAAAATTCCCAAAATTTAGCCAAGCACTATCACAAGACCCTACAACAAGACGTATTTGGTACGGTATAGCAACAGCACATGATTTTGAAAGCCATGATGGAATGACAGAAGAAAATTTATACCAAAAAATTTTCTCTTCTCACTTCGGTCATATAGCTATAATCTTTCTATGGACATCAGGTAATTTATTTCATGTTGCTTGGCAAGGAAACTTTGAACAATGGGTAACACAACCCACAAAAATCAAACCGATTGCTCATGCAATATGGGACCCTCATTTTGGACAACCAGCTATAAAAGCATTTACAAAAGGTGGTGTATCATATCCAGTAGACATCACTTTTTCTGGTGTATATCACTGGTGGTATACAATAGGAATGAGAACTAATAATGACTTATATAATGCTGCATTATTCTTATTAGTACTATCTGCAGTTATGCTTTTTGCTGGATGGTTACATTTACAACCTAAATTCAAACCTGGTTTATCATGGTTCAAAAACAATGAATCAAGATTAAATCATCATCTATCAGCATTATTTGGACTAAGTTCATTAGCATGGACAGGACATCTTGTTCATGTAGCAATTCCAGAATCACGTGGACAACATGTAGGATGGGATAATTTTACATATACACTACCACATCCTTCTGGTTTACAACCATTTTTCACAGGTAACTGGAATATTTACGCTTCGAATCCAGATACATCAAACCATATATTTGGTACTAGTCAAGGAGCGGGAACGGCTATATTAACTTTTTTAGGTGGATTTCATCCACAAAGCCAGTCTCTATGGCTAACTGATATAGCCCATCATCATTTAGCAATTGCAATCATATTTATAATAGCTGGTCATATGTACAAGACCAATTGGGGTATTGGACATAATATTAAAGATATAATTGATGCACATCGCCCACCAAGTGGAAAATTAGGTAAAGGACATATTGGACTTTATGAAACAATAACAAATTCACTACACATGCAACTAGGATTAGCTTTAGCTTCTTTAGGTGTAATTACATCATTAGTCGCTCAGCATATGTATGCAATGCCTCCATATGCATTCATGGCTAAAGATTTTACAACACAAGCAGCTTTATATACACATCATCAGTATATAGCAGGTTTTCTAATGGTAGGTGCTTTTGCTCATGGTGCTATTTTTTTTATAAGAGATTATGATCCAGAAGAAAATAAAGAAAATGTTTTAGCTAGAATTTTAGACCACAAAGAAGCTATAATTTCACATCTAAGTTGGGTATGCTTATTTCTAGGATTTCATACATTAGGATTATATATTCATAACGATACAATGATTGCTTTTGGAACACCAGAAAAACAAATATTGATTGAACCAGTTTTTGCGCAATGGATACAAGCAAGTTCAGGAAAAGCACTATATGGCTTTGAAACTTTATTATCTTCTTCATCTAATATAGCAACAAAAGCAGGCAGTAACATATGGTTACCAGGATGGTTAGAAGCAATAAATAGTAATAAAAATTCTTTATTTTTAGCTATAGGACCTGGTGATTTTCTAGTTCATCATGCAATTGCATTAGGTTTACATACTACAACATTAATACTAGTAAAAGGTGCTTTAGATGCTAGAGGTTCAAAGCTAATGCCCGATAAAAAAGATTTTGGTTATAGTTTTCCTTGCGATGGTCCTGGAAGAGGTGGCACATGTGATATATCTGCATGGGATGCATTTTATTTATCTGTATTTTGGATGCTTAATACTATTGGATGGGTCACATTTTATTGGCACTGGAAACATATGACAATTTGGCAAGGTAATGTTAATCAATTTAATGAATCCTCGACTTATTTAATGGGATGGTTAAGAGATTATTTGTGGTTAAATTCATCTCCATTAATAAATGGGTACAATCCTTATGGTATGAATAATTTATCTGTATGGGCTTGGATGTTCTTATTTGGACATTTAGTATGGGCAACTGGATTTATGTTTTTGATATCTTGGCGTGGTTACTGGCAAGAACTTATAGAAACATTAGCTTGGGCACACGAAAGAACACCTCTTGCAAACTTAATTAGATGGAAAGATAAGCCTGTAGCACTATCTATAGTACAAGCAAGATTAGTTGGATTAATACATTTTTCTGTTGGATACATACTTACATATGCAGCATTTGTAATAGCATCTACATCAGGTAAATTTGGTTAAAAAATAAATAATAATACTTAAATTATTGCTTGATACTAAATCTAAGCAGTAATTTTTTATTGCAATACAAGAGTTTTTCTATTAAGATAATGTGTAAATTATTACAATAATATCAAAAATGGCCAAAAAAAGCATGTGTGAAAGAGAAAAAAAAAGAAAACAACTAATTGAAAAATATTACAGTCAAAGAAAAGAAATTAAAAATAAACTAAATAATAAATTAACCTTAATAGAACAAATAGAATTACAAAAAGAATTACAAAAACTACCTAAAAACAGCGCTCCTTGTCGTAAAAGAAATAGGTGCTGGAAAACAGGACGTAGTCGTGGATTTTACAAAGATTTTGGTTTATCAAGACATGTTTTCAGAGAGATGTCACATAAATGTTTATTACCTGGTGTCAAAAAATCTAGTTGGTAATATAATTATAAATTTTTATTATTATATTTACATAAATGCTGTTATAAAACATTTATATAAATAACTATTAACTATATTAATGACTATAATCCAAACTGATTACCTCTACGATACTGCAAATAAGCAGCTACTAATAAACCAAATAAGGTTACAGGAACTAATCCTAATACTATACCAGACAAAAGAGGTTCTACCATAATAAAAAATGAAAAAATTACTAAAATAAATTGACATAATACTGCTTATTTTATCATATCATCTAAAACCAATTGCCGCTTGCCATACAAAAGCTAATAATAAGAAAAACACAGGAATTACTGGTAATATATCAACTAAAGGTCGAAAAATTGAATAAGCCTCAGGTAATTTAGCTAGTACAATTGATGTAATCATAAAATAAACCTCTTTATCATTAATTTATATATTTATCTACTTATATTACTGAAATAAATTATTTATTATAAGCATAAAAAATAATGCATTCAGTATTTTTTTATAAATTTACTATAATCATAATAATTGTATCTGTATAAATACTAAATTGTTTAGATTATAAAAGATTATATATTCTATATACAAAAGAAAACAGTTTACAATAATAAATAAATTATGTATCACAATATATAATTATATATTATATATAAATTCATCTTTAAGTAATACAATTAAGATATTAAGAAATGTAAAAGGATTAAAACTATGACCATTATTATTCAGCTTTTAGTATTTATACTAGTTGTATTCTCAACTTTATTAGTAATAAGCATACCTGTAGCATTTGCATCTCCTGGAAAATGGGAAAAGTCTAAAAATTTAATTTATACTGGCGCAGGTATTTGGACTGGATTAGTATTGATAACAGGATTATTTAACTCCTTTATCAATTAAAAGTTATATATTGCTATATATAAATAAATGAAGATATCTTTAATATAAATGCTCTGCAAAATTTGACAAAATAATATTTTTTTGTAATTATATGAAGGTATAGCGGGTATAGCTCAGTGGTAGAGTGTAACCTTGCCAAGGTTAATGTCGCGCGTTCGAATCGCGTTACCCGCTTGTACTTTATTATGCTTCTTTAGAATTAGTATCTATAACAGAATCATCTGGTGATTTTTGAGAATTTTGTTGTGTAGAGCTATAGACTTTCTTACCTATATTCATCATTGCTTGTTGTAATTGATTCTTCATATTCTCAATTTGCTCATAATTATCCTCTTTAATATATAATTTTAAAGAATCTATAATCTTTTGAATACTTTGCTTTTCATCTTCACTAATTTTATCCTTAAGTTCATCAAGCTGATTTTGAGACTGATAACATAAAGCATCTGCCTGATTTTTCAAATCTATTTGTTCACGTTTCTTTTTATCAAGCTCTGAGTTCTCTTCTGCCTCTTTAACTAACTTTTCAACTTCCTCTTTAGGTAGTGTAGATGCACCTGTTATAGTAATAGATTGTTCTTTACCAGTTCCTTTATCTTTAGCTTTTACAGATAATATACCATTTGCATCTATATCAAACACAACTTCTATTTGAGGTACACCTCGAGGCGCAGGCATAATACCATCTAATCTAAAAGTACCTAAACTTTTATTATCTTTAGTAAACTCTCTTTCTCCTTGTAGAATATGAATTTCAACATTAGGCTGATTATCAACAGCTGTTGAAAAAATTTCAGATTTTTTTGTAGGTACTGTTGTATTACGGGTTATTATTTTAGTCATCACACCTCCAAGTGTTTCAACGCCTAAAGATAGAGGAGTTACATCTAGTAAAAGTATATCTTTTACTTCACCTGCTAAAACACCAGCTTGAACAGCCGCTCCAATAGCAACTACTTCATCCGGATTTACACTCTGATTTGGATCCTTACCTATTATTTTTTTAACTAATTCTTTGATAGCAGGAATTCTAGTAGAACCACCAACTAAAACAATCTCATCTATATCATCTGATGACAATTGAGCATCTTTTAATGCATTATTAACTGGTACTTCACAACGATCAATTAAATCTTTACATAAATACTCAAATTTTGCTCTAGTTATATTTTTTTCCAAATGTTTAGGACCTGTATCAGTAGACGTAATAAAAGGCAAATTAATATCAGTTTGAGATAAGCTAGATAACTCTATTTTTGCTTTTTCAGATGCTTCAGTTAATCTTTGTAAGGCTTGTCTATCTTTACCTAAATCAATGCCTTCATCATTATTAAATTCATTAATTAGCCAATCAACAATTTTTTTATCAAAATCATCACCTCCTAAATGGGTATCTCCAGATGTTGCTAAAACCTCAAAAACTCCATCACCCACCTCTAATATAGAAACATCAAATGTACCTCCACCAAGATCAAATACTAATATAGTTTCATTATTTTTTTTATCTAAACCATATGACAAAGATGCAGCTGTAGGTTCATTAATTATTCTTAAAACATCTAAGCCAGCAATCTGTCCAGCATCCTTAGTTGCTTGACGCTGAGAATCATTAAAATAAGCTGGAACAGTAATAACTGCTTGAGTAACTTGTTGACCCAAATAAGAACTAGCATCTTCTACTAATTTACGTAAAACTTGAGCAGAAATTTCTTCAGGAGCAAAATCTTTACCTAAAGCTGGACACTCTATCTTAATATTAGAATTAAGATCCGTCTTTACATTATAAGATGACTGATTTAATTCACTGGCTAATTCATCTTTTTTACGACCAATAAATCTCTTAACAGAATAGAAAGTATTCTCTGGGTTCATGACAGCTTGCCGCTTAGCTATCTGACCTACTAACTTATCTTGTTTTTTGGTATAAGCCACAACAGATGGTGTTGTTCTTACTCCTTCTTTATTAGGAATTACAGAAGGTTTCCCTCCTTCCATAACAGCAATAACAGAATTTGTAGTACCTAAATCAATTCCAACAACTTTCGCCATAAATTACCTCTTAAAAAATCAACTTAATTATGAATTTCACACTTCATAAATTTTTATATATAATTATATATTGCACTACGTTATATTATGAGTAAAGTCGTAATTACCGAACCTATTAAAGTCTATTACACGCTTACAATAAAATCAATAGGCTGCATTTTAAATACGATTACATATAAAAACATAAAACTTAACTATAAATATACATACATAAATTTATTGAAAAAGAAATTTATTATAATAGTAAACTTGAAAATTTTAACAATTTAACAGATAATAATTATATTATACTAAATATATATAATTAAGAAAGTTTAAAAAATTGAGGAGATAAAAAATATAATGAAAATCGGGCTACTAGGTAAAAAAATTGGCATGACTCAAATTTTTGACCAAAAAGGGAGAGCAGTGCCCGTAACTATTTTAGAGCTAGGACCATGCGTAGTAACTGAAATAAAAGATGTGATATCCCATGGATACAAAGCTATTCAATTAGGGTATATAAAAGTAAAAGACAATAAACTAAATAAAGCTCAGATTGGACATTTTAATAAATACAATATGCCATCTTTAAAGTATTTAAAAGAATATAGAATAGACTCACTAAAAGATTTTAAAATAGGCAAATGGGTTACAGTAGAGAATTTAAAAATTAACCAAAGTATTTCTGTATCAAGCATAAGCATAGGAAAAGGATTTACAGGATGTACTAAAAAACACAAGTTTAGTAGAGGACCAATGTCTCATGGTTCAAAAAATCACAAACAGCCAGGATCTATCGGAGCAGGAACAACACCAGGTAAAGTCTTTACTGGTAAAAAGATGGCTGGACATATGGGTAGCAAAAAAGTAACAATTCAAAATCTGAAAATTATAGATATTAAAACTAATAGTAATATTATTATAGTCAAAGGTTCCGTACCTGGAAAATCTGGCAATATTGTTAGCATTCATCAAAAATAGATTCATGAATACAAAAAAAAAATTAGTCTATTCAATAATATCTTCTAAAGATATAAACGAAACATATGATCAAGAAATGATTATAAAATTATGTAAGCAAGATAATAACAATATACATGTACTACACCGAGCACTTATACAACAATTAATTAATAATAGAGCAAATAATGCAAATACAAAAACACGTAGCGAAGTAAGAGGAGGAGGTAAAAAACCATGGAAACAGAAAGGAACCGGTAGAGCAAGAGCTGGTTCTAATAGGTCTCCTCTATGGAGAGGAGGTGGAGTAATATTTGGACCTCACACTAAAACAAATAAAAATAAAATAAATAAGAAAGAAAAAAGATTAGCATTACGAATATTAATAGAAAATAAATTTAAAAACACAATAATTACAGAGAATTTTATAGATCAATTAAGCAAACCAAATACTAAAATCATAATTGATAGATTAAAAAAATATAAACTAGATACAAACAAAAAAAATAATATTTTAATTATAGTAAGTGAAAAAACATGTAATTTGTATCTTTCTACTCGAAACTTAAAAAATGTAGAACTTTTAAATGCCAATCATCTTAATATTATTTCTTTACTAAAAGCAAATCAAATTATAATAAATAAAGACGCATTAAACATTATTAATAAAACATATAATGAGCAATAGCATAAATAAAAAAGATGTAACGGACATAATTAAATATCCAATACTCACAGACAAAACGACTCAGATATTAGAAGACAGCAGATATTCTTTTGCTGTTGAAATTAAAGCTAAAAAATTAGAAATTAAACAAGCTATTGAACAATTATTTCATGTAAAAGTTAAAAAAATTAATACATTAATTATAAAACCGAAAAAAAAACGTGTAGGTAAATATATAGGTTACAAAAATAAATATAAGAAAGCTATTGTAAAACTTCATGATAGATATGAAATAAATTTATTTTTAAATAGTTGAAATTATACAAATACTCCAAATTAATCAAATGACTATTCGTTTATATAAAGCATACACACCTGGTACAAGAAATAGAACTATATCTACATTTGATGAAATAACAAACAGCAAACCAGAAAAGTCATTAATAGGTAAAAATCATCGTTGCCAAGGACATAATCATAGAGGGATTATTACATCACGCCATAGAGGTAAAGGACACAAAAGAAGGTATAGAAAAATAGATTTTAAACGTAATAAATATAATATTAAAGCTACAGTAGCAAGCATAGAATATGATCCAAATAGAAATGCAAGAATAGCACTACTATATTACTCCGATGGTGATAAAAGATACATTTTACATCCAAGATCATTAAATATTGGTCAAACAGTTATTTCAGGACCTAATGCTCCTTTAGAAGTAGGCAACTCTTTACCTTTGCACTTGATTCCATTGGGTACAGCTGTCCACAATATAGAATTAACACCAAAAAGAGGGGGACAAATTGTAAGAGCAGCTGGAACATACGCGCAAATAGTTGCAAAAGAAGGCGCATTTGCGACATTAAAACTACCATCAAATGAAGTAAGATTAATTAGAAAAGAATGCTTTGCTACCATAGGCCAAGTAGGAAATATTGATGCTAGTAATATTAGTATAGGAAAGGCTGGACGAAACCGATGGCTAAGTAAAAGGCCTAAAGTTAGAGGAGTAGTAATGAATCCTATAGATCATCCTCATGGAGGCGGAGAAGGACGTTCTCCAATAGGAAAACCTCATCCAGTAACTCCATGGGGAAAACCTACGTTAGGAAGAAAAACTCGCAAGCATCCTAAATATAGCAATCGTTATATACTAAGGAAAAGAAAATAAAAGTAAAACATATAAAATCAACTTATCATGTCTAGATCTCTAAAAAAAGGCCCTTATATAGAAATTAAACTACTTAAGAAAATAGAAAAACTAAACCAACAAACATCTAAAAAAACGTTAAAAACATGGTCAAGATCTTCAACTATTATTCCACAAATGATAGGTCATACGATAGCTGTTTATAATGGAAAACAATTTTTTCCTGTATTTATATCTGATCAAATGGTAGGTCACAAGCTTGGTGAATTTGTACCGACAAGAAACTTTAGAAGTCACATAAAAAGTGATAGGAAAACAAAAAAATAATTATGCAATAAATAAAATGTCAAAAACTCAAGCAGTAGGAAAATATTTGCGCTTATCCGCACATAAGGCAAGAAGAGTTTTAAATCAAATCAAGGGGAAAAACTATCAAGAAGCAATATTAGCACTTGAATTCATGCCATACAAACCATGTAGAATTATAAAAAAAATTCTAGAATCAGCTGGAAGTAATGCGTTAAATCTTAAACAGGAAAAACAAAGTTTAATTATTGAAGAAGCTTTCGCAAATGAAGGTCCAAAAATAAAAAGGTTTCAACCAAGAGCACAAGGAAGAGCATTTAAAATACATAAACCAACATGCCATATCACAATTAAATTAGGATCAAAATCATAAAAAATGGGACAAAAAACACATCCATTAGGATTTAGAATAGGTATTACACAATCACATAGTTCTTCCTGGTTTTCAAATATGAAATCATATTCGAAACTGGTTCAAGAGGATTATAAAATCAGAAGTTTAATAGAAAAAACACTATATAATGCAAGTATCACATTAATTCATATAGACAGAAAAGTTGATCAAATTCAAATACAAATACATACAGCTAGACCAGGTATTATATTAGGTAAAATGGGTAGGGGCTTAGAAAATATAAGAAAACATATAGAAAATGAATTAAATAACACTGCACACATTAGAGTAAATCTTATAGAAATCACAGATCCTGATAAAGAAGCAACACTGATCGCTGAATTTATAGTACAACAACTTGAAAAGAGAATAGCTTTCAGAAGAGTCATGAGACAAGCTATTCAAAGATCTCAAAAAGCAAAAAATCAAGGAATCAAAATTCAAGTTTCCGGTAGACTAAATGGTGCTGAAATAGCAAGAAATGAATGGATTAGAGAAGGTCGTGTACCACTACAAACTCTAAGAGCAAACATAGACTATTCATATAAAACAGCTTCTACTATATATGGAATATTGGGTGTAAAAGTATGGCTATTTAAAGGCGAGAAAGTTACCATACATAATGCAAAATTAAATTAAAGGCTATGATACTATAATATTGCAATAAAATTTATTAATAATATGCTAAGTCCCAAAAGAACAAAATTTCGTAAACAACATCGTGGTCGCATGAATGGTAAAGCAAAAAAAGGAAATCACATTGCATTTGGTGAATATGGATTACAAAGCTTAGAACCTGCATGGCTAACAGCAAGACAAATTGAAGCTACAAGAAGAACAATTACAAGATACGTAAAAAGAGGTGGAAAATTATGGATCAGAGTTTTTCCAGATAAACCAGTAACAGCTAGGCCAGCAGAAACAAGAATGGGTTCAGGAAAAGGTTCTACAGAATATTGGGTTGCAGTTATTAAACCTGGTCATATACTATTTGAAATAACAGGTGTACCTAAACAAACTGCTGAAGAAGCTATGAAATTAGCATCATATAAATTGCCAGTAAAAACTAAATTTATAAGTAAAAAATAATATATAATTATGCCTCTAACAAAGTTTCAAACTATTAAACATTTGACCAATAATGAAATTGAAGAAAAAATTATAAAACTAAAAAAAGAACTATTTAACTTAAAATTAAAAAAAGCAACAAGGCAAACTATAAAACCACACTTATTCAAACACAAAAAACACGAGTTAGCTCAATTATTAACAATCAAAAATATTAAATTATGTATCCCAAATATACAATCGGAATAGTAGTTAGTAATAAAATGAACAAAACAATTACTGTAGCTGTCAAGAATAAGATATCACATACAAAATATCAAAAAGTACTTACAAAAACTAATAAATATTATGCACATGATGAAAACAATGAATGCAATATAGGTGATATTGTAAAAATCAAACCTCATAAACCTATGAGCAAAAAAAAACGTTGGATCTTAATAGAAAAAATATTAGAAAAATGATACAAACACAAAGTTATTTAAATATTGCCGATAATAGTGGTGCACGCAAAATTATGTGTATCCAGATTTTAGGAAGTAATAATCCTTCGTATGCTGGTATAGGAGATATTATAATTGGAGTTGTAAAAGATGCATTACCCAATATGCCAATAAAAAAATCTGATATCATTAGAGCTGTAATTGTAAGAACTCGAAAAGCAATACGACGAAATGATGGAATGAGTATAAGATTTGATGATAATGCAGCCGTTATAATAAGCCAAGAAAATAATCCGAGAGGTACAAGAGTATTTGGTCCTATAGCTAAAGAATTACGAGATAAAAACTTTTCAAAAATTATATCATTAGCACCAGAGGTTGTATAATGCAAATAAAAAAAACAATTACAAAAATGCATGTTAAAAGAGGAGAAATAATACAAGTTATATCTGGTCGAGATAAAGGTAAAATAGGAAAAATAATTAAGGTTTTAGCAAAAAGCAATAAAATTATTGTTGAAAACTTGAATATAGCTACAAAACACCTAAAAGCACAAAAAGATAATAATGGTGGTAGCATTATTAGAATTGAAAAACCTATTAACAGCTCAAATGTTGTTTTATATAAACAAAGATAGACTAATATATAAATACATAATTATAAAACATATTCAAGCATGGAAAACACATTAAAAAAACTTTATAAAGAAAAAATTTGCCATGAACTACAAAGTAAATTTAAATACAATAATATTCATGAAATACCTAAAATTATAAAGATAACAATTAATCGAGGCTTAGGAGAAGCTGCTAATAATAATAAAGTACTCGAAAAAAATATTAATGAAATAACAACAATCACAGGTCAAAAGCCCAAAATTACAAAATCTAAAAAAGCTATAGCGGGCTTTAAGATACGTGAAAATATACCCATTGGCCTAATGGTTACTTTAAGAAGAGACAAAATGTATGATTTTTTGAATAAATTAATTAATCTAGCTTTACCAAGAATTAGAGACTTTAGAGGCATAAGCTCGAAAAGTTTTGATGGTAGAGGTAATTATAATTTAGGCTTAAAAGAACAAATCATTTTCCCAGAGATTAAATACGATGATATTGATAAAATCAGAGGATTAAATATTACAATAGTTACAACAGCTAAAAATAATGAAGAAAGTTTTGCACTTTTACAAAAATTTGGTATGCCTTTTATAAAATAACTTAAAAATGATAATCACAAAAATATATCAAGAATTAATGGAGTGTAAAAAGTGATTGATGACATAATTGCCGATATGCTAACTCGTATTAGAAATGCAAACTTAGCAAAACATCAAATTGTTCAAGTCTATTCAACTAAAATGACTCGAAATATAGTAAAAGTGTTAAAAGAAGAAGGCTTTATTTATAAATTCGAAGAAATTGGAGAAAAAAGTAGCAAATATTTACTTATATCATTAAAATACAAAGGCAAACATAAAAAGCCTGTTATTACTTCTTTAAAAAGAATAAGCAAACCTGGCTTAAGAGTATATGCTAATTATAAAGAACTTCCTAAAGTTCTCGGAGGAATTGGAGTCGCTATCATTTCAACATCAAAAGGAGTTATGTCTGATCATCATGCCAGGCATTACGGATTAGGTGGAGAAATTTTATGTTATATATGGTAAAAATAATGAAAAAATAATAATGTCTAGAATAGGAAAAAAAACGATTAATTTACCGCAAAATACTGATATAAAAATCATAGAAAACAGTTTATACGTTTCAGGTCCTAAAGGACAATTATCATATCAGTTGCCAGAAGTAATAAAAGTAAAGTACGATGAAGAAAATCAAACACTACAAATCTATAAAGCATATGAAAATAAAGAAGCACAAAAAATGCATGGCTTATCAAGAACCCTAATCAATAATATGTTAATAGGTGTTTCTAAAGGATTTGAAAAGAAACTAGAAATTCGAGGTGTCGGCTATAGATCACAATTACAAGGAAAAAGTTTAATACTTAATGTTGGATATAGTCATGCAGTTACTATAAAACCACCTGAAGATATTATTCTAGAAGTAGAAAATAACACTAATATTACTGTAAAAGGCATCCAAAAAGAAATAGTAGGAGAAATAGCTGCCCAGATTAGGCGAATTAGACCGCCTGAACCATATAAAGGAAAAGGTATTAGATATTTAAATGAAACAATTAATATAAAAGTGGGTAAAGCTGGAAAATAATAATTAAAGTAGTCACTAATTCACGGAAGGAATGAAAAAAAAGATTAAAGGAACAGAAAATCGGCCACGTCTTTGTGTGTTTAGATCAAATAAACATATATATGCACAAATTATAGATGATACAAAAAGGAAAATCATCACTAGTAGCTCAACAACAGAAAAAATAATCAAAGAACAAATAAAAATCACTGACAATTGTAGCGCTGCACGCAGCATTGGACAATATATAGCTCAAAAATTAAAAACATTAGGTATTCAAGAAATTGTATTTGACCGTCAAAATAAAATATACCATGGTAGGATTCAGGCATTAGCAGAAGCAGTCAGAGAAGAAGGCATAAAATTCTAACTTTAAAAATTATGAAAAAAAAATCCTTTAAAAATAAAGAACTAGAAAATAACTGGGAAGAAAAAGTTGTACAAGTCAAAAGAGTGACAAAAGTAGTCAAAGGAGGAAAAAAATTAAGTTTTAGAGCTATTTTAGTTGTAGGCAATCAACAAGGACAAATAGGAGTAGGCATTGGTAAGGCCAGTGATGTTATAGGAGCTGTAAAAAAAGGTGTTAGCGATGCAAAAAAAAATATAATTAATGTACCTCTAACTAAATCATATTCTATACCTCATAAGATAGAAGGAATCTCAGGAGCAGCCAAAATAGTTTTAAGACCATCAGCTATAGGATCAGGAGTTATTGCAGGCGGATCTACACGAACGGTTTTAGAGCTTGCTGGAATTAAAAATATTTTAGCTAAACAATTAAGATCCAAAAACAGCTTAAATAATGCACGTGCTGTATTAAACGCATTAAGCCAACTAAGAACATTCCAAAGCACAGCAAAAAACAGAGATATCAATATAGAAAAACTTTATAATATCTAAAAGTAATGCACATATGAGATGAAAGCTAGAAGACAATTACAACAAAAGCTATTAATTACATTAATACTATTAATTTTAGCCCGACTAGGCATATTTATTCCTATACCAGGCATAGATCATAACTCACTTAATCATAATATTAATAAGAATGGACTAATAAATTTTTTAAACATTTTTTCAGGAGGGGGCTTTTCAACAATAGGAATTTTTGCATTAGGAATAGTTCCTTATATAAATGCATCAATCATGATGCAATTATTAATAAAATCAATACCTATACTAGAGAATTTACAAAAAGAAGAAGGAGACTCTGGAAAACAAAAATTAACACAAATAACACGCTATTTTACCTTGATTTGGAGCATCATACAAAGTATAGGCATATCTTTATGGATTAAACCTTATGTTTTCAACTGGAACTACTATTTCATATTAGATTGTATTATTGCATTAAGCACAGGATCTTTAATCATTATGTGGTGCGCAGAAATTATTACGGAATATGGAATAGGAAATGGGGCATCATTATTAATTTTTCAAAATATCATTTCAGGTATACCTAAAAACTTACAGAATTACAAAATCAATATTTATGACAAACAAACATTAATAAATGTATGCTTCTTTTTTATATTATTTATAATGATTTTAATTATAAATATTTTAATTCAGGAATCTCGACGAAAAATCATAATTGTGTCAGCAAAACAATTAAGTAAAATTAATATATTAAATCCTCAAAGTTATATACCACTAAAACTTAATCAAGGTGGTGTTATGCCAATTGTGTTTGCATCCGCAACAATGACATTACCTATATATATTTTAGATCATGGAAAAATATCTAAAATACATAGTATTCTCACTCTATTTCTACCGGGGCATATTTTATATTTGCCAGCATATGGACTATTAATAATTTGTTTTAATTATTTTTATACATCATTAGTTTTAAATCCAGAAGACATAGCAGAAAATTTAAACAAAATGGGTGCTAGTATACCTTCAATCAGACCTGGATCTAATACAGTTAAATATATAAAAGAAATACTAGACAAAATGACACTACTTGGAGGAATATTTTTATTTATAATAGCTTTTATTCCTTTTTTAATAACCAAAACAACAAAAACAAACGCTTTGCAAGGATTAGGAACTACATCTTTATTGATATTAGTAGGAGTAGCTATTGAAACAGCAAAACAAATTCAAACATATATAATATCTCAGCAATATGATAATATAATTGAATAAACAATCAAAAAATAATAATACCACAATGAAAGTTAGACCATCCGTTAAAAAAATTTGTGATAAATGTAGAATTATACGTAGACATAGAAAAATAATAGTAATTTGCGAAAATACAAAACACAAACAAAGACAAGGATAATATATTCAAATAATAAAGGTATAAAATGACAAGAATAGTAGGTGTAGATTTGCCTAAAAATAAACGCATAGAAATCTCATTAACATACATTTATGGTATAGGGAAGTCAAAAGCAAGACAAATCTTAGAACAACTTAAAATAAATCGCAACATTAAAACATATGAACTTAATGATGAACAAATCATACTAATCAGACAAATACTTAGTAGTGACTATCAAGTAGAAGGAGATTTAAAAAGGATAGAAGCGTTGAATATTAAAAGACTAATGACAATTTGTTCATATAGAGGAAAAAGGCATCAATTAGGTCTACCATTAAGAGGACAAAATACAAGAACTAATGCCCGTACAAAAAGAGGCATTAAGAAAACAATGGCCGGAAAGAAAAAAGCTCCACGTAAATAAAAATAGCATAATAAATCTATAATAAATACATGGCTAGACAAACAAAAAAAAAATATACAAAACAGAAAAAAAATATTATTAATGGAATAGCACATATAAAATCTACATTTAATAATACTATTATAACAATTACAGATCTTAAAGGATCTACTTTATCTTGGTCTTCATCAGGAGCAAATGGATTTAAAGGAACTAAAAAAGGAACACCTTTTGCTGCACAAATAGCTGCAGAAAAAGCTGCTAAACAAGCAATAGAACAAGGAATTCGACAAACAGAAGTACTAGTTAACGGACCAGGAGCAGGACGTGAAACAGCTATCAGATCATTACAAGCAACTGGAATTAATATAACTTTAATCAAAGATATTACTCCTACACCTCATAATGGCTGTAGACCACCTAAAAAAAGACGTGTTTAAATTATAAAACTTGCTAAATGCTGCTGCATATTGAATAATTTTGTATGACTCATTTCCAAATAGAATGTGTAGAATCAAAAATAGAAAGTAATCGTAAACAATATGGCCGTTTCATTTTAGGCCCACTTAATAAAGGGCAAGGTATTACATTAGGTAATTCATTAAGAAGAACTCTTCTATCAGATTTAGAGGGTGCCGCAATTGTAGCCGTACGAATTGCTGGTATTAACCATGAATTTTCAACTATTACAGGAGTACGAGAAGATGTATTAGAAATTTTACTTAATTTGAAGGAAGTAGTTTTAAAAAATTATAGTGATTCATCTCAAATAGGTCGAATACGAGTTCAAGGACCAGCTATTATTACTACTGGCTTGTTTGAATTACCACCTGAAATTCATATTATTGATCCACAACAATATATAGCAACTATATGTAATAATACTATCTTCGAAATGGAATTTCGCGTTGAAACAGGAAATGGTTATAAGCTAGTCACGAAAGGAATGGATAAAAAATCTATAGATTTTTTACAAATAGATGCCATATTCATGCCAGTAGTTAAATTTAATTATAAAGTAGAAGAAAAAAAAATCAATTCAACACTTATTCAAGAAAACCTATCTTTAGAGGTTTGGACAAATGGTAGTTTATCTCCACAAGAAGCCATTAGCCAAGGAGCACAAGTTTTAACTAAATTATTTTATCCTCTAACTAATCTCAACTTTAAAAGTGTTGACAATATAAAAAATGAATATGAAGAAGAAATTAATCAAGTACTGATAGAAGAACTACAATTATCCGTTAGAGCATACAATTGTCTTAAAAGAGCTCAAATCAATTCTATTTCAGATCTATTAGACTACTCACAAGATGAACTATTAGAAATAAAAAACTTTGGCCAAAAATCAGCAGAAGAAGTAATTGAAGCATTACAGAATAAACTTGGAATTAAATTACCTAAAGAAAAGAATATAGAAAGAGATTAAAAAAGTAATAAATTTATATTATCTATTAAGCAGTAAATATATTTATGAAAAAATAAGAATCATGAACACAACATATATAGCAAGGCAGCAAAAAGATAGTAAATGGTACATCATTGATGCTAAAAACAAAAATCTGGGTCGTCTTAGTAGCCAAATAGCCCAATTATTAAAAGGAAAAAATTCTGCTTCATATACACCATATATTAATCATAAGATATATATTATATTGATAAATTCTAAATTAATCCAAGTAACAGGCAAAAAATTCACTCAAAAGACATATAAACAATACTCTGGTTATCCGGGAGGATTGAAAAGTAGGAAATTCAGTTATATCTTATCACAAAAGCCAAATATGATATTAGAAAAATCTATCAAAGGTATGCTACCTAAAGGTATTTTAGGTAGAAAATTATTTACACAACTAAAAATTTATCCAGATAATAAACATCCTCATCAACCACAAAAACCAGAAGTAATTACAGTAATTTAATAATATATACACATGACTATTTTAAGAAAGAATTCTAAAATAATTTATTCAGGTACAGGCAGACGCAAAACATCCATTGCTAGAGTAAAACTAGTACCAGGATCTGGAAAACTAATTATTAATGGCTTACCAGGTGAATCATACTTACAATTTAGTCCTAATTATTTAAGAGTTTCATATTCCCCTTTAAAACTTCTTGGATTAAGTAAAGAATATGATATATATGTAAACACTGAAGGGGGAGGATTAACCGGTCAAGCAAGCGCAATAAAACTAGGATTGGCAAGAGCATTATGTACAATGAATCCTGAAAACCGTACAACTTTAAAGGCTGAAGGATTTTTGACAAGAGATGCTAGAATAAAGGAACGTAAAAAATATGGTTTACGAAAAGCAAGAAAAGCTCCACAATATTCAAAACGATAAAATAAAAAATAGTAATAAATTTCATGATCTGAATAAAAATATATGGCTAATAAGGATATACATCCAAAATGGTATAATAATGCTAAAGTATATTGCGATGGAAAACATATTATGACAGTAGGTTCAACTAAACCTGAGTTATACGTAGATATATGGTCAGGAAATCATCCTTTCTTTACAGGTTCACAAAGGATTATAGATACAGAAGGAAGAGTTGAAAAATTCATGCGTAAATATAATATGCAGACAAATAGTAACAAATAAAAAATACAGGGTTTGACAGGGTATATATCAATATTTATAATGTTAAGGATATTTATTAAAATATCAATATAAAAATGCCAACAATTCAACAACTTGTAAGATTACAAAGACAAAGATTAAGTAAAAAAACTAAATCTCCCGCATTAAAAAGTTGTCCACAAAGAAGAGGAGTATGTACTAGAGTTTACACAACTACACCTAAGAAGCCGAATTCAGCTTTAAGAAAAGTAGCAAGAGTTAGGTTGACTTCAGGATTCGAAGTAACAGCATATATACCAGGTATAGGGCATAATATACAGGAACATTCAGTAGTATTAATAAGAGGTGGGCGTGTAAAAGATTTACCAGGAGTACGCTATCATGTAGTGCGAGGTATTTTAGATGCTTCTGGAGTAAAAGATAGAAAAAAAAGTCGCTCAAAATATGGAACTAAAAAACCAAAAACATAAAATTTGAAAACCTATAATATACAACTACAATATAAAAAATGTCACGTCGAAATAAATCTAAGAGAAGATTAATTAGTAAAGATCCTGTACATGATAGTCAACTTATAAATATGCTAACTGTTAGAATATTAAAGCACGGTAAAAAAGGATTAGCATATAAAATAGTTTATCAAGCATTAGATATAATTCATAATAAAACATCTAAAGATCCTCTAGAAATATTAGAGAAAGCTATACGTAATGCAACACCTCTGGTAGAAGTTAAAAGCAGACGAATTGGAGGATCAACATATCAAGTTCCAATGGAAGTAAGAGCATATCGTGGAACAAATCTAGCTCTTAGATGGATGGCTAAATTTGCTCATACAAGATCTGGAATAAGTATGGCTTTTAAGTTAGCAAATGAGATCATTGATGCATCTAATGAAAATGGTAACACCATTAGAAAAAAAGAAGAAACACACCGTATGGCTGAAGCTAATAAAGCATTTGCTCATTACCGTTATTGAAATTGCAATAATTATAACAAACATTAAAGAGAAAGGAGACTTTAGATTATGGCACGTGCAAAATTTGAACGAAAAAAACCTCATGTTAATATTGGAACAATAGGACATGTTGATCATGGGAAAACAACACTTACAGCAGCTATATCAGCTACTTTAGCCGCTGCAAATGATACAAAAGCAAAAAAGTTTGATGAAATTGATGCAGCTCCAGAAGAAAAAGCAAGAGGAATAACAATTAACACAGCACATGTTGAATACGAAACTGAAAATCGCCACTATGCCCATGTAGATTGTCCAGGTCATGCAGATTATGTAAAAAACATGATTACAGGTGCAGCTCAGATGGATGGAGCTATTCTTGTCGTATCAGCAGCTGATGGACCAATGCCTCAAACAAGAGAACATATCTTACTTGCGAAACAGGTCGGAGTACCTAATATTGTAGTTTTTTTAAATAAACAAGACCAAGTAGATGATGAAGAGCTATTAGAACTAGTAGAACTAGAAGTGCAAGAACTACTTGTACAATATGATTTTCCAGGTGAAGATATTCCATTTATAGCAGGTTCTGCACTATTAGCATTAGAACAAGTGACAGAAAACAATAATATTCAACGAGGAGAAAACGAATGGGTTGACAAAATTCATTCATTGATGGATGCAGTAGATGAATATATACCAACACCTGTTAGAGATGTTGAAAAAACATTTCTAATGGCAGTAGAAGATGTTTTTTCAATTACAGGAAGAGGTACTGTAGCCACAGGAAGAATTGAAAGAGGTATCATAAAAGTTGGTGACACAATAGAAATAGTTGGATTAAGAGAAACTGCTACCACTACAATTACTGGACTTGAAATGTTTCAAAAAACTTTAGATGAAGGTATGGCAGGAGATAATATAGGTATACTATTGCGAGGAATACAAAAAAAAGATATTGAAAGAGGAATGGTTCTAGCACAACCTGGAACAATTACACCTCACACACAGTTTGAAGCAGAAGTATATATACTTACTAAAGAAGAAGGTGGAAGACATACTCCTTTTTTTTCAGGGTACCGTCCACAATTTTATGTGCGAACTACTGATGTAACAGGAACAATTACAAAATTCACTGCAGATGATGGTTCGGCTGCAGAAATGGTTATGCCAGGCGATAGAATAAAAATGAGCGCTGAGTTAATTAATCCTATTGCTATTGAACAAGGGATGAGGTTTGCCATACGTGAAGGAGGAAAAACTGTAGGAGCTGGTGTAGTATCTAAAATTCTTGAGTAAAAATAAATATATGAAAATTCACGATCAATATAAAATACGTATTAAACTAAAAGCCTACGACCATACTTTATTAGTTACATCATGCAAAACAATACTTGATACAGCTTATAGAACAAAAGTTAAAACTAAAGGACCAATAGCTTTACCAGTAAAAAGAAAAATTTATTGTGTTTTACGGTCACCACATGTAGATAAAGATTCTAGAGAACATTTTGAAATAAGATCACATAGAAAAATTATTGATATATATGAACCATCTTCAGAAACAATTGATTCTTTAATGAAACTCAATATTCCTTCAGGCGTAGATATAGAAGTAAAACTATAAAATTATAGGTCGAATACATATAATGTATTCGACCTATAATTTTATAGAAAAAAATTAATACAATTTTGCTTCCTGGTTTATCATAATTTCACAATCACTAGAAGGACAACTTACACAAGTTAATACAAAACCTGCAGCTATTTGTTCGTCATCTAAAAAGGATTGATCTGATTGATCAACTGTACCACTAATCAATTGACCAGCACAAGTAGAACAAGCACCTGCTCTACAAGAATAAGGTAATTCAATACCATCATCTTCAGCCTGATCTAAAATATAAGTATCACTAGGACAATTTATCGTGTATTGTTTACTGGGTTCTGGATCAACTAAAATAACTTCGAACGTAGACATATTACTTACTCCTATAATAGTAAAATACTAAAATTGTGAAAATACTATAATCAACATATAACATATAATAGTAAATCACAAAATAAAATAAATAAACATATAATATTTAAATATAGTTAAAATATATAGAAAAAATATTATAATGGCAAGCAAAAAATTTCTAAATAAATTTACAAAATCAATATAATGTTAAAAACCTCGAAAAATAATAATATAAAACTAAAACCTAAAAAGAATATTAAATCCAAAATATACATAAGAAATGTATTTCAAGAAATATTTTGCTTGATTAAAAGATATTATATACAAATGAGAAGAAGACCTTCTAGTTTATTTTCAGGTATTATACAGCCACTTTTATGGCTTATTTTATTTGGAGCATTATTCCAAAATGCACCAGTCAATTTACTAACACAAAATAAAACTTATTATCAATTCTTGAGTCCAGGAATTATAGTTTTTTCATCTTTTACAGGAGCGATTAATTCAGGTTTGCCTTTAATGTTTGATAGAGAGTTTGGTTTCTTAAACAGATTACTTGTAGCACCATTAAAATCACGTGACTCTTTATTAATATCTACAATTATCTTTATTGCAACTATAACAATATTACAAACAAGCTTTATAATCGTATCAAGCCTATTAATCGAATATAATAAATTAAATATTCAACAAGTTATAACTATATTTATCATACTTGTATTAATTATACTAAGTGTAGCGAGTATAAGTATTTTACTAGCATTTATTCTACCTGGTCATATCGAATTTCTTGCAGTTATATTAATTATAAACTTACCAACCTTATTTTCTAGTACAGCATTAGCTCCATTATCTTTTATGCCTTACTGGTTACAAATAATTGCTAGTATTAACCCATTAACTTATGCGATAGAAAGTATTAGATCTCTTTATTCAATAACTTATTTAAAACACGATACAAACATTATTAAAACAGCATGGTTAAATTTAAATATACATGATAGTATATGCCTTTTAACAATCATAACAATTATATGCTTCTATTTAGTAAAAAAAATTATTCTATATAAATGTGAGTAAAACTTAATTAATTGATCTGAAGAATGTTATAATAAACTACTATGTAGTTAATATATATAAAATAGTAAGAAAAGCAAGAATTTAACATCTCTTGACTAGGAGGATTATAGTTCAATGGGATTACCATGGTATCGTGTACATACAGTTGTATTAAATGATCCAGGACGTTTAATATCTGTTCACTTAATGCATACAGCTTTAGTAGCAGGATGGGCAGGTTCTATGGCTTTATATGAATTAGCTGTCTTTGATCCTTCTGATCCAGTATTAAATCCTATGTGGAGACAAGGAATGTTTGTTATGCCTTTTATGGCAAGACTTGGAGTAACAGATTCATGGGGTGGATGGAGCATTACAGGAGAAAGTATTTCTAACCCTGGATTATGGAGTTTTGAAGGTGTTGCTATAACTCATATAGTATTATCAGGTATGTTATTTTTAGCTTCTATATGGCACTGGGTTTATTGGGATTTAGAGTTATTTAGAGATCCACGGACAGGTGAACCTGCATTAGATTTACCTAAAATATTTGGTATTCACCTTCTATTATCCAGTTTGCTATGTTTTGGTTTTGGTGCATTCCATGCAACAGGATTATTTGGACCTGGCATATGGATATCAGATGGATATGGTATAACAGGAAAAGTCCAGCCTGTTGCACCAGCTTGGGGTCCAGATGGTTTCAATCCATTTAACCCAGGAGGAATAGCATCGCATCATATAGCAGCAGGAACAGTAGGAATATTAGCAGGTCTATTTCATCTGACTGTAAGACCACCACAACGCTTATATAGAGCTTTAAGAATGGGAAATATAGAAACCGTACTATCTAGTAGTATCTCTGCTGTCTTCTTTAGTGCATTCGTAACATGTGGAACTATGTGGTATGGTTCAGCAACAACTCCTATCGAACTATTTGGACCAACTAGATATCAATGGGATAGCGGATATTTTCAACAAGAAATTGAAAGAAGGGTTGAGAATTCATTAAATGAAGGAACAACCCCAGAAGAAGCATGGTCGAAAATACCTGACAAACTAGCATTTTATGATTATATAGGAAATAATCCTGCAAAGGGCGGCTTATTTAGAGCTGGCCCTATGGATAAAGGGGATGGTATAGCAGAAGCATGGCTAGGGCATCCAATATTTCAAGATAAAGAAGGAAGGGAATTAACTGTCAGAAGAATGCCTGCATTTTTCGAAACTTTTCCAGTAATACTTGTAGATAAAGATGGAATAATTCGAGCTGACATACCATTCAGAAGAGCTGAATCAAAATATAGCATTGAACAAGTTGGTGTAACTGTTAGTTTTTATGGAGGAAAATTAAATGGTAAAATATTTACTGATGCACCTAATGTAAAGAAATATGCACGTAAAGCACAATTAGGAGAAGTATTTGAATTTGATCGTACAACATTAGAATCAGATGGAGTATTCAGAAGTAGCCCTAGAGGATGGTTTACATTTGGACATGCAAACTTTGCATTAATTTTTTTCTTTGGACATTTATGGCATGGCTCAAGAACTATATTCAGAGACGTATTTGCTGGGATTGGTGCAGAAGTAACAGAACAAGTAGAATTTGGCGCATTCCAAAAATTAGGAGATAGAAGTAGCAAAAAACAAGGTGCTGTATAAAAAATTATAAGTATACTATTTATTAAAAGGAGGTACATATGGAAGCACTAGTATATGTCTTTCTATTAGTAGGAACATTAATGGTTATTTTCTTTGCTATATTTTTTAGAGACCCTCCAAGAATAGCTAAATGAATACAAATTAAATATCATATAACATGATACTTAACTAAATATCTTGTCCAATTAAATAGCTACTTAAGTTTACATATAAAAATAAGTAGCTATAGAGTAGCGAGTAATATAAAAACTACAAATATAAATATTTGAATTTGAAATAGTTTTTAATATTTAGATCTAAATTATATTACTCATTCTTCGTGCTCTTCAAAAGGATCTCGTAGCTCCTTAGATATAGGACCAAAAGCAGTATAGATAGAATACATTGTTATTCCTAATAATAAACTAGAAATAAAAATACTTAAAACTGTCGCCGTTTCCATAACAAAAAAAATAGATTTAGTTAGTTAATTTTCACAATTATAGTATTAATATAATTATAAGGATAAAAATTATAAAATATATAAATTAATTTAAAATATTATGGCATTGAGAACAAGATTAGGAGAAATACTAAGACCTTTAAATTCTGAATACGGAAAAGTCGCTCCAGGTTGGGGTACAACTCCAATTATGGGAATATTCATGCTGCTGTTTTTTTTATTTTTATTGATTATATTGCAAATATACAATTCATCTTTAATTTTAGAAAATGTAGATGTAGACTGGGCAGCACTAGGAAGTTAAATAATAATTAAATGTAATCATTAACAAAGATAAAAGTTATCACTTTTATCTTTGAATTATATATTATATTTATTGTTATAAGTTAAGAGTTAACTAATAATAATTCATTTTCAGCAAAGTTATTACTATTAACACCACTATAAGTTTCTTTAATAAAACGCACAAGAATCGGATATTTAATATCCTTTTCTACTTTAACAACAGTACCTATATCTTGATACCAATAAGATTCTTTTCGAAGAATTTTTACCACTGTCCCTTTTTTTATCATAAATAATAATATAAATAATTTAAAGTATAATAATATTATTATAAACTCAATAAAAATTTTAAAAAATTAACTTATACAAACAAATAAAAAAGATTTTCATATAACAGAGTTGCCTAAAAAATATGAAAGATGTTAAATTCATTTAAATATAATTAATATATGAGGCTTAAAATAATGAAATTATCTTGGAAAACTTTACTTTTAATATCTTTACCAATAATCGTAACCGGATTTTTTTTATGGCAAGGATTTTTAGCTCCCACAAATGGTGAACTAAATACAAATATAGCACGTTCTAGAATGACATATGGGCGTTTTTTAGAGTATTTAGATATGGGTTGGATAAAAAAAGTTGATTTATACGATAATGGACATACAGCAATAGTAGAAGCAGTTGGTCCTGAATTAGGAAACAGAATTCAAAAAATCAGAGTTGAACTACCAATAACAGCCCCGGAATTAATTACGAAACTTAAAAAAGCAAATATAGATTTAGATGCACATCCAACAAAAAATACTGGTGCTATTTGGAACTTAATAGGAAATTTGTTATTCCCTATATTACTAATACTAGGATTAGCATTTTTATTCCGTCGCTCTAATAATGCTTCTGGTGGACCAGGACAAGCGATGTCATTTAGCAAATCTAAAGCTTTATTTCAAATGGAAGCAAAAACAGGCGTAGTATTCAATGATGTCGCAGGAATTGATGAAGCTAAAGAAGAATTCGAAGAAGTAGTTACATTCTTAAAAAAACCCGAACGATTTACTGCTGTAGGAGCTAAAATACCTAAAGGAGTTCTACTAATAGGACCTCCTGGGACGGGAAAAACTTTACTAGCTAAAGCAATTGCTGGAGAAGCTAATGTACCTTTTTTTAGTATTTCAGGATCTGAATTTGTAGAAATGTTTGTAGGTGTAGGCGCTTCGCGTGTCAGAGATCTATTTAAGAAAGCAAAAGAAAATGCTCCGTGTATTGTATTCATAGATGAAATAGATGCTGTTGGTAGACAAAGAGGAACAGGAATTGGAGGTGGTAATGATGAACGAGAACAAACACTAAATCAATTATTAACTGAAATGGATGGTTTTGAAGGAAATACAGGCGTTATAGTAATTGCAGCAACAAATAGAGCTGACATATTGGATTCTGCTTTACTAAGACCTGGGCGTTTTGATCGTCAAGTATCTGTAGAAATACCTGATTTTAAAGGAAGACTTGAAATACTAAAAGTACATGCTAAAAACAAAAAAATGGAACCAAGTGTATCCTTATCCATGATAGCTAGAAGAACTCCAGGATTTTCAGGAGCAGATTTAGCAAACTTATTAAATGAAGCTGCTATACTCACAGCTAGACGAAGAAAAAACTATATTACATTAAATGAAATAGATGCTTCCATCGATCGCATAGTAGCAGGCATGGAAGGAACAGCATTAATCGATAGTAAAAGTAAACGTTTAATTGCATACCACGAAATTGGACATGCAATAGTTGGAACACTTCTTAAAGATCACGATCCAGTACAAAAAGTAACCCTAATACCTCGTGGTCAAGCTAAGGGACTAACTTGGTTCACACCAGGAGAAGATCAAAATTTAATATCGAGATCTCAAATTATATCACGTATAATGGGAGCATTGGGAGGTAGAGCTGCCGAAGATGTTGTATTTGGAGATACAGAAATTACAACTGGAGCTAGTAATGATTTGCAGCAAGTAACATCTATGGCTCGTCAAATGGTGACAAGATTTGGAATGTCAAATATAGGTCCATTATGTTTAGAGAATGAAGAATCAAACCCATTCCTAGGGAGAAATATGGGAAGTGGATCAGAATATTCTGATGAAATTGCAATTAAAATTGATAAACAAATACATGATATAGTAGATAAATGTTATAAGGAAACAGTAGAAATTATTAAAAACAATAGAATTGTTATTGATAGACTTGTCGACTTACTAATTGAAAGAGAAACAATACAAGGAGAAGAATTTAGAAAAATTATTAATGAATATACATATGTTCCAGAAAAAGAATTATATCTGACATAAAAAATTAGAGACAAGCTACGAGATTGACGGGATTCGAACCCGCAACTTCCGCCGTGACAGGGCGGTGCTCTAACCAATTGAACTACAATCCCAATTAGTTACAATTAATTATCTCATAATAGCAAAATAATTGTCAAATGTAGAAATTATGATTTCTATATTTTAGCTATTTACAGTAAGGAGAGGAAGGGATTCGAACCCTCGGTATGAATAATACATACAACAGATTAGCAATCTGGCGCTTTCAACCGCTCAGCCACCTCTCCGCTTATACAAATAAAGAAAAGATAAATACTAAATTTAGTGGCTCAGGCGGGACTTGAACCTGCGACCTTGGGCTTATGAGTCCCCTGCTCTAACCAACTGAGCTACTGAGCCTTTATAATTCTATACATATTATCATAACATAAAAACAGAAGCCAATAAATTAGCTATAAATAATTATTTCATATAACTTATTCTACCAATTTAGTACCAATACCAAATGAAGTTAAAACTTCTAATAGTAAAGCATGCTTTATATTACCATTAATAATATGAGCTGCAACCACATTGTTTTTCAAAGCTTTAATACAACAATCAACCTTAGGAATCATACCACCTAAAATTACTTGTCGATCTTTTAAGTCTTCTAATTGTTGTATATTTACATTCTTAATTAAAGTTGATGGGTCATTAACATTTGACATAACACCATATGTATCTGTTAATAAGATAAGTTTCTCGGCGCTCAATGACTCTGCAATCGCACCAGCTACGGAGTCAGCATTAATATTATAAGTCTGTCCATTCAAATCTGAAGCAATACTAGCAATAACAGGAATATATCCGTGAGAAAGAAGTAAATTAATAATATCAAGATTAACTGACTGAACTTTACCAGTATAATTATCTAACTGATCAGGAAAAAAACTAGATGCAGTAACTAAATTAGAGTCCTTACCAGATAAACCAACTGCCATACTAGATGAACGATTTAATAAAGCAACTAAATCTTTATTAACTTTACCTACTAAAACCATTTCAACTAGCTCCATAGTATCTTTATCGGTGACACGAACACCATTAAAAAATTTAGGTTCTATGTTCATTTTTTTCAACCAGTAATTAATCATTGGACCACCACCATGTACTACAACAACCTTAATCCCTATATAATACAGAAATAAAATATCTTGTATAATTCTAGATCTGAATTCAATATTTTGCATAGCAGAACCACCATATTTAATAACTATAGTGGATCCATAAAAACGTTTTATAAAAGGCAAAAAATCACTTAAAATATGTATATGATCAAAATTATTTAACATTTTTTCTCCTGTTATGTTAATTAAACTATAAATTGAAAAACAAAACTACAAAAAGAACATTATTAGATTACTCTAATTAAAATAATAAATAAAAACAAAAACTCATATATGAATAAATTCTGGTATAACATAAATAAATTTTTGAGATTCATAATATCAGTAATTGCAGGATTTTTCTTGACAACTTTTTATACAATTTTTGAGTTATTAAAACAGAAAAATAAAAGACTAACTACAAGTATTATAATAATAACATTTATAGGCTTCATAACAATCATTTTAAGGCAGATGTTAGGTGTAAGATAAAAAGAATATGAAAGAAAAATTTTAGAATCTATATTTAAAAATTCAACATATATAATATTATATATACAGTTAAAAAGAAATAAATAGAAGATAACAAAAAAGTCTTAGAGAAAATTTAATTAAAAAATTGTGAGTAGAATACTCAATTAATAATTAAAATTTACCATCTTCACTAATATTGCAGTAAAATGAATGCTTTTGCAGTTCTATAATTCAAAATTTTTAATAACTCTATGAATATAAATTATGATTCCGATTTAAAAGAAGTTACGGGTGCATTTGTTCTTATGGATAGTTTAGTAAAAAATAATGTAAAATACATATTTGGTTATCCTGGTGGTGCTATTTTACCTATTTATGATGAATTATATAAATGGGAAGCTAAAGGTTTAATTAAACATATTTTATGTCGTCATGAGCAGGGTGCTTCTCATGCTGCTGATGGTTATGCTAGATCCACAGGAAAGGTTGGTGTTTGTTTTGCAACTTCTGGTCCAGGAGCTACTAATCTTGTTTCTGGTATTGCTACGGCACAATTAGATTCTATACCTTTAATTCTTATAACTGGACAAGTTGCTCGGCCTTTTATAGGTACTGATGCTTTTCAAGAAGTCGATATTTTTGGTATTACATTACCTATAGTTAAGCATTCTTATGTTGTTAGAGATCCTGAAGATATGTCAAGAATAGTTTCTGAGGCTTTTTATATTGCTCAACATGGAAGACCAGGACCTGTATTAATTGATGTACCTAAAGATGTTGGTTTAGAAAAATTTTTTTACAAACCTGTTAATCCTAGTGATATTAGTTTATTAGGTTGTCGTCCAATTATGAGGCCTAAAAATAGTCAAATTGTTAAAATTTTAAATCTTTTATATGAGTCTAGTCAACCTCTGCTTTATGTTGGAGGAGGTTCTATTATTGCTGGTGCTCATCAGGTTATTAAGGAGTTTTCCTATCGTTTTCAAATACCTATATGTACTACTTTAATGGGGAAAGGAATTATTGATGAGAATGATAATTTGTCTTTAGGTATGCTAGGTATGCATGGTACAGCTTATGCTAATTTTGCTGTCAGTGAATGTGATTTGTTAATTGCTCTTGGTGCTAGATTTGATGATAGGGTTACTGGTAAGTTAGATGAATTTGCATGTAATGCTAAAGTTATACATGTTGATATTGATCCTGCTGAAATAGGTAAAAATCGTGTTCCTCAAGTAGCTATTTTAGGAGATGTTAAAGAGGTTATAAGTTGTCTTCTAGATTATCTTGATAGTAATTCAAGTTTAGTTTTCAATTCTGAGCAGACTTGTTCATGGAAAAATAGAATATCTATGTGGAAAAAACAGTATCCTCTATTAATTCCAAAACATATTAGTGATTTATCTCCTCAAGAGGTCATTTTTTCTCTGTCTCGTATTCAACCGAATGCTTATTTTACTACTGATGTGGGTCAGCATCAAATGTGGGCAGCTCAATTTGTTAACGTATTACCACGACATTGGATGTCTAGTTCTGGTCTAGGAACTATGGGATATGGGCTTCCTGCTGCTATAGGTGTTCAAATAGCTTATCCTTGCGAGAGTGTTATATGTATAAGCGGAGATGCTAGTTTTCAAATGAATCTTCAAGAACTTGCGACTATTGTGCAATACAATTTACCTATAAAAATTATTATTATAAATAATAAATGGCAAGGTATGGTTAGACAATGGCAGCAAGCTTTTTATGGCGAACGATATTCTCATTCTAATATGGAAAAAGGTTCTCCTGATTTTGTTATGTTAGCTCAATCTTTCGGTATTTTGGGTTTGTCTCTAGAATATAGGTGTGACATGAATAAAGTGTTAGATCGTTTTGTTAATCATAATGGACCATGTTTATTAAATTGTAAGGTTAAACAAGAAGAAAATTGTTATCCTATGGTAGCTCCTGGTAAAAGTAATTCACAGATGATTGGAATATCTAAATTAGTAAAAAATAAAAGTATATCATCAACTAAGTTAAAATAAAAGTTTATAGCCTTTAATGGGAATTGAACCCATAACTTTTTCCTTACCAAGGAAATACTCTACCATTGAGTTATAAAGGCTTTTTTTATGATTTATTTTTAGATTTAGCTTATTGGGCCGGGTTGGATTTGAACCAACGTAGGTAAAACCAGCGGATTTACAGTCCGCCCCCATTAACCACTCGGGCACCGACCCATATAATATTTGTGAAGGGTTAAAGATTTCTTTGGATACAACTGGATTCGAACCAGTGACTTTCACGATGTCAACGTAATACTCTGACCAACTGAGCTATGTATCCTGTGGATATAGGTATATCTTATCATATTTTAGGAGACGTTAAGAAGAAATACTCAAATTGAATTTTGTTTTTAATCTTGTGGCTTTTCCTGATCTTGCTCTTAAGTAATATAGTTTGGCACGTCTTACTTTAGCTTTCTTTACGATTTTAATATTTTGTATTAAAGGTGAGTGTATAAGATAAATTCTTTCAACACCAATATTTTGTAAGGTTTTTCTGACCGTAATAGTTGTACTTAATTTTGAGTTGTTTTTTGATATTATTACTCCTTCTATATTTTGAATTCTTTGTTTGTTACCTTCTTGTATAAGAATAGACATTTGTATGCTATCTCCTATGTCAATTATAGGTATATCATTTTTTTTAAATTCTTTTTCTATTTCATCAATAATAAAATTTTTTTTATAATGTTTTAGACGCATTTTTTTATATTAGTCTTTCTAGTTTAGAAATAAAAAATCAATATCATTTATAAGTAATATAGTATCATAGTATTGTAATATTTTGATTTTTTATTTATATGTATTTTTATCAAAAATTTTATTTGAATTCTAACAATTATAATTTTGTTATTTTTCAGTTGAATTGTGTATTTATATTGTCTTCTTTCTCATATAAGCTCATTGATTGGAATTATGTATACTTTTATAGTATAAATAATCATATGTGCTCAATGTATTCTAAAAATTTTTTAAAATTACTCGTTTTTGTTATGATACTGTATACTTCGAATTGTATTTTAGAAGTAAGTATTAATAATTTCAGAGCTTTAAGTTTATATTATTGGTTGGGTTTTTCAATTGTTAATATAAGATGTTATTATTATATATTAAGTTCTTTTTCACTTTCTGCTTACTCTTTAATTAACACAAAATCTATAAGTTTCAATATCATCAGGCGTTATATTGTATTAGATTTGTTTTAGTTCTAATATATTTTTTAATCATTTACATTTTTTATTATGTATAATGTCCTTAGGGATTGTCTTCTGCCTCAAAATTATATTGCAGAAGAAGTTTTGCTGGGTGCTATCTTGATTAATCCAACAATTTTTTCACAAGTGATGTCTTTTCTTAAGCCAGATTCTTTTTTTGTAGAATCCCATAAGTTAATTTATAATGGTTTATTAGTACTTTATAAAGATGACAAGATAGATATTTTACAATTGTTTTATTTCCTTAATGATTCACAAATATTACATTATGTAGGTGGAGTTTTTAAAATTATTGAACTAATGAGACAAAGTCATATTTTTATGCCATCTATTAATATGCACTCATATATACAAGAGTTAATGATCTTAGTTCATAATAGTTATACAAGACGTTTAATAATTCAGTATGGTTATAATGTGATTCAATTAGCTAATATTAGTGATTTACCTTGTTATAAAATATATAATAAAGTATCAGAGTATTTAGAATCCACAGCTTATAAAATCCCTAAAGATACTTTAATTACTTTTAAAGATTTAATAGGTGATTTGCTTGTGCAATTAAAATATCAAAATGTAAATTTAGTATATTCTTCTATAAATCAAAATATTATATTATCTGGCTTCCAACAATTAGACGAATTAATACAAGGTTTACAAGGAGGAGATCTAATTGTTATTGCAGGGCGTCCTTCTATTGGTAAAACTTCTTTTGTTGTTAATATAGCATTCAATATATTAGTTTCTGCTTCATTAAGTATATATTTTTTTAGTCTTGAAATGTCAAAGATGCAAATACTAAGTAAATTTCTTGCAGTTGCGTCTGAAGTATCTACACAAAGTATTTCATTAAGTAAACTTACATTAGATGAGTGGTATTATTTAAATCAAGTTTGTAGTGACTTAATGAAATATGATGTTTATATTAATGATACGCCTAATATTTCCATTGATTATATTGAATATGTATCAAAATTACTTGCTTATGAAACAAAAAATATACAATTACTGATTATCGATTATTTGCAGTTAGTTAAAGTAGAAGGTTTTAATAATAGTCTTAGAACACAAGAATTAGGTTATATAACTAGAAAATTAAAGTTACTAGCACAGTATTTGAATATTCCTATAATCATTTTATCTCAGCTTAATAGAAGTATTGAGATTAGAGTAAATAAGCTACCTTTATTATCTGATCTCAGAGAAAGTGGATGTTTAGTTAAATATAATCATTTAAATTTAGATTTTATTAATAATCTTCATGTGCAAAATTTATATATGTTTCTAATAATAAATAATTTAATGAAGCTTTTTAAAGTTAATACTATATTTAATTTATTTTTTTATTCTATACATTGTAATTTTTCTTTGCAGTATTCTTTTAGGATTTACATTCCTGTTCTTTTCTATTCATTTAGTTTGACATATAATCATAAGTTATATGCTAAAAAATTATGGACGAATTTAAGTTTCTATTTAGAAAATAATGTTTGTATTATAAGTCGTTTTTATAATTTTTCTTTATATATTTTTGAATATATTTACTTGCCATATCTAATTTATTGTAGTTATATTCAAGTATTTGATATTACAGAGCCTAACTATATGCTTTTGTTGACCTCAAATTTTGTTTTGCATAATTCAATTGAGCAAGATGCAGATATAGTGATGATACTATCAAAAGGTGATACAGATCTTAATTTATCCAATGTTGTAGATATCTCATTGTGTAAAAACCGTAATGGTGCAATAGGTTCATGTAAATTGCTTTTTATACCACATAATAATAAATTCTTTGATTTTTAATAACAAAAGAATCTTTATTTTAAATTGATTTTTTTGTTATTCTTGCAATAGAAATATTACTATGTTATCATCTATATGTACTTCTAATTAAGCCGGGATAGCTCAGTTGGTAGAGCAGTGGACTGAAAATCCTCGTGTCACCAGTTCAAATCTGGTTCCTGGCATTAAATAAAACTTACAACAATAACAAATTATTGTTGTAAGTTTTATTTAAGGTTGTAAAATTTCTAGTTGTTCACCTAATAATATTGTTACTCTTCCTTCGTCAGTTACATCTACTACTGCACTATCGCCAGCTTTGATTTTTCCTGATAAAACTTCTTCTGCTAAGCTATCTTCTAGCAATCTCATTACTGCTCTGCGCAATGGTCTCGCACCATAACTAGGATTATATCCTTCGTCTACTAACCGATTTTTAAATCTTTCAGTTACTTCTAATTCTATTTCTTGTTGCTTAATGCGTTCAAACACTTCTTTTAGCATAATTTCTGCTATTTCTCGTACTTCATCTTTAGTTAGCTGTCTAAATACTATAATTTCATCGAGTCTATTTAAGAATTCAGGACGAAAATATTGTTTTAATTCTTCGTTGACTAATGATCTAATACGGTTATATTGCGATTCTGTTTGTGACTCTCCTATTTCAAATCCTAAGCTTCCTCCTCCCTTTTCTATAACTTTTGAGCCTATGTTGGATGTCATTATTAATAGGGTATTTTTAAAATCTATTGTTCTACCTTTAGCATCAGTAAGTCTACCATCTTCTAAAATCTGTAATAAAAGATTAAAAATATCTGGATGTGCTTTTTCTATTTCATCAAATAGGATAACAGTGTATGGACGTTTTCTAACAGCTTCTGTTAAATATCCTCCTTCACTATAACCTACATAGCCTGGTGGTGAGCCAATTAATTTGGATACAGTATGTCTTTCCATATATTCAGACATATCTAGTCTAACCATTGCTTCTTGTGAGCCAAAAAAGTAAGAGGCTAGTGCTTTTGTTAATTCAGTTTTACCAACTCCTGTAGGGCCAGAAAATATGAAACTTGCAATAGGTCGATTAGGGTTTTTTAGTCCGACTCTTGCTCTTCTAATAGCTCTGGAAACAGCTACTACAGCTTCATCTTGTCCAATGATACGACTATGTAGTGTTTCTTCCATATGCATCAATTTCTCTGACTCGCTTTTAGTTAGTTTTGTTACTGGAATTCCTGTCCAAAATGCAACTATTTCTGCAATATCGTCTTCTGTTACTATAGGATCTTCAATCTTTAAATTAGGTTCATTTTTTTTACTTTGTGCAATAGCAGCAATTTGAGCTTTAATTTCCATTTCTCTTGTTCTATATTGCTCTGCTTTTTCATATTTTTGTGCTCTAATTGCTTCATCTTTTGTTTTTAAGACATTCCTTAGCTCTTTATCTAGTTCTCTAGCGGCTGGAGGTAGCTGAGAGTTTAATAATCTAACTCTTGAACCAGCTTCATCAATTAAATCAATAGCTTTATCTGGCAAAAAGCGGTCAGAAATATATTGATTTGCATATTTGGCTGCAGCGGCTAAAGCAGCATCTGACATTTTTAATTGATGATGCTTTTCATATCTATCTCTTAAACCAAATAAAATTTCAATAGTTTCTTCTACGCTTGGTTCTCCAACTAATACAGGTTGAAATCTTCTTTCAAGTGCTGCATCTTTTTCTATATGCTTCCTGTATTCTTCTAATGTTGTTGCTCCTATACATTGAAGCTCTCCTCTAGCTAATGCAGGTTTAAGTAAGTTTGCTGCATCAATAGCTCCTTCAGCCGCACCAGCTCCAATTAAAGTATGTACCTCATCGATAACTAATATGATATTATTTGCGGATTTTATTTCATCCATAATTCTTTTAAGCCTTTCCTCAAATTCTCCTCTATATTTTGTACCAGCAACTAATAAGCCAACATCTAATGTGACTACAAGTTTGTCCTCTAATATAGAAGGTATATCTTTATTTGCAATTCTTTGCGCTAAACCTTCTGCTATAGCTGTCTTACCTACACCTGGCTCTCCAATTAGTACAGGATTATTTTTTGTTCTTCTACCTAATATTTGGATTACTCTTTCAATTTCTTTTTGTCTTCCAACTACGGGATCTAAGATACCTTCTATAGCTAATTCTGTTAGATTTGATCCAAATTCTTCTAGTGTAGGAGTTTTGCTTCTAGTTTGCGCATTATTGTTTCCATTTGTAGTAGCCTCTGTATTATCACCTAACATTTGAATTACTTCTGTTCTAATAGATGCAACATTGACAGCTAAATTTTCAAGTACTCTTGCAGCTACGCCTTCACCTTCACGTACTAGACCCATCAACAAGTGTTCTGTACCTATATAGTTATGTCCTAATTGTCTAGCTTCTTCTAAAGATAGTTCTAGAACTCTTTTTGCTCTTGGGGTAAAAGGAATTTCAACCGCAACAAATCCTGATCCTCTACCAATAATTTTTTCAACTTCTATGCGTGCATCTTTTAAATTTACGTTCATAGATTTTAATACTTGTGCGGCAATTCCCGTGCCTTCACCTATTAAACCTAATAAAATTTGTTCTGTACCAACAAAATTATGTCCTAAACGTCTAGCTTCTTCTTGAGCTAGCATTATGACTTTTATTGCTTTTTCTGTAAAGCGTTCAAACATTGAATTAAAGCAAGTGAATTTATATATTACCTTTGATACTAATTAATAATAACACACTCTAAAATATAACTTAAGAGTTATACAAAAATTTTTTATATTAGTAACTAATCATAACTAGATTGATTGGATATAATTTTGTTATCATTTATAATAAGTACTAAATTTGTATACTAGTTTAATATTGGGAGAAGGTTAATTGTTATGGCTGTTATTCAATTTATTAAAGGAGTTAATGAAACAGTTATTGCTGATGTTTCTCTAACACGTTCAAGAGATGGTAGTAAGGGTACAGCAACATTCAGGTTTAATAATCCAGATATTTTAAGGTCTGGTATGGAAAATAAGGGAGATATTACAGGAATGTATTTGAAGGATGATGAAGGTGAAATAATGACTCGAGATGTAAGTGCTAAATTTGTTAATGGCAAACCTCAAGCAATAGAGGCTATATATATTATTAAAAGTCCACAAGAATGGGACCGCTTTATGCGCTTCATGGAAAAATATGCCAATAGAAATAAGCTTTCTTTTACAAAAGCTAATTGATATAAGGTTAAATTTTTTTTAATGATGTGTTGATAATATCCAATAATGAATATTTATTATATTCAGTATATTTATATATGAAATTTTCTTTAAGGTGGCTTCGACAAATTGTAGATCTAGAGGGTATACCATTTAATAGTCTAGCAGAAAAATTAACTATATCGGGTTTTGAAATAGAGAATATTGTTTATGATTCGTCTAATAATGATATATTATTTGATTTAACTACAACAGCTAATCGACAAGATGTCTTAAGTATAATAGGTTTAGCTCGAGAAATTAGTTGTCTTTTCAATAGACCTTTAAAGTATAAGTTTTATAAAGATTCTATTGCGATTAATATTGATTATTTAAATTTATCGAAGAATAGTATTTCTTTATTAGATTTGTTTTTAGTTCAAATGAATTATCTGCATAATAATGTATCACCTTTATGGCTTCAGTATTATTTAAAAAGTTATGATATTAATCCATCAAATCTGTTAAGTGATATTTCTGAATATATATATTTAAAATGGGGGCAGTTTATACAAATATTTGATAAGAATAAGATAAATCCCTTACCAATTCGTTATTCTTTATTTAGCTTAGAGAAAATCAATCATAGTTTGCCTACCTCAACAAGTATTCAATTAGAAGTTTTAAAGTATGGTAATCTTATACTATCTACTATTGGCTTATATGCAAATACTTGTATTCGGTGTGATATTTTGACAAATTCTATAATTATTTTGGGTCAAGCATGTAATAAAAAATATATTAGAAATATACAAAAATTATTAAATATTAATACAGATTTATCTAAAAAATGTTTGAATAGTGGACTAGAATCCGATTATCTTAATGCATTTTATGAAACAGTTCAGTTAGTTGGATCATTTGGATTTTCTATATTGGGTAAGTATTATAGATACAGTAATTTCTATTATGTACCTCAAACTATAATCTTAGAAAAAAATAAGATAAATAATATTTTAGGTTCTATCAGAGTAGGTTTATATGGTTATTTAACTGTGGAAGAAATTATTGATTTATTGGAAACTTTAAATTTTATTGTGATATATGATGAATTAAAGAATTTATTTAAGATACAAGTGCCTATTCATAGACAAAATGATATTAAAAGACCTATTGATATAATTGAAGAAATAGGGCGTGTTTATGGCTTTAATAAATTCATTAGTAGATTACCTAGTATTTATAAAGACAAGATAAATTTTTATAATTTATTTATAGATAAAATATATCGAGTTCGTTATTTATTACGTGATTTAGGTTTAAATGAAGTTCATAATTATTCCTTTTATGATAATCAATTTTTTTACAATAAAGACCAAGTTGGAATTTTGAATCCATTGGTTCAGGATCAATCGTATTTAAGAAGTAGTTTAATAGGTCAATTAATAATTAATCAACAAAATAATCTTAAGCAAGGTAGTAAAAATATTGAAATTTTTGATATAGGTAAAATTTTTAAATTAGATTCCCATAATGTTAATTTAAATAGCATTCGCAAACCATCTGAATATTTATCTCTTGCTGGTTTAATTGCTAATTCTATTTTTTTGCGACAATCTTGGGCTGATAAACCACAAGGATTAAGTTGGTTTCATGCTAAAGGTATTATTGAAGAGTTTTTAGATAAATTAGAAGTTGCTACAAAATGGAAAGCAGTAAATAGTTTACAAGACAGTTCCTTATTTTTTAATATTATAAATTTATTAAGAGTGAATCGTACAGCAATTATTTATAATATAAACAATAAGGAAATAGGTGTATTTGGTCAGTTAAGAAAGGGATATGGTTCTTCTGTTTATATATTTGAATTTGATTTTATTAAGCTATTATCTTCTATTGCACCTTGTAATCATATTAATTCTATTATTTCTTCTTATTCTATTTACCCTAGCGTAACTAGGGATATATCTTTGACTTTAAACAATTCTAATAGTATATATTCAGTTAAGAAGTATATATATAGTTTGAACAATAGGTTAATTGAATCTATAGAAGTCTTTAATTATTATAAAAATCACTATAGTAGTTTTTATAATGTAGGTTTACGTATTGTTTATAGGTCCTACAATAGAACTTTGAATTATAATGACCTTAATCGTATTGATAAAGAAATAAAAAATCTATTAGATAAGTATAAATTATTCTAATTTATATATGTATTCTTTTATCATATAAATATCTAATAAAGATAAAGTAAATCATAAGCCGGATTTTGTTCTTAATAATTTTAAGATTTATATAAGGTGTATAAAAATGAAATTTATTAAGGGTAGTTATTAATCTTTTGTTTGTATTTACATACAATTTCTTTGCAGTAATGAATATAAAAAGTTTAGTACAATCAATTTATTTATGATAGATATTCTGAGTGTACAATTTTATTACTTTGCTCTTTTATGGGGTTTGCCTAGCAAGTATTTTAAACATACTTCTGGTACGCTCTTACTGTACCTTTGCACCCTTACCTATATCATATTAATTTTGAGTTAGGCGGTTTATTTCTGTGGCACTCTCCTTATAGTTACCTATACTGTATTTTATACAGCTATACTTTCACTAATTAGAGCCCGGACTTTCCTCAAATTTGTTTTAAAATTTGTAACTACCTGGGTTTACTTATTTATATCTGTATGATACATATTTTTGATAAGAAAGTACAATTAAATACTAATTATTTTTCATTTACAATTAGAAATAATAATGCAAAAGATAAGTTCAATAAGTTTTTCAGAAAAAGATTTCGGCGCTATACTAATTCAATATAATTATGATTTGCATCCAGGTGATATCATAGCTGGAACTATTTTTCATCAAGAGTTTCAAGGATTTTTAGTAGATGTAGGAGCAAATATAGCAGGCTATTTACCGTTAGATGAAATTTTATTAAGTTCCAATAATAATAGAAATGATTTTACATATTTAGTTAATAATACAAGAGAATTTTTTATTTTGGCTTATAGTGAAGAGAAGAGACAATTATTATTATCTATTAAAAGATTAGATTATATAAGAGCTTGGAAGCGTATAAAGCAGCTTGAATTGGAAGATATTATTTTAGATGTACCTATTCTTAGTATTAATAAAGGTGGAATTTTAACTGCTCTAGAAGGTTTACAAAGCTTTATACCTAGATCTCATTTAATTGCATTTACTAATTATGAATTTATGTTGCAAGATTGTATATCATGTAAACTTTTATTAGCTGATGAAAAAAATAATAAAATTATATTAAGTCATAAGTTAGCTGTACTTACTCTTTATTCTAGCTTATTGAAGATTGATTTACTTGTATATGGTCAAATTACCCAAATTAAAAAATATGGTATTTTTATTACGATCTATGGTATACCTGCATTATTGCATATATCAGAAATAGGCTTTAAATATATAGAAAATATAAATCATATGTTTCAAGTTGGTAATAAAATTAAAGTTAAAATTATTCATATTGATATGAAACAAGCGAGATTATCTGTATCTAGACGAAACATTAATTAGCCACCTCCTACTATCGTAATGATTTCTATTTTATCTTGTGGTTTAAAGAAAGTATTATCAAATTCTGTCATATGGATGATACAACCATTATATTCTACAATAATTGAATTTAATTCAAATTCTAAATACATTAATAATTCTTTAAGAGACATTTTGATATAGCAATTAAATGCTTCTCCATTCACAAAAATTGTATTGTATATTTTATTCATATCAAATACCGGTATGTCAAATTTTCAAAAAATCTAGACTTATTATATAAAAAGTATTATAATTTATTATTGTATTTTTTAATTTTGGCGGATGTAGCCAAGAGGTTAAGGCAGTGGATTGTGGCTCCACTATTCGCGGGTTCGAGTCCCGTCATTCGCCCTTGATTTTGTTGAAACCGTTTAAAAGAGTTAATTTCGTCAGTTCTGTACGGTTTCTAGTTTGTGTTTTATTTAATAAACGGCTAACATATTTCTCTATATTTCTTAGGCTTGATTTAAGTTTATAAGCGATTTCTTTATTTGTGTAACCTTTTGTTACTAATAAAAGAATGTTATACTCTCTTGATGTTAAAGAATCAAAAACAGAATTTTCTTTTTCATCTTGTTTTTTAGTTTCTTGAGTATTTTTATTTAAATTTTCTTTCCAAACTTCAATATATTTAAATATATTATTTATTATAGATATTAATTCTTCTGGATAGAATGGTTTAGTAAGGTATGCGTTACAACCTAGATTATATCCCAAAATACGATCTGGTGTCATACCTTTAGCAGTTAAAAAAATTATAGGAATATTATTTTGATTCTGTTCGGAACGTATTTTTTGTACTAATTCATAACCGTCTATATTTGGCATTATTATATCAGTAATTATTAAATCAGGTTGAATAATCTCTAAATTTTGTAGTGCATTATATCCATTTGTCGTAATGTGTACTTTGAAATTTTCTGATATTAAATAAGAAGCCATTGAATTTAATAAATCTATATTATCATCTATAAGAAGTATTTTTTTTTTTATTATCATAGTTGATCAAAATGAATATATTATTAATAAGTTTATAAGATTATAATGAAAATCATGAGTAATAGATGGATACAATTATTTTTTGAGTCAGAAGTTCCTTTCTATTTATATAAATTATATAAAGGAGATGCTTTTATATTTAAATTGTATACAAAATACAAACCTTCAATTATACTTTTCTATGGTACTGTTTATATTATGAAAGTTTTTACAAATGGTGATTCTGTTTTTGTAGCTATATTAACTCATAACAGTATAATTGATTTTAGTTTTAGTTCTTTTGATTCTAATTACATTTATTATAAAGTGATTGCATTGGAAAGTAGTTATTTCATTAAATTTTGTTGGTTAGATTATATTACTAGTTTTAAATATTTATCAAGTGTAATTAAGCCGATTGATTTATTTCGTTACACTTTATATCAGTATGAAAACTCATCATATATACTATCACATAAGTCTACTAAATATAGGGTAGTACAATTATTATTATTTTTCTGTCGAGAATTTGGAATATTAAAGAATAACTATATTATTATACCTTTTGAAATCTCACAAAAAACTATTAGTTATATTACAGGTAGTAATCCAACTACAGTTAATAAAGTTATACGTTATTTAGTTAATAGGTTTTTTGTCAAATATATTATAAAAAATAGAATTTTAATATGTTATTTTTCTCTTTTAGTTTATTTACAGGATAACAAAATTATTTAATTTATCAAAAATCAAATAATAAATGTTATAATTAATTTGATCTAATAAAAGGTTTTATCAGAAAGTAGTTTAAATGCAAAGTTTTATATTTTAATAAGTAATTAGTATGGGAAAAGTTTATGATTGGTTTGAAGAAAGATTAGAAATTCAAGCTATTGCAGATGATATAACTAGTAAATATGTTCCACCTCATGTTAATATCTTTTATTGTATTGGAGGTATAGTATTTACGTCTTTTTTAATTCAAGTTGCTAGTGGTTTTGCTATGACCTTTTATTATAGACCAACCGTGGCTGAAGCCTTTTCTTCTGTTGAATATATTATGACAGATGTAAATTTCGGTTGGCTAATTAGATCGATTCATAGATGGTCTGCTAGTATGATGGTACTTATGTTAATACTTCATATGTTTAGAGTTTACTTAACTGGTGGCTTTAAAAAGCCACGAGAATTAACATGGGTAACAGGCGTTATACTAGCTGTTTTAACAGTATCTTTCGGTGTAACTGGCTATTCCTTGCCATGGGATCAGATAGGATATTGGGCGGTTAAAATTGTAACTGGTGTACCAGAAGCTATACCTTTAGTAGGGGCAAGTATAGTAGAATTATTAAGAGGCGGAGTAAGTGTGGGACAAGGTACACTTACCAGATTTTATAGTCTACACACTTTCGTCTTGCCTCTTTTAACAGCTGTATTTATGTTGATGCATTTTTTAATGATTCGTAAACAAGGAATCTCAGGACCACTTTAATTATATTGTTATATATAATATTAGTATTTTTGCGTACTTTTATTTATTTTTATTTATAAAATATGTTTACAGTTTATTAGTGAGGAATTTATAGATGTCAATTATCAAAAAACCTGATTTGACTGACCCAAAATTACGCGCCAAATTAGCTAAAGGTATGGGTCATCATTACTACGGAGAGCCAGCTTGGCCAAATGATATATTATACATGTTTCCTGTTGTCATTTTAGGTATATTAGCTTGTGATGTTGGTTTATCAGTTTTAGAGCCTTCTGCTCTAGGAGAAGCTGCTAATCCTTTTGCTACACCTTTAGAAATATTACCAGAATGGTATTTTTTTCCTACCTTTAATTTATTAAGAGTTATACCTAATAAGTTAATAGGTGTTTTGTCTATGGCATCAGTGCCAGCAGGTTTAATTACGGTTCCTTTCATTGAAAGTGTTAATAAATTTCAGAACCCTTTTAGACGTCCTATTGCTACTACAGTATTTATGATTGGCACGTTTGTTGCGATATGGTTAGGTATTGGTGCAACAATGCCAATATCAAAAGCAATTACTTTGGGAATATTATAATTATTATAAAAATACTAAATTATAACAATATTCGTTATGATTTAGTATTGTTATTTAATTGAAACTGTAGCTCCAGCTTCTACTAATTGTTGTTTTAATTCTTCAGAATTATCTTTTGTTACATTTTCTTTGATTATTTTAGGTGCTGATTCTACTAATTGTTTTGCTTCTTTCAAGCCTAATCCTGTTATTGATCTAACAACTTTTAGGATAGCTATTTTTTTAGCTGCTGGTACTTCTTCTAATATTACATCAAATTCTGTTTTTTCTTCTATTTCATTTTTATTGGAATGGTCTGTTATTGCAGGCATAACAATAGCTGCGTTTTGAGATGTAATAGATGCATCAATATTAAATGTTTCTTCGATTTGTTTCACTAATTCAGCTGCTTCTAAAAGTGTTAAACTTTGTAGATCACTTATAATGTTATTGATTTTTGTATTCATACAAATAAATTATTATTATGCATTTAAATAAATTAAGCTATGTGATAAGTGATTATATCATAAATGGCTCTCACGTAAAAGGTTTATATCTAAAGGTATGGAAGGTCCCATTGTAGTAGCAATGTATGTAGTTTTCCAGTATTTGCCTTTAGAGCCTTGAGGACGATTTTTATCTATCGATTGTTGTAAAGTAATTAAGTTACTGTACAAATCTTCTATACTAAAATTTGATTTACCAAATGGAACATGTAATATCCCATTACGGTCAATTTTATACTCTAATTTACCTGCTTTAAATTCTTCGATTGTTTTTATGAAGTTATTTGTTACTGTCCCAGCTTTAGGAGATGGCATTAGTCCTTTAGGCCCTAATATTCTTCCTAATTTAGCAATTGACACCATCATATCTGGAGTAGCTATAAGTTTATCAAAATCTAGACGACCTTGTTTAATCTCGTGAATTAAATCTTCTCCTCCTATAATATCTGCTCCAGAAGATATGGCTTCTTGAGTTTTATCATCTGTGGTTATAAGAGCTATGCGTATTGTTTTCCCTGTTCCTTTAGGTAGTATAACAGTTGCTCTTAATTGCTGATCTGCGTACTTAGGATCTAATCCTAATACAATATGTACTTCTGCCGTTTCTATAAAATTTGCATTAGATAAACTTTTCATTAACGATAAGGCATCTAAAGGTGCGTAAAGTTTGTTTTCTTCTACTTCTTTCAACAATGTATTGAAACGACGTGAACGTTTTTTCATACTTAATTACTATGCTTTAATTAATTAGTTTCATTAATTTCGATGCCCATATTTTGAGCAGTACCTTTAACTATCTTCATTGCTTGTTTTATATCTTTAGTATTTAAATCTTGTAATTTAGTTTCAGCTATTTCTTGTAATTGTTCAACTGATATAGAAGCAATTTTTTTTTTATTTGGTTGACCTGATCCACTTTCTATTTTAGCAGCTTTTTTTAGTAATACAGCTGCTGGTGGAGTTTTTAAAATAAATGAGAAGCTTCTATCTTCATATATTGAAATTTCTGCAGGTATGACTAAGCCAAGTTTATCTACTGTTCTTGCATTATATTCCTTGCAAAACATAACAATATTAGCTCCATATTGTCCTAGTGCTGGTCCTACAGGTGGAGCGGGTGTAGCTTTCCCTGCATTTAAAGCTAATTTAACAAGTCCTATAAGTTTTTTAGCCATAAAATACTTATATATCTCCTATTGGTTTTTATACTGTTTTATTATAGACTATCATAGTCATTGATGTAAAATGAGTTTATTATATGAGTGTTTTTTATAGGGAATTTGATAACTTTTATTTTTTTTTGATGTTGTCTATATTTTTTATATTTTTACACGCCTTGAAGGATTTGAACCCTCGACATCAGGTTTTGGAAACCTACGTTCTACCAACTGAACTAAAGGCGTAGTAAATAAAAACATACATTAAAATATAAAAAAAGTAAAAAAATATATAAATCTTAAGACAGTGAGATAAAATTGTTATGTAAGTTTTATATTTTATAATTACATTATATATCAATTTATGAATATTTATATAATTTTAAAAGGGCTTTTTAATTTAGGTTTTTAGGGATTGAATATATACGAAATTAAACAAGTAATTTTGATATTCTTTTACAAAGAAATAAAAAATTTTATAAAATAGTATCAATATATATATACGGATTTAATTATTAAAATCAAGTTTATTAAACTTAATATCATAAAAAGTATACTTTTTTATTTTTATTGATTGTATTATAAGTTACATCACTTGTATAGATAGTAAATTAATATTATAATTTTCTGTTGTTTTTATTGTTTGTTATTAAACATTTATAATAACTATATATCTTTATAATATAATGTGAGATTATAAATTTATATTAATTGTGGTTACATATATTTTTTTATTATTTTTATTATATTTTTATGCTTTATCCTATATATTCTAATAGTCTCTCTGAGTTAGAGTATAAACGATATATTCGTCATGTAGTTTTAGATCATATTGGTTATAATGGCCAAAAAAGATTAAAAGCAGCAAAAATTTTATTTATTGGCGCTGGAGGATTGGCTGCATGTGGTATTCTTTATTTAGCCGCTTCTGGACTTGGTTGTATTGGTATTGTAGATGACGATAAAGTTGCTTACTCTAATTTACATAGACAAATTTTATATACTGATGATGATATTGGTAAATTAAAAGTTCATGTAGTTCGTGATAGGGTTAAATACATTAATTCTTCTTGTTCTGTTAATATATATTCATGTAGAATAGATGAAAAAAATTGTAAAGATATCATTAAAAATTATGATATAGTTATAGATACAACTGACAATTTTCAATCGAGATATTTAATTAGTAGATCATGTTATTTACGTAATAAAGTCCATATTTATGGAGCTGTTCAGGCCTTTCAGGGTCATATGAGCGTTTTTAATTATAAAGGCGGAACCTCATATTTTGATTTGTATCCAAAGAAATTGAATTTGGATAAGCAGGAGTGTAATATCCTAGGTGTTTTAGGTATATTGACTGGTATTATAGGTATGCTTCAAGCTACAGAAGTAATTAAAATCATTTTAGGTACAGGAAATATTTTAAGCGGTTATTTGTTAGTTTATAATCTTCTTGATTCATCTTTTAAAAAATTGAAGATAATACCTCAGAAAAACTATGATTTAGTTGAATCTTATTATAATCATAAATTTTTAAACTTTAATTTTTTATCTCAGTGCAATTTATCACTTATAATGAATCAATTTGCTATTATTTTAATTGATGTCCGTCAGCCAGAAGAATTTCAAAAGTATCATTTATCTAAAGCTATTAACATTCCTTTAAGAAATATGAGGTCTATAAAAACAATAAACTTTATACATAATTATTCATTACATAAAAAAATAGTTGTATATTGTTATGATAATTTAAGGTCACTGGTTGCGTCGCAGATTTTATATAAAAATCAAATTGTACATTATCGTTTAAATAGTGAATAGTATTTTATTATCGTTTTTATATGTAGATATGAAAAAAAAAATAACAGTAATTTTGAAGAGAAATTTAGTGAATCTTGGATCAGTAGGTAGTATAGTCAAAGTAAGTTCTGGTTATGCTTTTAATTATTTAATTCCTTTTAATTTTGCCCAATTAGCGACTATTGGAACACTGAAACATTATAGTATGTTTTTAAATATAAAACAAAAAAAGCTATATGAATTTAAAAGTAAGTTAGAAATAGTTATTCAAAAATTAAATAAAGTTGCTAAAATTACTGTTAAGAAAAAAGTGGGTAATAATAATCAAATTTTTGGTAGTGTAAGTGATAGAGAAATATTTTTAATTCTTTTTAACATTACGGGTGAAAAGTTAGATAAGAAAAATCTTTACTTTCCTAACATTAAAAAAATAGGGATTTATAATTTGAGTATTGTACTTACAAATGATGTAAAAGTAGATATGAAGCTACAAGTTTTACCTGTTTTTATATAATATTTAATATTGTATTATTGTTTTTGTATTAATTGAGTGCAATTTGATCTTAATTGCTGGGGTGGGAGGATTCGAACCTACGAATGGCGGAGTCAAAGTCCGCTGCCTTACCGCTTGGCTACACCCCATATGGTTTATTTAACAATTAATTTATATTAATTGTCAACTTTAACTCTTAAATTTCTTTATTTCTTTTAAAAACTTTGAGTAAGAAATTGTATACTGTTTATGCTCATCTAAATTTCTAGTAGTGATACAGTTATTATTTATTTCTTGATCTCCTAAAATAATACAAAATTTAGCTCCTAGTTTGCTAGCTCGTTTAATTTGTTTTTGGAAACTTGTATTAGATAAGTCTAATTCAAAGTTTATTTTTTCTTTTTCTAAATTTTGCACAATTTCCCAAATTTTTGCTTGTGCTGCTAATCCTTGTGTTGCTACATAAACAGTGATTTTCTGTTGAGATAATTTTAATTCTTGTCTGATTATTTTCAATAGTCTTTCTATTCCAATTGCCCAACCTACTGCAGGTGTTTTAGGTCCTCCAAGCTGTTCTATTAAATTATCATAACGACCTCCTCCACATATAGTATTTTGACTATTTGGGGAATCAGTCTTGATTTCAAAAGTTGTATGATTATAATAATCTAGTCCTCTTACTAATTTATGATTAATTTTATATGATATATTTAGATTATCTAAATATTTACAAACCAAGTAAAAATGTTCATTAGATGTTTTGCTTAAGTAATTGTTTAAGTTTGGAGCATTAGATAAAATTTCTTGAGTTTTTCTGTTTTTGCTATCTAAAATTCTTAAGGGATTGGAGTACAGTCGATTTTGTGAATCTACATCTAAGTCTTTTTGGTATTGTAATAAATATTCAACCAGGTCTATTTTGTATATTTCTCTTTCTTGTAAATTACCAATAGAATTAATTTCTAATATATAATCTTTTAACTTGAGTTGATTTAGTATCTTATTTGCTAACTGAATAACTTCTGTATCGGCCATTGGGCTTAAGCTACCAATACATTCTATACCCAATTGGTGAAACTGTCTCTGTCTTCCACTTTGAGGTCTTTCATATCGAAACATTGGTCCTAAGTACCAAAGTTTCTGTAATTTGTTTTCATATAGTTTATTGCTTATAAATGCTCTAGCTATGCTTGCTGTTGCTTCTGGTCTAAGTGTTATATTTCTGTTACTTTGGTCTATAAAGCTATACATTTCCTTATTAATAATATCAGTTGATTCTCCTATAGTTCTCTCGAATAAGTTTGTTGATTCTATGATAGGTGTTCGAATTTCTGAGTAGTTATGTATAGTTAATATATCTGAAGCTTTAGTATATATTTGTTGCCAATATATAATTTCATGAGGCAATATATCTTTAGTTCCTCTTAGTGGTTGCATAAAATATGATTTCAATATTATTATATTTATTATTTATTAAGTTTGTGATATAAAGTAAAAGTGTAATTTTTGATATTTATATAAATTCATCGGGCGAGGAGGGATTTGAACCCCCGACACCGTGGTTCGTAGCCACGTGCTCTAATCCACTGAGCTACAGGCCCTTATGCAATACTATTATATCAGTTTTCTAATCAAAAACTTGTTTCCCGTTTCTTAATTATTTTTACTTATAATTTTATCTTTGGTCTTATTTGAATATAAATTTATTTGTATCATATAATAATTTGATTTAATAAGGATTATAAACTATAAAATGGCAAAAAAAATTTTATATCAAGATAATGCTCGTAAAGCTTTAGAAAAAGGTATGGATACTTTAGTAGAAGCTGTTGCTATAACATTAGGACCTAAAGGTAGAAATGTTGTATTGGAAAGAAAGTTTGCTGCTCCTCAAATTATTAATGATGGAGTAACTATTGCTAAAGAAATAGAGCTTAAAGATCTAATAGAAAATACAGGTGTTGCATTGATTAGACAAGCAGCGTCGAAAACAAATGATGTTGCTGGTGATGGTACCACTACTGCTACTGTTTTAGCTCATGCTATAGTAAAGCAAGGGCTTAAAAATGTTGCAGCTGGTGCTAACCCTATTTTTTTAAAGAAAGGCATAGAAAAAGCAGTTAAATTTATTGTTGCAAAAATTGCAGAATATTCTAAGCCTATTTATAATATGCAGGATATTATTCATATTGGTTCGATATCTTCTGGTAATGATATTGAAGTAGGTACTATGATAGCTAATGCTATCCAACAAGTGGGTAAAGAAGGAATTATTTCTTTAGAAGAAGGTCAGTCTACAACTGTAGAGTTAGAAATTAAAGAAGGAATGAAATTTGATAAAGGTTTTATTTCTCCTTATTTTGTTACAGATACATTTAGAATGGAAGTTATACAAGATAATCCTTATATATTAATAACAGATAAAAAAATTACACTTATTCAACAAGAATTGTTGCCTATTTTAGAAAAAGTTACTAAAACTGGTCGTCCATTGCTTATTATAGCTGAAGATATTGAAAAAGAAGCTTTGGCAACAATTATTGTAAATAAATTAAGAGGTATTATTAATGTGGTGGCTGTTAGATCACCTGGCTTTGGAGATAGAAGAAAGTTATTGTTAGAAGATATAGCAATTCTTACTTCAGGCGAAGTAATTACCCAAGATATAGGTTTAACTTTAGATAGTGTTACCTTAGATCAGTTAGGTTCTGCTAAACGAGTTCAAATTACAAAAGACTCTACGACAATTGTTGCAGATATAGATGAAGATCTTATTAAAGCACGTTGCGATCAAATTCGTAGACAATTAGAAGCGAGTAGCAGTGGTTATGAAAAAGAAAAATTAAATGAGAGGCTTGCTAAACTATCCGGAGGTGTTGCTGTTATTAAAGTAGGTGCTGCAACTGAGACCGAGATGAGAGATAAGAAACTTCGTTTAGAAGATGCTATTAATGCAACTAGAGCAGCTATTGAAGAAGGTATAGTACCAGGAGGTGGCTCTACTTTTGTGCATTTATCTGAATACTTGCGTAATTGGGCTAAAGCTAATTTGGTCGGAGAAGAATTAGTAGGTGCTTTGATTATAGTTGACTCTTTGTTGTATCCAATTAAAAGAATAGTCGAAAATGCTGGTAATAATGGATCTATAATTATAGAAAAAATTAAAAACAGTAATTTTTCTACAGGTTATAATGCTGATATTGGCCAACTAGTCGATATGTACAAAGAAGGTATTATTGATCCTGCTAAAGTTGCACGTTCTGCCTTACAAAATGCAGCTTCGATAGCTTCTATGATTTTGACAACAGAATGTCTTATATCAGAACAGGTAGAAAATTAAAATAAAGCAATGTAATTGAAAATTTTATTATGATTTTATTTTTATAATACTATAGATAATTCTCTGATTTAAGATATTTAATTAGTAGATAAATACCATCTTTATAACTTAATATATTTAATATATATAAATTGAATATAGCTATTTCTTTTATATATTGATCATAAAGATAGATATTGCTCGTAATATTGTAATAATTTTGTGTTTTATAGTATATGTATTTAAATCGATTTAAATATTTTGTAATATTTTCTAATTGATTATTATCATACATTGCTATTAACATGTTGTTTGTGCTTCTTTGTATTCTAGAATTATTAATTGATTTACTGATATAATAGATTGCTCTTATATTTTTTATGAAATTATATAGTGAATGAGTATTTGGATGCCTAAATAAATTACTACACCTTATCAAAAATAAGGTTTTTAGACTAGTATGAAATTGTATAGAATTTTGTGAATAAGTATAATTTTCGTCCAAATTATATAAGTTTATAGCTTCAATACTAATTAATAAAAAATCAATTTTTTTTTATATAATCTATTATTCATTTTTTACACTATAATTTATTAATATAACTTTATTTTTTATTTTAATAGGTTAAGATGCTTAGTAGAACTTATAAAATGTTACTAATCATCTAGTAGAATTTACATTAGTTTGTTCCAATAAAGTTAAACTCTGGAAATGTATCTTGTGCTTTTCTTAATGATATATTTTTTCCTTTCTCTTGCCAAAAATTTATAATCTCAGTTGTTTTATTAAGTAAATCTATTTTTTCATCTTCATTAATCCATGGTTTTGACTCTAATTCTAATTTCAGCTCTTCCCATGCGTCATTACGTGGCCAAAAAAAATACGATGTTAGTGGGCTTTTATTTTGACCAATAATATAGTCAACTGCTATGGCAATATTATTTTCAAGCCATAAAATTTTAAATGTAAATCTCGACAATTTACCCTCCTTAGATTTACGCTGTTAATTTTATTTTTTAAGTTTCTTTATAATTTGTTGAACTTTTTTTGTAGGTTGAGCACCTTGAGATATTCTTATGTTAGCTTTTTCTAGATTAATTTGTAATTTGTTAGTTAAAGGATTATAAAATCCTATTTCTTCAATAGGTCTTCCATCTCTAGGTCTTTTACTATCTATTATTACTACTCTGTAGCTAGGTTGTTTTTTTCTACCAAATCTTTTTAATCTAATTTTTAACATGATAGTTAGGATATATAAATAATTTTAATTTAAGTATTATATTTAATATTAAATAATTTTTTATTTTATTAATCAACTTTTTTTATAAAATTTTATATTTATTAAGTTATAGATTCAAGTTGTATATTATTAAATATAACTGTTAAACACTGTAAAAAAATAATTCCTAGCATAGGGGACATATCCATACCAAATATCATAGGTATTGTTCCTCTGAATAATTTAAGGTATGGATCTGTAAGTCTATTGAGAGAACAAAAAGGTTCGTTATACCAATTGACTGTTGGAAACCAAGCTAAAGATAGTTTCAGTAAAATAGATATTAAGTATATTTCAGAAAAATTAGCTATAGATGTAAAGACTAAATTAAAAGAATTTATTATAATATTCATAGATTATAATTGTTAAAGTTGAACAATAGATATATAAGTTAATATAAGCTTTGCTTAAATTATTTTAGTAGTGTATATATTCAATTGTGGGTATTTATGTGCTATATATTTCAAGATATTGTTATTGCATGTAATGCAGATAATTTTTACATCATTTAAATTAGTTATATGATGTTTTTGTAAATAATTTATTATATTGATTATTCCATGCTTTTTTAAAAATTTTTCAAATATAATTATTTTATATTCTTCTAGTTTTTGTTTATAGCTAAATATATTGTTTATTTTATCAAGTTCTATATGTTTTATATAAGATTGTGGTAATATTCTTTTTACATCTGCGAGAATATTATAGCATTCTATTATATTAGTAATAATTAAATATTTATCTAATTGATTTGAGAAATAGCTTTCTTTTAAAACATCGACTTTTTTTATATATATATTATCGATTTTCACCCATTTTCTTAATATTTCATAAAAAATAAGCATTCCTAATATTTTTTCTTGATCAACAGTTTGAGGTTTTTGATAGATAATTTCATATGCTAATTTTTGTATAATCGGATGAATGAGTTTATGTATATTGAGTTTCATTTAAGTTAGAATACGCTGAATATTTTTTTATATTGTATTTATATCATTTTATAATATAGTATATTTGACTTTTTAGATATAAATAGAGATAGTTAAATTATATGAAACTTTATCGTCAACGTAATAGATGGATTTGGGGATTTTCTATCGGTTCTGAAAGTTGGAATGGGAGATTAGCTATGCTTGCTTTTGTTATTGTATTTAGCATAGAATGTTTTTTTTCCTTACCTATAATAGAAATGCTTGGTTTATAATGTGTTATTTTGTTACTTTAAAATTAAAAAACTATTCTTAATTATATATTTAAGAATAGTTTTTGAGTTTTTATATATTACTTTATGTATATTTTTAATCTAAGGGTCTCATAGATAATACAGCTTCATTCTCTCTATTAATACCCTTTTCAAATCCTGCAGCTGCAGCTCTTGCACGGCCTGCATGCCATAAATGTCCAATAAATAAGAAGAAACCTAAGAAAAAGTGAGATGTTGTTAACCAACTTCTTGGAGAAACATAATTAACAGAATTTATTTCTGTTGCAACGCCACCAACAGAATTAAGTGATCCTAATGGTGCATGCGTCATGTACTCTGCTGCTCTTCTTTCTTGCCATGGTTGTATATCATTTTTGATTTTATTGAGATCTAATCCATTAGGTCCTCTTAATGGTTCTACCCAAGGAGCTCTCAGATCCCAAAAACGCATTGTTTCTCCTCCAAATATGATTTCTCCACTTGGTGATCTCATCAAGTATTTTCCTAATCCTGTAGGACCTTGTGCAGATGCTACATTTGCACCTAATCTTTGATCACGTACTAAAAATGTGAATGCTTGTGCTTGTGATGCTTCTGGTCCTGTAGGGCCATAAAATTCACTTGGATATGCTGTATTATTGTACCATACATAGTTAGATGCTGTTAATCCCATAATAGATAAAGCACCTAAGCTGTAAGATAAGTAAGCTTCACCAGACCAAACAAATGCTCTTCTTGCCCAAGCAAATGGTTTTGTAAGAATATGCCATATTCCTCCTGCAATACATGTGACTCCTATCCAAACATGTCCACCAATTAAGTCTTCCATGTTATTTACACTAACTATCCAACCGTCGCCTCCAAATGGAGACTTAAGAACATATCCAAATATAATGGCTGGATTTAATGTTGGATTATTTATTAATCTGACATCTCCTCCTCCTGGAGCCCATGTATCATATACTCCACCAAAAAATAAAGCTTTAATTACAAGTAAAAATGATCCTATTCCTAACAATACAAGATGTATACCAAGTATTGTTGTCATTTTATTTTTATCTCTCCAGTCATAACCAAAGAAAGGAAAAGATTCTTCTAATGTGTCTGGTCCGATTAAAGCGTGATATAATCCTCCGAAACCTAGTACGGCCGAAGATATTAAATGTAGGATACCTGCTACAAAATATGGATATATGTTGGTTATTTCTCCACCTGGACCAACTCCCCATCCTAATGTTGCTAAGTGAGGTATTAAAATAAAACCTTGTTCATATAATGGTTTTTCTGGTATAAAATGGGCCACTTCAAATAGTGTCATTGCTCCTGTCCAGAAAACCATTATACCAGCATGTGCAACATGAGCTCCTAGAAGCTTGCCTGATACATTTATTAGTCTTGCATTACCAGACCACCATGCAAATCCTGTAGATTCGATATCTCTGCCACTTACGATATTTTGATTAAAGGGCGTTTCCACGTGGTAAAACCTCCTCTGGGAATATAAAGTTTTCGTGTGGTTGATCTTGAGCTGCCATCCACGCACGAATACCTTCATTTAGTAAGATATTTTTAGTATAAAATGTTTCAAACTCTGGATCTTCAGCTGCTCTCAATTCTTGTGATACAAAATCATATGCTCTTAAATTTAGTGCCAGACCAACTATTCCAAATGCACTAGTCCACATTCCAGTAACAGGTACGAATAACATGAAGAAATGGAGCCATCTTTTATTAGAGAAAGCTACACCAAAAATTTGTGACCAAAAACGATTGGCTGTTACCATTGAATAAGTTTCTTCAGATTGTGTAGGTGTAAATGCTCTGAATGTGTCTGCTGCGTCTCCATCTTCAAATAAAGTATTTTGAACAGTAGCTCCGTGTATTGCACATAGTAAAGCTCCTCCAAGTATTCCAGCTACACCCATCATATGAAATGGATTTAATGTCCAATTGTGAAACCCTTGTAAGAAAAGTAGAAATCTAAAAATTGCAGCTACACCAAAGCTAGGTGCAAAGAACCAACTTGCTTGTCCAAGTGGATACATTAAAAATACTGATACAAATACAGCAATTGGACCTGAAAATGCAATAGCATTATAAGGTCTAATTCCAACCAGCCTTGCTATCTCGAACTGTCTTAAACAAAAACCAATTAATCCAAAAGATCCGTGCAAAGCAATAAATGTCCAAAGACCTCCAATTTGACACCATCTAGTAAAATCTCCCTGTGCTTCTGGGCCCCATAAAAGTAATAGTGAGTGTCCCATGCTATTAGCTGGTGTCGATACAGCTGAAGTTAAGAAATTACATCCTTCTAAGTATGAGCTAGCTAATCCATGTGTATACCAAGATGTAACAAATGTTGTACCTGTTAACCATCCTCCTACAGCTAGATAAGAGCATGGAAAAAGTAGTAAACCAGACCAGCCTACAAATACGAAGCGGTCTCTTTTTACCCAGTCGTCAATTAAATCAAATCTACCACGTGTTTTTTCTTGTCCAATTGCTATGGTCATAAAATAAGTCTCCAGAGTAAACTAATTAAGTCAATAAATTGTAAGCTGTACATTACATTTTGGTTGGTAATGCATAAATCATGCCTATATGAGTTTGTAAAGACTTTACTTTTCTTTACGCTTATACTAATATTATAAGTCTATTGAATAGCAAAGTGGATTACTGATGTAAAACGGTTTAATTAGTTCTCTAAGTTCACAATTTATTTCAAGTTAAATTTTTCATATATATAATACTATAAGTATAGTATAGCAAAAATTGTATTTTCTTATTCTATTGTTATTTGTTTTTATAGGAGTTATAAATTTTGATATAAAATAAAACTTTTATAGTAAAGTGTGTAAACTATCAAAGTGAAATTATATTAAGACTATATAAGAATATGTAATAAATTTCACGCAAGTTTTAATAAAAACAGTTGTCAATTGTATAAATATTTTAGCTATTTATATAATATTAAAATCTATAGTTTCTTTGCAATTTTATTTATAAATTTAGCCTAATATAGTAATGCTTATTTTAATTATGCGTTTAAATGTAGTTTTGATTCTAATACTTTTAAAAATCTTTGCATTTGATTGTTTATTGAAATATCTGAATCGATTTAGTCTTTTTTTCTGATTTGGATTGGATATTTTATATATCTATAGTTATATAAATTCAGGTATCTCAATCCAAGTAAAAGCGTAAATAAGAAAATACTAGGTTAAGTTTTCAATGTTAGGTTATTTATTAACATTTTGTTTTCATTTTTCTATATTTTCGATAATTCTTTGAAATAGGTATCCTGTTCCTCTAGCCGTTAATATTAAATCTGGATTACTAGGGTCATCCTCTAGTTTAGCTCTAAGTCTAGAAATATGTACATCGACTACGCGGGTGTCAACATGTCTTTCTGGAGTGTATCCCCAAACTTCTTGTAAAATAGAAGATCGTGAAAAAGGTTCGCCAGCTTTGCTAACTAGTAATTCTAATAGACTAAATTCCATACCAGTTAATCTAACTCGCTCGTTTTTCTTATATACTTGTCTTTTATTTGTATCAATTTTTAAAAGTCCTATATTTAGAATACCTGAGCTTGGGATCCCAGGGTTTATATTTATTTTATCTACCCTTCTTAGAACACATCTAATACGTGCTTCTAATTCTTTAGGTGAAAAAGGTTTGATAACATAATCATCTGCACCAAGTTCTAATCCAGTAATTCTATCTGATACATCTCCCAATGCAGTTAGCATTATAATTGGTACATCAGATTCTTTCCTAATTTCTTGACATACTCCATAACCATCTAGTTTTGGCATCATTACGTCTAATATAACTAAATTAGGATATTCTCTTCGAAATATATATAATGCTTCTTCTCCATCTGCTGCACTAACAACATCGTAGCCAATCATAGATAATCTAGTTTCTAAAATTGTTCTGATGCTAGTTTCATCATCAACAATCAATATTTTTTCTTTAGAGTTATGCAAACCTTATATCTCCCTTATATAATTTTATGAGTTATATTTAATATTGATTTTTATAACTCCTATTTTAATTTGAATATTTAGTTTTTATTATAAGTTTCGATACATATAAGTAATTATTTAATAGATAGTTATAATTTTTGATCATACATGCTATAAGAGTATGATTTTCTATTTATTTGTACATAAATCCGAATTTTCTCAGAACTAATTTTAATAGTTAAAGGATAATATAAAATTTAATCTAGTTGTATTACTATCTCTAATATTTTACTGAATTTAGCATAACTTTTTAGGTAAGTATTTGAGATTTTAATTCTATTGTTTTAGGATTAAATATATATTTTCAGTACTTGATTAGTAATTTAACTTACTAAATGTGAAATAAGATACATCTAGTTTTTATTTAAAATAATCCAACTCTTGTTCATAAATATTTGTCTTTACAATCAAGGTTGTGTTTGAAATAAGAACAAAAACTAGCTATTAATAGTTAATATAGCATCAATAAATAGAAAAACAAAAATTAGATTTATAATGAAGCAAAATTTTCAGAATTAGTAAGAAAAATAATTTTTTTCATAAAAATCTGATAAATTACTCACACTGAAAGTACATAAAAAGGCAACAAGACTTAGATAAGCTTACTTACTGTATTGTGATAAAAGAATGCTTAAGCAAAAATAAATAATTAAATATAATAAATAATTATGAGAAAACTACATCTGACTATGATTCCAGTTATTTTAAGGAATCCTTTTCATGCTTACAGTAGAAAAATACTGTATATGCACCGTTTCAATGCATCATTATTTACTAAACAGTAATAATTCAGGGCAATTTATAGCTGTTAATACAGATCAAGTTTTAAATAATAATGACAATAATATTGAGTTGACTAATAGTATTAAATATATTTTGTTTCATAAACCACATTTATTTTATACCAGGAGAACAGGTTTAAAAGATGAGGGAAAATCAAGTATGGAAAGTACATGAATTTTTAGACAAATAACGAAATATAGGAATGTTAAAAAAAGGCTCCTGAAAGTGTACCCAGTGCAATAAATCCAGAAAACTTAACTAATTTTTAAAAAGCTGGAATATTAATAGATCGTACGAGAGATCCAAGACAAAAACCTGATTTGCATAATAATTGGTTTTGGGATAAACAAAAATAGATGGGTATTATGAAGAGAACAAAAGATATCGGTTAAGCATACAGATAAAGTAATAATTGAATCATAATGGAATAATTTAGTAAGAAGATCAAAAAAGATTTAATTCAATTCTTTTCATTTCACTGATAAAATAATTATTAGTCATATGACGATAATCCTTACTTTATATATAACTTTATAAAATAAGTAGATTTAATAATAGTAAGTAAATTAAGTATTCTCATAGGCTATTAAGCATTTTTAATAGTGTTTATTCTTGTCTTGGTAGT